AATTAGATGCTGCCCCAGTAAAAAATCGTAAACAAGGGCGTTCTAGTGCGTTGTATATTCTTATCTAACATTTGTATCATTTTATGATGATGCCATGTCAATTGCTAAAAACATGTAAAGTATATGGCTAACCCAATAACGAACGTTTTGTAAGGGGACTAGAGCAGGCTAAAACAAACGATCCTATTAATTTGTTTGTAAATTATATGTCTAAGGTTTAATATTGAATTCATTTCATAAGTTTTCCCTTACTTAGTATGTGTTAACAGATTTTAAATGTCTTGACCTTCTCGGAACAGGTTCAATTCAAATAGCATGGATTTAAAACACCTTCTCCTTTTTTTTACACTTTTTTTTTAAACCTAAGGATTTAATCGTATAGATATAGAAAATACAAGATTTCTAATCATAGCAAAAGAAAGGAAACGGATACTCAATTGAGAATGAGTAAACATAATTCTATGCATAAGAATTATATTTTATATATGCAGATAGAATAATGTGGAAAGCCGTATTCGACGAAAGTCGTATGTACGGTTTGGAGGGAGATCTTTTATACCTTTAGAGATCCACCCTACAATATGGAGTTAAAAAGCCAAAATAAGTAATTATTAGTCTTTATGAAAAAAATTTATGAACCTTTTTGACACTCATGTCACGCCAAAGTACTGTAGAAAAGAGAATTGATAAATTTGATCCGATTTATCATAATCGATTAGTTAACATGGTCGTTAACCGTATTCTTAAACACGGAAAAAAATCATTAGCGTATCGAATTTTTTATCAATCTCTAAAAAAGATTCACCAAAAAACAGAGAAAAATCCACTACTTGTTCTACGTGAAGCAATCAGCAAATTAACTCCCAAATTGATAGTAAAATCAAGACGTGTAAGTGGATCCACTTATCAAGTTCCCTTTGAAATAAAAAAGAAAGAAGGAAAAATACTTGCTATTCGTTGGTTATTAGAGTCATCCCGAAAACGTTCTGGTCGAAATATGCATTTAAAATTGAGTTACGAAATAATAGATGCTGCCAGAGAAAAAGGCAATGCTATACGCAAGAAGGAAGAGATTCATAAAATGGCAGAATCCAATAGAGCTTTTGCACATTACCGTTAACCCACTAACTATATAAATAAATCCATAGATCTATTCCATTCTGATCAATAAAAGAAAACTTACTTTATCAAAATTTATTGGAACGAAAACGAAAGAAAATTTAAATCATAGATAAATGATAATAAGGAGATTATGAATCAATATTTCATCTTATATAAATGAAAGAAAATGTTGCTCGAAGATTAATTGAAGTTACTAAATCATGATCCGGTCAAAATGAAAAATCCATTTTCAATCAATTAATACCTTTAAATCATTTTTATGAAAGAATTTCATTTGCTTCTCTTCTATGGAAGTTCCATTTTTCCAGAATGTATCTTGATTCTAGGTCTATTTATTCTTCTAGTGATCGATTTCATTTCTGATCAGAAAAAGACAACTTGGTTCTATTTCATCTCTTTAACAAGTTTAGTGCTAAGCATAGCGGTTCTGTTATTTCAATGGGGAGAAGAACCTACGATCAGTTTTTTCGGTAATTTCCAAACAAACAATTTTAATAAAATATTTCGGTTTCTAATTTTATTATGTTCCACTTTATGTATTCCTCTATCCGTGGAATACATCCAATGTACAGAAATGGCTGTAACAGAGTTTTTGTTATTCATATTAACAGCTACTTTAGGAGGAATGTTTTTATGTGGTGCTAATGATTTAGCAACTATCTTCGTAGCTTTAGAATGCTTAAGTCTATGTTCTTATCTATTATCTGGATATACCAAAAGAGATGTACGGTCTAATGAGGCTATTATGAAATATTTACTTATGGGTGGAACAAGTTCTTCCATTCTTGTTTATGGTCTTTCTTGGCTATATGGTCTATCTGGAGGAGAGATTGAACTTCAAGAAATAGCCAATGGTCTTATAAATACACAAATGTATAACTCTCCAGGAATTTGGATTGCAATTCTATCTATAACAGTAGGAATTGCATTCAAGCTTTCTCTAGTTCCTTTTCATCAATGGACCCCCGATGTATATGAAGGAGTGCGATTCGTTTTACAAATTATTACAATTCTAAATCTTTTTTTTAGAGATGTTTCTATTTATAAAAACTCTATAGACATGTGGAAGAAAATACTGATATTCCCACTTAGACTAAGACATCACTTTTACCAAAAATTGAATTAAGGTAAAGCAAAGTAAGAAACAAACTAAATTGTTTGATTGAATAAACAAATAACTTTGACAAGTTAGTTATTACGGGTAGTTTTTACAAAGGATCAAATTAATGACGTGTACAATATTTTTATTCTTAACGTAGATGCTACATAGTAAGTTTTAATTCTTCAAAAACTACGAGTGTAAAAAAAGGCATCCGTAGACAAAAAGATTACCCTAAGATGAGCATCTCATGACTATTCAGAACGAATTAAATCAGATGGTTTTCTTTTTTTTAACTCTTTTATAAATGAACTTTTCAAATAAGAAAAAAAAAATGATTTACCATAAGAACCATTGAGTAAGGATTCCTCGGAAAGTTAAGGATTAGTAATTCTTACTGTTCAATTGAATAGATTCAATCTTATACATACACGAGGAAGGTAATAAAAAAGAGAGAATCAAACGATTATGCTAATCTTTTTTATCACTTAGGAGCCGTGCGAGAAGAAAGTCTCATGCACGGTTCTGAATGAGAGAAAGGAGGGAGAATTCCTCTTTTCGACTCTAACTCCCCCACTCCAGTCGTTGCTTTTATTTCTGTTATTTCAAAAGTAGCTGCTTCAGCTTTAGCCACTAGAATTTTTGATAGTATTTTTTATTTCTCATTGAACGAATGGCATCTTCTTTTGGAAATATTAGCTATTCTTAGCATGATATTAGGAAATTTAATTGCTATTACTCAAACAAGCATAAAACGTATGCTTGCATATTCATCGATAGGTCAAATTGGATATATCCTTATTGGAATAATTGATAGAGACTCAAATAATGGATATGCAAGTATGATAACTTATGTGCTGCTCTATATTTTTATGAATTTAGGAACTTTTGCTTGTATTGTATTATTCAGTCTACGTACAGGAACAGATAACATTCGGGATTATGCAGGATTATATATGAAAGACCCTTTTTCAGCTTTGTGTTTATCTTTATGTCTGCTATCTCTAGGCGGCATTCCTCCATTAGGAGGTTTTTTTGGAAAACTTTATCTATTCTGGTGTGGATGGCAAGCAGGCTCCTATTTATTGGTTTCGATAGGACTCTTTATGAGTGTTATTTCAATATATTATTATCTAAAAATAATTAAGTTATTAATGACTGAACGAAACAAAGAAATAACTCCCCACGTGCAAAATTATAGATTATCGTCTTCAATCTCAAAAAATTATATCGAATTTAGTATTATTGTATGTGTAATAGGATCTACATTACTGGGAATAGTAATGAATCCAATTGTTGCAATTGCCCAGGATACATTATTTTAGAGATTTATTTATAGAAATCTTTTTCTTACTAACTGAAAAAAAGTAAGATTTGCTCTTATATTCTTAAAATCGCAGGAAATAGGCTGAAATTCTAAGATGAACTTCTAATTACAAAATCAACTTGATCATTAGAAGTTCATTCTGTACCATTAAATACACATTTTAATTATGAGAAAAATTAGTTCAAACGTGCCTAAATAAATTATATGTCATTCTGTTCTATTTAAGCTATAATAGAAGCTTAGAATAAAAAACATCGATGGAGATAATCTAATCTCCGATACTTAATTGAATCGAGAAAACCTTGCGATTCTTTCATCTAAAAGTTATTGTGAGGAGAGTACAATAACTAACTGTTTATTGTGCATCCAGCAGGAATTGAACCCGCGACTTCCCAATTATGAGTTGGGTGCTTTTACCATTCAGCCATGGATGCTATGGTAAAACAGAAATAAAAAAAGTTGATTTTATCATAATCAGTATCGATTCAGATTAACCAATTTAATTATAATTTATGTTTATAATTTTCAATAAGAAATAGACTTGAGATTGCTAGCCATTTTTATGGCATAAAATGCTAATTAATGGACAATACGGATAGATAAGATCTAGTATAAATAGAGATTGTTATGTTATAATAAATGAAAAATGAATTAAAGAAGTCTCGTTCTTTTCTATGTACCTATTGTTCTAAATAGAATAGAAAAATGCTATTTTATTTTTGGTATATTTGGTTTTGTATAATAGGTACCTATCTATTTTTTACGCTATTTCCCTGTTTTCCACTAAAAAGTTCTGATATATATATGAAAGTAGGTATTTCATATATATATATTATATTAATGTGCGTCTAAATATTACATTGTTTACTGACAAATCGTCTTCCCCTATATGTTTATATAGGGAACAAGAAACTTTTTTTGTACAAATTATACAAAATTAGTTGAATAGGTTGTATTACTGTATCCTTTTTATTATAATTAAAATATAAAAAAAAAATATTAATTTTAGGAAATTAAATATATGAATAAACATAGAAAACCGTGGTATATGTATCGTATCGAAAAGAACCAAAAAAGAGTTTGGTTCTTTAGCCTTCAGTTGAATTTTAAAGAGAATATGATGGAAATATTCGTTCCATGGAACGAATCCAATTTGGCGAGATTTCTAAGTCAAATATTTTCTGGTCGAGAAAGTGTTGTTAAGCTTTTTGACTTTCGAATTCTTAGTACATTACTTATACGGGATATACGTATATTTATTTTAAAAGGTCAAGCAAGAAAAGCTGTAATGATAATAGCATTCCCATTATTTTTATATTTTTTTAGTAGTCGAGCTTTCATTGAAAGAAACAAATATAATTGGATGGACATATTGCCATCTGTACAACCTAGAAAGGATAATTTGTTGCTCGTTCCGCATCTGTTTATGTTTTTGCCAAAAAGCAAAAGGAGATATCAACGTCGTTTCCTAAATCCAAAAAAACATCTTTTGATGTTATCAAGTTCTAACAAAAATCTGAATCAGAAAAATGATATAATCTTAGATAACCAAGGAACAATAAGTTCGGAAAGTCCTTCGGAGAAGGAATCCAATGACATCGAATGGGAGATTGATTCGATTTTCCATTCGATGCAAAACGAATATTGGGAACCTGAAAAAGAACCTGAAAACCTTTATGAATGGAAGGAATCGTTGCTTAATAAAAGCAGAATTTTTGATGGACTAGAAAAAAAAATTGAGCAACTAGAAAAAAATTTAGCTGAAATAAAAGAATTAGTTTCCTCTGCAAAATCAAAAATAGAAGAATTCTCTTCAAAATCAGAAACAGAAGAATTAGATTCCTCTTCAAAATCAGAAACAGAAGAATTAGATTCCTCTTCAAAATCAGAAACAGAAGAATCCTCTTCAAAATCAGAAACAGAAGAATCCTCTTCAAAATCAGAAACAGAAGAATTAGATTCCTCTTCAAAATCAGAAACAGAAGAATTAGATTCCTCTTCAAAATCAGAAACAGAAGAATTAGATTCCTCTTCAAAATCAGAAACAGAAGAATTAGATTCCTCTTCAAAATCAGAAACAGAAGAATTAGATTCCTCTTCAAAATCAGAAACAGAAGAATCCTCTTCAAAAGCAGAATATCTATATCTAATTGCAGAAATGAAAGAAAAAATTAAAGAAATCAAAAAGTACAAAGAAAAACTACAAACACTAAAGAAAATAAAGGAGAAAGAGAAGAAAAGATTTGAAGAAATGTTACAAACAGAAATATTACAAGAAGAAATTGAACAAAAAGAATTAGATCGAACAAGAGAATATTATTCCTTCTCAGAGTCGGAATTTTTAAAAGGATTGTTTGATGATTTGTCAATAGATGAATCATATATTTCTTATACTAAGAAACCCAGTGAAAAATTCAAATTGTTGAGAAAGCGAAAAGATGTTTTTAAATATTTCAAGGGATTAGAAAAGAATAGAATAGTTGATCTATGGAAGGTTAAAACATTTCTTAAAAATCCTTCTGTAAATTATGATATTTTATCAGATCCCGGATGGAACATTAGAAAAGAAATAAATAAATTAAATTGTATTCGATTTATGAATCAGAATTTATCTTCAAGATCTTCTTCGTCCTTTGATCAAAATAAGGAAGAATTAACATTAAATAAAGAAGAATTACCATTAAACTATTATTTTCAATTTAAAATATTGTTTATTAAAATAACGAATAAATTTACTCTATCAATAACTGATCCTGAGAGGGATTCCGATGTCGCGGAGGATTATCTCATGAATCATCTAGTTGAAGTGAACAAGAATATATTATTGAACGAGATCTTGAATTACAGAGATAAATACAAAAATAACTTCTATGCTTTTTCTTCCTTTAGAAGAAGTTTTAGAATAAGAATACTCCCTTATATTGATAAAGAGAAATATAGAAATGATATAACTGAAACTATCTCTGAAATACTCAAGATTATTGATAATGAGAAATTGGCTGGTATAAAAACCACTGTCTTTCAGATACTCAATATTCTTGATAAAGAGAATCTAATCAATATTCTTGATAAAGAGAATGTAATCAAGATTATTGATAAAGATGGATGTAAGTTAAAGTATATAAAGGATCTATTCAATCTTATTGATAAAGATAATGGATATAGGTTAAAGTATACACCTGATGTATCAGTAATATTGCATCAATATAATGTTTATTATGATGATCTTTTTGAAAAAGCAGTTAAGAAAGTATTGGAGAACGCACTTTCCTCAAAATTCATTAATTATTTCTCAAAAGAAGTGGATAAATATTACGGAATAGTAAATGATAAATACGCTGACTATCAAATCAAATTAGAATATTTACTAAGATTAGAAGCCCAAGCTGCAATGAAGTATACCTCTAAATTGAAGTCTGAATTTTTTAAATCAGATTCTGTATTGGACGATTTAGAATCCGAAACTCCATTGGATAAGTATGCGAAATGGAAAAAAGAATTTGAAAGATTCTATATTAGACATATAACAATATTCCAATTTTATTATTATAAATATTCTTATAAATTGATAAAAACATTATGCGATTTTTACTTACGTTTTTACATACATTTTCAAATGCTAAAAAATGTTAATTTTGAATTATTGTTGAAATTTTTTGAATTAGAAAAAGTAGCAGGTAGAATCATATTAATCAGAAGATTAAGTGGGGATTTAAAACCAATTCAAACAAATTGGATAAAATTGAATAATATAACGCAAGATGCAATTACCCATCATTCATTAGATTGGATAATATATCAGGCAGGATGGTCGTATGTCACTATGATTCGACTTTTTCAAAATAAAGATAATTTGAAGGTATTGTCCATTCAGATCGAATACTTTCAAAAAAGATTAGAATATCTTTTGTCCATTTCCAAACAAAACAATTTAAAAAACAGAGTGTTAAATCCAATTGAATTATGGACTACTCAACATTGTAGTTGGTATTGTGGTTGGTTTGGAAATCGCAATATTATTATTGATAATAAAATTTATAAGATTATCTCGGACGAGATTAATATCAACCCGATTGAAAATGAAATAAAATCTAAATCAATTCCTAATCTTGAATCCTCGATCGATGAAGAAACAATAGCACCATTAGGTTTGAATGAGAAACCGATAATTGAATCAATTATTGACGTATTTGATAATGGAAAAAATTACATGGAATTATTGAATAATGCTGGTCTTTCGGCAATATTCAATGATCGAGACAATTGGTTGAATCCCTTAAAACTATCTAATCAAAATTCATTGAGAGCTGCTTTTTCCAAAGCAAATACATTTAAATTTTTAGATTATTTACACCATCCTCGTTTAAATTACAAAAAAAGATTAGCTTGTTACATGGAAAGGATTCATCTAAAAAATAAGCATGTAACATATGGACAATTATTAAATTTAGTTCCCATTTATAACAATCTGTTTTCTTTGTCTATTGGTGAAATAAGAGCTGTGTACTCAGAGAAAGAAACTATCTCACTCATAAAGTCACAAGTAAATATATTATTGGATAAATATTTACGTGACCAAGCGTTAATCCATGATTCGCATCAATCGTCTAATTTACTTCATAAATTGAATTTACTTATTCATAGTAATACAGATATTTTATCGATTGAAGATATTTATAATACTCCTTTAATAAGCCCACAAATTGTCAATTTTGACAAAAACTCTTGCTATCCTTTTTTAAGTAGTTCAGATTCAGAAGAAAAGACCTCTAACCAGTATTCTAAAAACAGTTTTAGTTCAAACATAGATCTTATTCAAACTCAATCTTATCAAGATGATCTACTATCCGAAATATCTTTGCGAATGAATAAATTTGCAGAAAAAGAAGAATATAGTTCAACAGAAAGTTTAAAAGGCATAATGGAAGACAAACCCATAGGTGACCTTTTGAATAAAGAAGAATATAGTTCAACAGAAAGTTTAAAAGGCATAATGGAAGACAAACCCATAGGTGACCTTTTGAATAAAGAAGAACTAAAGTTTTTTTCTTTAATTTTAAAAGGCATAATGGAAGACAAACCCATAGGTGACCTTTTGAATAAAGAAGAACTAAAGTTTTTCTTTTCAGAACTAAAGTTTTTTTCTTTTAAGACCCTTCAAATAAATATTCTTTTTGAGAAATGGGGGTTGTTTAAAACATATAGGTCATGGTTATGGTTTTTGACTTCCACAGGGTGTAAATATACTAAAAATATGTTTTTAGCTACTTTTCCGGAAATACCAATAAATAGTAGTGATCAATTGGTATCAATCCCGAATAATATTAGGCAAAATTGGAATCAAAATTTGAATAATTTATGGGCACTTTATCATCAATTTTGCACACTTTTTTGCACACTTCTAAAGTGGGAATTTAGAGATAAAATTCTCCCGAAATTGAATTTTTTGTTATCCCGTTGGGATTTTTCATATTTTATTGAATTTATAAATAAAATACTAATTCAGGGAAAAGATAGGTCAATATCCTTTGATACATGGAAATATGAACGAAATGTTCGGGATTATGATATTTTTGTTTTTATCTTCATTGTACTTTTATTTTATATTTACTGCATAATTCCCTTACAGTTGTTTCACTTTTGTATGGACCTGCACTTCGTCTCAATTTTGCGGCATGACCCGGACTGCTTTAATAGAGTAGGAGAAATGATTCATTATTTTAGAATGCTTAGAAAATTTTCTAATTTAAATTGGCATGGTTATTTGCTTACATTGATGGACTATATCGAGCTGGATTCGGATCCTGATGATATAGGATTATCGCTACTATTGAAAATTTGGTATGTCAGAAATATTAAATGGCGTTTAATTTATTTCAACAAGTATAGTATAGGTTTACACAGTTCTAGTATATTTCACTCAATTGTAAAAACAATGTTGTACGAATTTGAAGTGGATGAGTTCTTTTTTAAAGAAAATCAATTGTTTTTATTACAAGAACAAATCTCTCAATTTGAATCGAAGTTAACTCCCCCTATTGGTTTATTTCATGAATATTTTGAAAGAAGAAAACAGCCGGGACTTCTTTACTTTCGATATTTAGCTGAATTTATTCAGCTCGGTCTAACTCATAGAATAGGTGTAATCCATTCCGAATTAAATTCATTGTTTTTAGCAGAAATACCGATCTTTGCTGCTTTTTATCAGAAGATGACTTCCATGTCAATGCACTCATCTTTATATGACAAAGTGAGATTTTACTCAATCTACCCGGTACCGTCCTTTTCGAATCGAATTTTATTGATAGGGCCTAAGGAAACTGGACGATCGTATTTGGCTAAAAGTTTAGCAGCAGATTCTTATTTACCTTTAATAAGAATATCTCCTAAAAGTTTTTTGAGGCAGCGGAGACTTCTGTCTAGCTATGAACCCGAGTTTACATCTTCAGCTCAAAAATCATACCTTGAGCATGAAAATATCCTTAGGTATCTCGGTTGGTCAGGCAGGCCAAAAGAGGCAAATGAGAAAGATCATTATGATATAAAACCTCATAATAATACTTTACGTGACCGAGTAGAGGGTCCTAACCCTCCAGAGTATTTTCCGAGAAGAGTTGTTCAATTCCTGTTTGCACTCAAATTGGCAAAATTGATGTCTCCTTGCGTGATATGGATTCCAAGTATTCATGAACTGAATGATTACTGCTACCTTATTATATTATTGATGGAACTCCTTGGGGATCCATATAATTCGATTGAGGGTGAAAAAGAAACCACCATCAAACAAAATATTGTTGTTATTGCTTCAACTCATATTCCAAAAAAAATTGATCCACTTCTAATAACTCCTCCTCGTAGTAAACGAAGATTCGATACATTTATCAACACTAAAACGTTGCCTGCTCCACATCGAGAAAAAGAATTTCCTTTGCTTTTACGTAACAAAGGGCTCTACTTGAAAAAAGAGTGGAACTGCTATGATGAATTTGGATTAACTACCAAAGGCTTTACTACACAAGATCTAGCAAAACTTGCTGATAACATACTGCTAATTAGCATGAACCAACAAAATACTTCAGCTATAGACAATGATATAATTGGAGTAGCTTTGTATAGATCAAGTTGGGGTCCTCGCAATTCTAATAAATTCAGTGAATTTTTTAAAGGACTTCCCTATAAAATAGGGAAAGCTATTATACAAAATAAACTTACGTTTATAAAAAATTTCCTAAGGCTTACTCTAGATTTCCAGGGTCGAAGGGCAAACTATTTGCATCAATGGTATTTAGAACCTTCAATTGCCGGAACAGCTGCGAAAGAGTTCACCATATTCTATCATATTTTGGGTTGCTTGGCCGGATCAGTAGCTCAAGATTGTTGGTTTTTATCGGAATCAAATACAGAGAATTGGTGGAGTCCTTTTGATCCTTTAATTGGAAATGATTTCATTCTAGCTTCGAGTCTTTTACAGGGTCTTCTGGAAGAGTTTCCATCGTTGGCAATATATCGGGGTAATTCTGATTACATCACAATTGCTCCTCAGTTCAAAAGAGATACGATGCAAAAAGGATTATCTTCTATACTAGATCAAATCGTTTTATCTAAAGAATTAAGAAACTCGTACGGAGAAGAAGACGAAACTCCTGTAGTTTGTGATTCTAGGACCTGGCGTTTTAGTTTTATTCGCAGCAATCGATTCGAGCATGTCAAAGATATAACAATAGAAAATCCTTTATTGGATTATCTTCATCTGTTTGGAAGGTTTCAAGAAAGACCGACCCATCTTTCTAGTTTTTTTTGGAAAAAATTTCTGATGTCTACCGGCTTCCAGCCTCTTTATGCTGTCAAAAACGACGATGTTAAAGAAAGAAAGACAGCTGCTGTGTGGGAAGCAAAATTATTATACAATAAGTTTCAAAGGATGGGAAACTATCAATTTGACACAGAAGAGTATGCAACGGAGTATAAACCTTTAAATACACCAGTAATTTATCTAGCTTGTCGATTTCTTTGGGATCCCGTGAGTATTCGCTTTCTAAATAAGAACCCTGTTTTTGAACAAAGAGAACTTTTTATTCCTAAAGAACTCGTGAAAACTATTTATATTACTTATAAATCAACGAGAGAGTTTAGATTCACTATGAAAAAAACGTTAAAGGCTATTCGAAAGAAGAAAAAAGTGAGAAAAATAGCCTTAGAAATGAAAATTCCGACTTATGATGATGAGTTACCTGTTAACATTAACATAGAAAAAAAAGAATCTTTTGAAACTTTTAAACGCCTTCAAGAAATTGGTATGCGAGTGAGACGTGTAGTACCATATTCGCAATCGGTGGCGCCGCCGATACGTGAATGTTGGTTCCGTGAAAAAACACGGGATGATACGTTCAAAGAACGTTTGCTCAAGGGAGCAAGGGAAAATATAGATTTATTATCTAATGAATCTTTTATTTATAAAACTCTCTCTGAAAGTTATGAATATTTATCAAATTTATTCTTCTCTAATAGAATATTTTTTAAACAAATGATCGATACATTGTTAAAAACAAAATGGCTTTCTCCGAATGCCATTGATTGCTTATTAGCGGAAGGATTTAATAAGAATAAAAAATCCTAGATCTTTCATTTCAAGATAAATTGATATTACGATTATGTAAGAGTAAGCATAGTAATAAATATGCTCCAAGTTCAGTTCTCTTGAACTTGATAAGATATTCTCTACTATGTTTACTCTTTATTTATTTTATTTAGGTTATAGTAGTATAGTATACTTTCCTCCTACACTTTTTATTCCGAAGAAATAATCTTTCATTTGCTTTTATAGATTGCTATTATTTGTTCAAATTCGATCGGGCCAGATTTTGCAAGACCTTGAAGAAAACCAGAATTTTTAGTATTTTAGCCTTATTTGATTTTGTATCAAAAAATGAAATCGAATTGAAATAATATCAATTCGATTTGTTGATATGAGCAATTTAATTGCTCATTCAATAGGCATTACAATATGTATGCCTTGAAGAGGACTCGAACCTCCACGCTGTTTAGCACGACATTTTGAGTGTCGCGTGTCTACCATTTCACCATCAAGGCATCCAAGAAGCTAATTCTATTTTAGCAAAAAATATTTCCCAATACAATATTATATGTTATATAGTGTAATAGTGGAAGAGAAAGTGGATCAAAAAGATATAATATTTAAATATTTTTATTGACCTATGTCTTATAGATATGATTTATATCAATCAATACATTTTTATTATCACTATCCAAATTACATTAATTGATCTAATAGATGTATGATCAAACATTTTTTCTTTTTCAATGGCTACCTAATAATATGTTAAAAACATAATTTCCTATGTAGCCCTATTGTATCATATAGGAATATAGTTTAATTCTATTTATTTAACTATAATAAAGGTTGATATAGGCCTACCTAATAATATGTTAAAAACATAATTTCCTATGTAGCCCTATTGTATCATATAGGAATATAGTTTAATTCTATTTATTTAACTATAATAAAGGTTGATATAGGCATTTGTATTTTATTTGTAAATGATAGTAAAGGAGGAATATTTATGTATAAATATAAAATAGTAAAAGTTCCATATGTAGATTTTTTAATTACAGTAGATACAGTAATTACAGAAAAAAGTGTTAGTATATCTGAAAAAAATCAATATATTTTGAATGTCGATTCGAAATTGAATAAAACAGAGATCAAAAAATGGCTTGAACTTTACTTTGACGTTGAAATAACGGGAGTCAATAGTTATCGACCTCCGCAAAAGAAACAAAAAAGAGCAACTGCTTTATTAAAGAAATATAGAATCCATTATAAACGTATTATTATTACACTAAAACCAGGTTATTCTATTCCACTTTTTCCTTCAAAATGAAACTTATTGAATTTAAATAATAACATGACCACTCGTTCGTACAAGACTTTTACTCCGAGGACACGTGATAAATCTCTATCAAGTTTTGATGGAAAAGTCCAATCTCATCCACAAAAGAAATTGACTTCCGGCCAGCATTATTGTGGGAAAGGTCGTAATAACAGTGGAATAATTACCATACGACATAGAGGAGGAGGTCACAAGCGTCTATATCGTAAAATTGATTTTCGACGGAGTGAGAAAAACATATTGGGAAAAATTGTAACAATAGAAAGTGATCCTAATAGAAGTGCATATATCTGTCTTGTGCACTACAGAGATGGTGAAAAGACATATATTTTGCATCCGAGAGGGATTATGATTGGAGATACTATTCTTTCCGGTCCAAGAGCTCCCATATCAATGGGAAATGCCCTACCTTTGAGTGCGGTTTGAATTATTAATTTACGTAATTGGAAATAACCGATTGGGTTTACAGCAAAACCTTAAAATCTATCACTGATCCAATTAGGATAACTTGATGGGATCAACCCCAAAGGGAAACTGAGGATAAAGAGCAGCGGGTGATTGAGTTCAATAGTTTCTGGAATTATTGACTCTAGAGATATGATAATATGGAGAAGACTTAATTGTCTGAAGCAGAAACAAATAAGGTAAAGGAACCCTTGTTATGAAGATAAAGACAAGTAATTCACATTTGATTTGATGGTCAAAGGCAGATTCGAAGCTGAACAGTGAAAATATTTATCAATATATTTTATTGATATTTCAAATGCCTCCTACGTTATCCGGAAGATGCGAAAGCATTAACGTAATTTGATAAAGTCATTCATTCTGAATGCTACATGAAAAAAGAACATAAGCCAGATGATGGAATAAAAAAACCTAGGATGTACAGAATAAACACATAGGGAATTTAAAGTATGCCCTTCATCTTAAATCTCTATATAAAATAGAGTAATATATTTTATTTACATTGAGTATATAAATATTCATTCACATCCAGAAAGCTGTATGCCCTGAGAGAGGCTTGTACAGTTTGGGAAGGGATCTTTCCAAATTAAAGGTCTACTTCAACCAATATACCTTTAGGCACTACTATACATAATGTCGAAGTACAAGTGGGAAAAGGCGGACAATTGGCTAGAGCAGCGGGTGCTGCGGCAGAATTGATCGCAAAAGAAGGTCCATTGACCACATTAAGATTACCATCTAGGGAGGTTCGTTTAATATCTGAGAACTGCTCAGCAACAATTGGACAAGTAGGCAACGTTAAATGGAAAAATAGAACTTTAAGTAAAGCTGGGTCAAAACGTTGGCTGGGTAAACGTCCTGAAGTAAGAGGAGTAGTTATGAATGCTGTGGATCATCCTCATGGGGGTGGTGAAGGAAGAGCTCCAATTGGCAGAAAAAAACCCCTGACCCCTTGGGGCTATAGCGCACTTGGAAGAAAGAGTCGGAAGAGAAATAAATATAGTGATGTTTCAATCCTTCGTCGACGTAAGTAGGAATAGTTGTAAATCCATTTTTTATTTTCTATCAATAAAAAGAAAGGTAATTAACCATGGCACGTTCACTAAGAAAAAATACTTTTGTATCTAATGATTTGTTGAGTAGAATAGATGATCTAAACATGAATAACGAGAAGAAGATAATAGTAACCTGGTCCCGAAGATCTGCCATTGTACCAGCAATGATTGGTCATACCATTGCTATTCATAATGGAAAGCTACATTTACCCGTTTTTATAACAAATCGTATGATAAACCACAAATTAGGAGAATTTGTGCCTACTTCCATTTTCCAGGGACATGCGAAAAAGGATAAAAAATCGAAAAAATCGAAAAAAAAATAGATAAACGATAAAAAAATAGCGTTGTAAATAGTATAATTAATTCATTGTGGAGGATGAAGATGAAATTTATAAATAGGGCTTCAACTAGAAAAATACGAGCTGTAGCTAAATACGTACGTATGTCTTCTAAAAAAGCACGTAGAGTAGCTCATCAACTTCGTGGTTGTACCTATATGGAGGCACTTTCGATACTTAATTGGATGCCTTATAGAGCATGTTATCCCATATTAAAAGTACTTCGTTCTGCAGCTGCAAATGCATATTCCAATATGGATATAGATAAGGGTTCTTTATTTGTCCTTATGGCTGAAGTGAATGAAGGTCCTATTTTCAAAAGATTTAGACCTAGAGCTCAGGGACGCGATTATCCAATACAGAAACCCACTTGTCATATAACTATTACATTGGAGGATGTAACTGACTCTAACTCAATTGATTTAACTTATTATAACTAAATTAGAATTATGAGAAAAAAATAGAAACAAAATATTCAAATAGATGGAATCATAATCCATTTATCAAATATACTACTACTTGCAAAAAAGTACTCAAAAAAAATATGTATGGGAAGCAAAATAAATCCACTTGGTTTTAGACTTGGTTTTACTCAAAACCATTGTTCCCTTTGGTTTGAAGAAAGGGATTATTTCGAAGATCTACGAGAAGATGAGAGAATATATAATTGCATTGAAAATTATGTACAACATGTCAAACGTTACATAAAGTCTAGTCATGTAGGAATTACACGTATAGAGATTCTCAAAGAGACTGAATTGATTACGGTAAATATATATATTGCATTTGTCGACTTGTTTATCGAAAAACAGGGCCAAGAAAAAAAGAAAGAAAAAGTTATAAAAAAACGGGGCCAAGAAAAAAAGAAAGAAAAAGAGGAAGAAATTAAGAAATTAAGAAAGGAAGTACAAAGTATGCTTGTACCTAACATGCTTGATTGTGTAAACAAAAAACTTCTCATTTATCTAGAAAAAGTGGAGAACCCTTATAGAGAACCCTTAATTATTGCGGAATATATTGCTATACAACTAAAGGAGAGAATTGAAATAAGAAAAATAATGAAAAAAGCTATTGAACTAGCTGAAAAGGCAGATGTAGAAGGTATTAAAATAAAAATTAAAGGGCGTCTTAACGGAATTGAGAGAGCGCGTAAAGAATCGGCTATACAAGGTAGAGTACCCCTACAGACCCTTCGAGCTAAAATTGATTATTGTTATTATGCGGTTCAAACCGTCTATGGAGTATTGGGGATAAAAATTTGGATCTTTGTTTAAGTTTAAGATGCACAATATCTTTCTATAATCTGATCAATTTATAAATATAAGATCAAACAAAAATAATTAACTATCTTGGAGGAGTGCTATGCTTAGTGTGCGACTCGTTGAGATCAAGCTTTTGCTTCTTTTCTAAAATGATAGAGAACTCAAAATAAAAACAAATTGGTCTCTGGTATATTTGTTTGATATTAATTACTAAGATCCAGTAAGCTAGTTAATATAGATAGTTCTATCAAATGAACGAAAGACTTTCTTCCACGAAGAGACAAACCTATATCTCTTGTAAAGCGAAAAAGAGTCTTTGGTAATGCAAGAAAAGAAAAAAGGGGAGAAAAATAAAAAATGAAATCTTCTTCCTTACAGTGTTGTATGGTTCATAAATAACCCCGAAAGAGCAGTGTGATAAAGCATAAGAATTATCCTGATTATTTCTATTCAGTTTATGAGCGAAAAAGAAGGAAAAAAAGAGCTTAGGATCAATGAAAACTAAGAAAATTGATTCTTGTAAGAAATAGAAATAAGAGCTCCATTGCAGAGGGTAAACCTAAGCATCCATTTGAAAGCTATGGGAACGATGGAACCTGTGACTGGATAAGATCATATAGAAATCTTAATCATTCATTGGATAGGATGGCGAAATAAACCAAAAAAGAATGAATTTAATTGGAGTCCATAAGTCGACCCCAAATATTGAAAGAGTTAATATTCGCCTGTAAGATACTTATTGGGCAGTACCAATATATAGAGGTATTTTTATCCTCATATTACATGTATATGATATGTGGAATGAGTAAATACAGATTTACTCCTATATAAAACAGGATCTCCATATTTATTATCCAAATTTGCCATAGATTCTTCACAAGGAGCCGGATGAGAAGAAACTTTCATATCCGGTTCTGAAATAGAGATGGGATTCAAATAGTATTATTAGTATTATACAACCATCGACTAGAACCCAAAAAGAACTAAATTTCGTCACCAACATAAGGGAAGACTCAAGGGAGTATCTTCTCGGGGCAATCGCATTTGTTTTGGTAGATTTGCTCTTCAGGCATTGGAACCTGTTTGGATCACATCTGGGCAGATAGAAGCAGGACGACGAGTAATTACTCGTTATGCCCGTCGCGGCGTAAAAATATGGATACGTATATTTCCCGATAAACCTATTAGAACGAGACCTGCAGAAATACGTATGGGTTCGGGGAAAGCCAAGGGATCTCCAAAATATTGGGTATCCGTCGTCAAACCAGGTCGAATACTTTATGAAATAAGTGGAGTATCAGAGACTGTAGCTAGAGCAGCTTTTCAAATCGTTGCTTATAAAATGCCTATACATACTAAATTTCTTACTAGTTCGCGTAAATAATGCTGAAACAAAGAAATATTTCTGTCATAAAAAGAGTATTTTCTTTATAAGAAATACTTTTTTTCTGCCGAGGTAACAATTCTTTTGGAGGAAAAATGATTCAGTCCCAAACTTACTTGAATGTAGCAGACAATAGTGGAGCCCGAAAATTAATGTGTATTAGAGTGCTAGGAGTAGGTAATCGTAACACTGCTAATATCGGCGATATGATCATCGCTATAATTAAAGAAGCAGCACCTAATATGCCTCTGAAAGAATCAGAAGTAGTTAGAGCCATAGTTATACGTACGTGTAAAGAACTTAAACGTAGCGATGGAATGATAATACGATCTGATGACAATGCAGCAGTTGTCATTGATAAGAAAGGAAATCCAAGAGGAACTCGAGTTTTTGGTTCAGTTACTGAGGAATTAAGAGAATTGAATTTCGCCAAAATAATCTCATTGGCTCCTGAAGTATTATAAATACTTCAAAATTATGTACAAGTAATGTCAGGTATATTCCTAAAAGGGGATAAACATGCCTTTATATTGAGCTTGTAAATTCCTAAGAATTAGTTCGTCATGGGTAACGATACTATTGCTAATCTAATGACTCATATAAGAAATGCTTACATGGTAAAAAATAAAACAGTTCGAGTAGCTGCTACTATTATTACCGAGAACATCACAAGGATTCTTCTACGAGAAGGTTTTATAGAGGATGTTAGGGAACATCGAAAAGGTCAAAAATCTTTTTTTGTTTTAACTTCAAAATCTAGAAAAAGCACGCAAAAGAGATATATAACCGCTTCAAAACGTATTAGCAAACCTGGTCTGAGAATCTATTCTAATTATCGAGAGATTCCTAAAATTTTAGGTGGAATGGGGATTTTAATCCTTTCTACTTCGCAAGGAATAATGACTGATCGAGAAGCTCGACAAAGAAAAATAGGAGGGGAATTATTATGTGTTTTATGGTAACTCCAAAATAAAAAATTTGCCTCTAATATTGGAATGGTGTCAAAATTAAATAATCATCAAAAAATATTACTTTTTATATCCATAATCATGATACTGAGTAGTAATATCTAATTTGTGAAATTAAAAAATTGAAAATAAAACCCAAATTATTGTTAAAAGAGAAAATTAATATCTTGTACATGGACGATGAGACAAACAATCTAATAAATTCCATTGTAATAGTGCATACCCATTAAAGTCAATTAATTTTATATGAAGTAAACAAAAAAATTAAAATTAAAATAAAAATAGCAAGCTCGAAAGCAATCAATAAATATATATTATTATAATAGGGGGGCTAAAACATGACTATGAACTACGACTTCAGTAACTACTACCACTTCAATGAAAATGAGAAGATATATCAAGACGGTACAGTCATCGCAGGATTTCCTGGTGGAGCGTTTCTAGTCCAACTAGATAACGAAATGGATGTTTTAGCAGTTGTATCAGGTAGAATTAGATTCGAAGCAATACGAATTGTAGCAGGAGATCGAGTAAGAGTGGAATTACCCCTTTACGATTTGAGAAAAGGCCGCATAATACTTAGACATCATTCCAAACGGGATGACGACGATTGGGATGACTTTATGTTATCTCCCGTTCGACGTTAGCCTTAAATAAAGGACCACTAAATATGAAAATCCGTGCTTCTGTTCGCAAAATTTGCGAAAAGTGCCGTCTGATTCGTAGACGGAAGCGCCTTCTTGTAATTTGTTACAATCCGAAGCATAAGCAAAAACAGGGATAATTCCTATAAAGAGAGGAATTATAAAAGAAATTTAGGCATATATATTATAATATATATACATATATATATTATAATATATATTTTTTTTACTAATTTAAAAATTTATCAAAAATTATAAGAAGATTTGTGTTGTGTCAAAAACTACAAGAAAATATGTGCCACGTAGAGCTACAAGAAGATTTTTGCCACGTAGAACTAAACATCGAATATTGAAAGGAGTTATTTACGTTCGAGCAAGTTTTCGCAATACCATTGTTACTGTTACAGATACACGAGGGCAAACGGTTTGTTGGTCTTCTGCCGGTGCTTGTGGATTCAAAGGTGCAAAAAGACGTTCACCATTTGCTGCTGAGACTGCAGCAGAAAATGTTGTTGATACCTTGGTAAATCAAGGTCTTCTGAAAGAAGCAGAAGTTATGATAAGTGGTCTTGGTCCGGGGAGAGAGCCAGCATTACGAGCCATTGTTCAAAGTGGTATACAATTAAGTTATGTACGTGATGTAACTCCTATGCCACATAACGGATGTAGACCTCCCAAAAGGAGACGTGTGTAATAATTTTAAAAATTTAAAGAGAAAGAAATGATTAAATAATTTAAATAATATTATGAATCAGAATGAAATATCAGTCTCAATTAAGATACCAGAATTGAAGTGCGTCGAATCCAGAACAGAGAGTAAGCGTTTTAATTATGGTCGTTTCACTCTATCTCCGCTTCGCAAAGGTCAAGCTAATACAATAGGCAGCTCAATAAGAAGAGTTTTACTCGGAGAAGTAGAAGGAACATGTATCACACGTGCTAAATTTAAAAATATATCACACGAATATTCCGTGATAATAGGTATTGAAGAATCAATACATGAAATTTTGATGAATCTGAAAGAAATTGTACTTCGAAGTGATGCGTACGGAATTCGAGAAGGATCTATCCATGTTGTCGGACCAAAAAAAGTAACCGCTCAAGATATTATGTTACCACCTTCTGTGAGAATAATTGATGCTACACAACATATAGCTAACATAAACAAATCAATTACCTTAGATATATCATTACAAATTGAAAAAGGCCGCGGATATATTATCCAAAATCCAAATAATTACAATTCTAAGGATGGAATTTTTCCTATAGATGCTGCCTTTGTCCCTGTTCAAAATGTAAATTACAGTATTCACTCCTATTGGAGCGAAAATGAGACACAAGAAATTCTATTTCTTGAAATATGGACGAATGGAGGATTAGCTCCTAAAGAAGCACTTTATGAAGCTTCTCGGAATTTGATTGACTTTTTTCTGCCCTTTCTGCATGCAAAGGAAAAGAATATCGATGGAACAAACAGTCTAAGCGACAATATTACTCCTTCCTTACCTATTTCGCATATATCAACTGATACGAAGAGAATAGATTTCGATCAAATGTATATTGACCAATTAAAGTTCTCTACTAGGATATATAATTGCCTTAAAAAGGCCAATATAAATACAGTATTGGACCTCTCGAATTACAGTCGAGAAGATTTAATGAAAATAAAACATCTTGGGGAACAATCTGTCAAAGAAATATTGGAATTTATGCGAAATATTGGAATTGATTCACCGGGGAATCTGGTTTAGATTTATAAATAAATAGTTCTATTGAATCTCTCCATTCATTCCCTTCTTCTAATTTCTTCTGGAAAGTAATTTTAATAAATCTTTGACGATTATGTAACAATATTAGATAATATGTGATAAAAAAAAATTGAGAGATATATATCTAGGGAGAGACCATTTTTACTCCCTAGATATATAAACAAAAGATTTCCCTCCTATATTAAGATATTCTAAATTATATCAAATTGGAAAAGACCTAGAGTTAAAGATTCATCGATAGGTAACGTTGCCCCAATACCTAACCAAAGAGCTACTGCGGTACCGATTAAGAATACTGTTGTAGCTACTGGACGGCGAAATGGATTTTGAAATTGATTCACATTCTCCAAGAAAGGGACTGTCAATAGTCCTGCAGGTACTGAGGCCATTAAAAGGACACCTAATAATTTATTAGGTACTGTACGAAGTATTTGAAATACGGGGAAAAAATACCATTCGGGTAATATTTCCAAAGGAGTTGCAAATGGATTTGCCGGTTCACCAATCATTGATGGTTCTAGAACTGCTAAACCTACGGTACATGCAATAGTACCAAAAATAACTACTGGAAAAATATATAAGAGATCATTGGGCCAAGCGGGCTCGCCATAATAATTATGTCCCATGCCTTTAGCTAATTTAGCCCTTAATACAGGATCATTCAAGTCAGGTTTCTTTGTTATTGGGATAAGTAGATTATTATGAATTAATCTATCCCCCGAAAGAACCGGACATGTCAATTTTGATCATCCGGCTCGAGCAATAAAAATGATGAATGGTGTATCGTTAGAATAACTATAACTAAGAAGATCTATAGAAAATTCATAATTTTCTTATTTCGTATGCTCAGTACCCAAGTAAGCTCACAAATTCAATCATGATCAATATGCCTTTTGGATCATCTTATTCCTTGTAATCTGTGTGTATCTCGACCCCCCACAATTTTTTGCATACAAGGTATTGACTTGTTACTGATCTGGCCTTTTTCCTTCTTTAGACCCCTTCTTTTACTCCGATAGTTTATCGTATTGAAATGCAAGGGAAATGCATGCATTTTCATACTATGAAAAGGAAAGGATAATAACAGTAATATATTAATGTTATTACTATTACCTGGATCTCACGGAGCCTAATTTGGATTCGATCATAGAAATAACTCTCTTGGAACACAGAAAAGTGCTCACCTTTTAACCCAGGTTCTAAACTTCCTATTTTTGGAAAGAAAATTGGGACAGAGACACATTTCGTGATGAATCTTTATATGGCAGATCCTAAAATTGATCTGCACGGCCTAACCAATAGTTCAAGTCACACACTCCCATAATCCATTTTCTCCATCTGAGATGAGTATCTACTTCAATTATTTGTATTAAATAAAGAATACTTAATAATTGAAAGGAGAAATCCGAGAAACATGCTTTCTTATTTCCATATTTTCAATAAATAATATTCGCGGCGATGATATATCGTAAAATAATAGGTTTTGAATACTGATTCAAAATGTATATTTCCTTTCTATAAAGGACCTGAAATACCTTGCTTGCGGATCATTAGAAAGTGCATTAACATAAATACAGCAGTAAGAAGGGGTAATATGAAAGTGTGTAAACTATAAAAACGAGTCAAGGTAGATTGACCGACACTAACACTTCCGCGTAATAACTCTACCAAAGGAGCTCCTATTAACGGAATGGCCTCAGGCACACCGGTCACAATTTTTACTGCCCAATAACCGATTTGATCCCAGGGCAAAGAATAACCGGTTACACCGAAAGATACGGTTAATACAGCTAGAATTACACCCGTAACCCAAGTTAATTCGCGAGGTTTTTTGAATCCACCTGTTAAATAAACGCGAAATACATGTAAAATCATCATTAAAACCATCATACTTGCCGACCATCGATGGACCGATCGGATTAGCCAACCGAAGTTGACTTCAGTCATTATGTATTGAATAGAGACGAAAGCTTCTAGAACGGTGGGACGATAGTAAAAAGTCATAGCAAAACCAGTAGCTACTTGTACCAAAAAAGAAGTCAGTGTGATTCCCCCTAGGCAATAAAATATATTCACATGAGGAGGAACATATTTACTAGTTATATCATCCGCAATCGCCTGAATCTCCAGACGCTCTTCGAACCAATCGTAGACTTTATTGAGATAGGTAAACTAAAATTCCCCCTCTGAAAACCGTATATGAAAATTTCCTTTCATACGGCTTAAACAAGAACACCTAAATGCTTTTTTTAACAAAGTACATGGTTTGTAAAATACAAAAATATTTTATATTTCATTTCTTTATATGAAGGAGGAGGATTCATATAATAATCCATTATTTCCTACAATAAGAAGGAAAAAAAACTTCATATTGATAATGCTTAAATTTCAAGTTGGCTCATTCTTATGCAAAATAAATCGCTATAGGCCTTTTGAACGATCTTTTATCCTATTCGTGATATAAATAACCTAGAGAACAACTAGTATGGACGATCAATAGGAATTGTCTTGTCGAGATCTCAATAGATGAATAAATATAAACCTCAGATTTTCATTTCACCCCGATGATTTTTTGAATACTCGAAAGGTTTTATGGGTTATAACCTTTCCATTTCATTGTTACTCACTTAATGAAATATACTAACTAATACAAATGAAATACTATCTCATTCTTTAGTCAACATCAGTATAAAAAGGAAGAGAGATCCCTTAATGTATTATCATAGTTCTTTCAAATAATTCACAAGCGTGGTCACGAGGTCTCAAAAACAGGCATAAACCATAGTTCAGATTTTCTTGAATATATTATATACCTTGTGCTCCAGATATTAACTATTAGAGCAATATCTAACGAGGTAGGAGGACCGTCTTTATTTTATGAAGACAACAGACCGGTTTTCTGTACTAGAATAGAGATAAACTTTAACAAGTCGCACACCCATAATTCCAAAAATCCTTAGATAAAAGTAATTACACGATCAAACTACCAGAACTTAATAACCTAAAAATGAAAGGTATTCAAAATTTTTTCTTCCTTAGTTCTTTTTCTTTTGGATGAACTCGGGATCCAGGCGGATTTTCTAGTTTTTTTTAGACCCAACTAACTGGAATTCCGTCTAATAAAATGGAAGAATTATAAATCTCCAAGATAATAGATAAGAATACTGCAAATAGAGCCATTGCAATAGACATAAAAGGAGTAGTTCCCCATCCGGGAGCAACTTTACCAGATTCTGTATTAAGTGGTTTTAAATAATTTCCTACAATAGTTCGTATTGGTCCGGTTCTGGAAGTATCATCAATGGTCTGTGTAGCCATAAAAACAATAGTATTGGTTGAGATCTAATTAACTTTGTATACTATTATGTATATATACATACATAGGATTACCTACCAATGGAAACTGCAACCTTAGTCGCTATCTCCATATCTTGTTTACTTGTTAGCTTTACTGGTTATGCCCTATATACCGCCTTTGGGCAACCTTCTGAACAACTTCGAGATCCTTTTGAAGAGCACGAGGACTAGTTGAAAAAAAGACCCTCCCGATCGGGAAGGTCTTTTTTTCAACTAATTTTATTATAAGTAAGAAGGAGGACTCGAAAAATAAAAAATTATTTTCCCCCTCTATCCGGAACTTTGGGGGGTTCTCGGAAGAAAATAGCAAAAAAAATTATCCCTAAGGTCGACACCAAAAGGAATGTATAAACCAATGCTTCCATAGATTCGATCGTAGTTTACAATTAATAGAGATAGCTTTCGTACTAATTACAACATTTTCTATAAAAAAGTGAAATCAAAATATTTTGATTCCTGAGATGAGATTCAATTTCTCAATATTCCATTAACGAGCGGAGCAATACCATATTATACCATTTGTCTTTTAGTAGTTGGATCTCCCAGTTTTTGGAATGCCCCAAATTCTACTTGAGCATCCAAATCCGGATCAATACCAGCAAAAACATCTCTGAATAGAGTTCTAGCACCATGCCAAATATGTCCAAAAAAGAAAAGAAGAGCAAATGTAGCATGCCCAAAAGTAAACCAACCCCTTGGGCTACTCCGAAAAACACCATCGGATTTCAAAGTAGCACGATCTAACTCAAAAATTTCACCTAATTGTGCACGTCTAGCATATTTTTTGACTATAGCAGGATCACCAAAACTAACTCCATCAAGTTCACCACCATAGAACTCAACAGTTACACCTACTTGTTCAACACTATATTTTGATTCTGCTCTCCTAAAAGGAACATCGGCTTTCACAATTCCTTCTTCATCTACTAGAACGACTGGAAATGTTTCGAAAAAGGTAGGCATACGACGTACAAAAAGCTCATGTCCCTTTTTATCTTTGAAAATAGGGTGTCCTAACCAACCAACAGCAATCCCATCTCCATTGTCCATTGCACCCGCCCTGAATAACCCCCCTTTAGCTGGATTATTCCCAATGTAATCATAAAAAGCAAGTTTTTCAGGAATTTTTGACCAGGATTCTGATAGACTTAGATTTTCAGCCAGACTAGCACGAACCCGTCGATCTATTTCTTGTTGGAAATATCCCTGATCCCACTGGTAACGAGTAGGACCAAATAATTCGATCGGAGTGGTTGCGGAACCATACCACATTGTTCCGGCCACAATGAAAGCTGCAAAAAACACAGCAGCAATACTGCTGGAGAGGACAGTTTCAATATTCCCCATACGTAATCCTTTATATAAACGTTGGGGAGGACGAACACTTAGATGGAATAGACCTGCTAATATACCCAATATACCTGCTGCAATATGATGAGAAGCTATTCCTCCCGGAACAAAAGGATCAAAACCTTCAGCTCCCCATGCCGGATTTACAGGTTGTATTTTTCCAGTTAGTCCATAAGGATCAGACACCCATATTCCAGGGCCATACAAACCCGTTACATGAAACGCTCCGAATCCGAAACAAGCTGCTCCTGAGAGGAATAAATGAATTCCAAAAATCTTAGGCAAATCTAAAGAAGGTTTTCCTGTACGGGAATCACAGAATACGTCTAGATCCCAATATACCCAATGCCAAATAGCTGCTAAAAAGCACAAGCCAGAAAACACAATATGTGCGCCGGCCACACCTTCATAACTCCAAATACCTGGATTAGAGACAGTTTCTCCGGTTATACTCCATCCACCCCATGAATCCTTTATTCCTAAACGAGTCATAAAAGGTATAACGAACATACCTTGTCTCCACATTGGATCAAGAATAGGATCGGATGGATCGAAAACTGCTAATTCGTAAAGAGCCATTGAACCGGCCCATCCAGAAACTAGAGCTGTATGCATTATATGCACAGCGATTAACCGGCCAGGATCATTCAACACGACGGTATGGACACGATACCAAGGCAAACCCATGAAAATACCCCTTTATCAGAAAAAGTAGACACTATGTAACTTTCTCGCATTATAGAAGATTATGCTATGGAGTTAGACCTTTGTCTCAAAGGTGAACATCTATTAATAGAACAATTTCAAAAAATAGAATTGAGAAGCGGATATATTTTATAATTTATATATACCAATACACAATGTAGAAATTGGTCCCATTTTTTTGTATCAATGTTTTGTATTAAACAAAGTAAAAAAATAAATTGCTTTACAAAATACCTAATTAATTAGGTATTTTACGAAGAAAGGCACGTCCGCTTATTTGGTCCTATCACTCATTTGATCTTATAATCTTTGTAATAGAAAAAAAATAAAAATATACTTTTGATATAATAATGATCAACTTACCCTCTGTTTTCGTGCCTTTGGTGGGATTATTTTTTCCAGCAATTACAATGGTTTTTTTTTATTTCTATATTCAAAATGACGAAATTTTATGAATCTGATCAAATCAGATCAATAAGGTCCCAATCTTTCAATCGTATAAAAAATAGACATAAATATATATATTTATATATTTTTTATAATATAAGATAAAACCTTGTTACATACAATAGATCTAAATAGATATTTCTATCTATTTAGATCTATTCATATATGATAAATAACAATCTATGGACAAAATGTAAATGTATATATATGGTATCATATGTATGATGCATATTATGCAGACTCGTGTTTGAAAGAAAGAATAAGTCTTTCTTACTTCTACTTAAAATATGTGTATACATTTTAAATATAGATATTTATATTTTTATTTGACTGATACAATGAAGTATTATTTTTATAATTAATAAGTTAAGGACAAAATTTCCATGCTAAAAAAGGACAGACAAAAAAATAACATGGAAAAAGAAGAATAATAAAATCGTTATAGATATATTATTTTTTTAAAATGCTTATATGTATATGGCTAGTTTATTAATATAGCCAATTTATAAGAATGACTTCGGGAGGAGTCAAAATTTGTTCAATCCCTCAAATTAAATAGGACGTAATTTGTTATGAATCGTCGATCAAAATGGCTTTGGATAGAACCCATAACAGGGTCTCGAAAAATAAGCAATTTTTTTTTTGCTTGTCTCCTTTTTTTTGGTTCACTAGGATTTTTTATGGTCGGAATTTCAAGTTACCTTGGTAGGAACCTGATACCCTTATTGTCATCTCAGCAAATACTTTTTGTTCCACAAGGAATTGTGATGTGTTTTTATGGGATTGCAGGTCTGTTCATTAGCTCTTATTTGTGGTGCACCATTTTGTGCAATGTCGGTAGTGGATATAATAAGTTTGATCAAAAAGAAGGAGTTGTATGCCTTTTTCGTTGGGGATTTCCCGGAAAAAATCGTCGTATTTTCCTACAATTTCTTATGAAGGATATTCAGGCGATCAAAATGGAAGTTCAAGAAGGTATTTTTCCTCGCCGTGTTCTTTATATGGAAATAAAGGGTCAACAAGACATCCCCTTAACTCGTACTGAAGAAAATTTGACCCTGCGCGAAATGGAACAGAAAGCTGCCGAATTAGCCCGTTTTTTGCGCGTATCCATTGAAGGATTTTGAAATGGGGGGAAGCCCTCTTTTTTAATATACAAATTGATAAATCTCGTATTAGTAGATACTATAAAAACTTTCGACATAATATTTGTCTGCAGGGGAAGAAAATATAGTAAGTTTATTTCCACCAACACGAAATGTTACTTATGGAAGCATACCGTTATTCTTCGACAGTTCGCGAACATTCCATATCATTCTTTATCTATTAGAGAGGGACAAAAGGTCCAATAAACACGAATATAACATCTAAAAAGAATACAATCAAGTAAATGACTATAGTTTTTTACACCTTTTTTTATTTACATATGCGCCCAAAATGAAAAATTTCATCTCCTCTATGTACCAAAGAGTACAGAGTTAGTATTATTAGACTTAAACTTCAATTTATTTTATTTGCCGCTCCAATTGAAGCAATTCTTCGGGTCAAGAGTTAAATAAGAAAAAAATAAATAGAAAATTAGTCCAGATCAAAGGGATTTTTAAGGATTGATCCTTCCTTTTTTACTCTACTTCTCATTCGGAACAAACCATACCTCATCCGATATTTTCTTCAAGGTCGAATAATTACGCAAAAGATCATTCTATGAATCTCATACCTCGTTCTATAATTCGTACTTTGTTCAGATTTTGGACAGAGCTAACGAGCCAATCTAATTCGTTAACGATTCACGAATTGGAAGTCGCCAAATATAAAGCATTAGCTTCTCTACAATATCTTACATGTTTAATATTATTGCCTTGGGGAATTTCAATTTCATTACAGAACAGTTTGGAATCTTGGGTTACAAATTGGTGGAATAATACCGGTCAATCAAAAAAAATTTTTTCTTATTTACAAGAAGAAAACGTTATAGAAAAATTTGATAAAATAGAGGAACTATTCCTGTTAGAAATAATGTTGGAAGAAGATTATTCGGAAACGCATTCACAAGATATTCGTGCAGAGATGCAGAAAAAAATGATCCAATTGGTCAAAATATATAATCAAGATTGTATCCAAATCATCTCACATTTATTAGCAAATCTAATAGGTTTTGTTATTCTAAGTGCTTGTCTCATTCTGGGTAAGAATAAACTTGGCATTCTAAATTCTTGGATCCAAGAAGTCTTCTACAGCCTAAGCGATACAATGAAAGCTTTTTGTGTTCTTTTAACAACCGATCTATGTGTTGGGTTTCATTCGCCCCATGGTTGGGAACTGATGATCGATTCGATCTTCGAAAATTTTGGATTTGCCCATAACGAACGAATAATATCTGGTATTGTTTCAACTTTTCCAGTCATCTTAGACACAATTTTCAAATATTGGATCTTCCGTCGTTTGAATCGTACATCTCCTTCACTTGTAGTAATTTATCACTCGATGAATGAATAACAAATGGTTTATGCCCCCCCCTTTTTTTTACTTTTTTAGGGTGATACTTCTTATTTTTTAGCTTTAGGTCTAATATAGTAGCAGAATTGCAGGCAGGTAACTATCATAGTTACCTACTACCATTTATTTGAAAAAATAAAAATGAATTGTAACCAAAAATTGAACCATGCAAAATATAAAAACTTATGATGACTGGGTGAAAAAGTGGATAACTCAATCAATTTCCATCTTAATAATGATAGATATAATGACTCGGACATCTATTGCAAATGCATATCCCATTTTTGCACAGCAAGGCTATGAAAATCCTCGAGAAGCAACTGGGCGTATTGTATGTGCCAATTGTCATTTGGCTAAAAAACCTGTAGAGATTGAAGTTCCACAGTCCGTTCTTCCTGATACCGTTTTTGAAGCAGTTGTTAAAATACCCTATGATAAGCAAATAAAACAAGTTCTAGCTAATGGTAAGAAAGGAACTTTAAATGTAGGAGCTGTTCTTATTTTACCCGAAGGTTTTGAATTAGCTCCTCCGGATCGTATTTATCCTGAGATTAAGGAAAAAATAGGTGATCTTTATTTTCAGGACTATCGTCCCAATCAAAAAAATATTATAATAATAGGTCCTGTTCCTGGTCAAAAATATAGTGAAATTGTGTTTCCCATCCTTTCACCAAATCCCGCTACTAATAAAGCAGCTCACTTCCTGAAATATCCCATATATGTTGGTGGTAATAGAGGAAGAGGACAAATTTATCCCGATGGGAGAAAAAGCAACAATACAGTCTACAACGCTTCATCAACGGGTAAAGTAAGTAAAATTGCACGTAAAGAAAAGGGTGGATATCAAATAACTATTGATAATCTATCAGACGGTCGACAAGTAGTTGACTTTGTACCTCCGGGACCGGAACTTCTTGTTTCAGAAGGCGAATTCATCAAGGCGGATCAGTCGTTAACGAATAACCCTAATGTAGGTGGATTTGGTCAGGAAAATGCAGAAATAGTACTTCAAGATCCTTTACGTGTTCAAGGTCTTTTATTCTTCTTAGCATCTGTCATTTTAGCACAGATATTTCTGGTTCTTAAGAAGAAACAATTTGAGAAAGTTCAATTGGTCGAAATGAATTTTTAGGTCCATAAAAGATTTGAATCTCAATCTTATGGATGATTAATACAATTATATAAATTATAATTGCAAGAATAAAGTCATACTTATTCGGAGACCTTCATTTTACCCTTCTCTTTGTTCAAATATATTGTGAAGAATGAGGGGATATAAATAATAATATGTGCATTATTAATAATGAGTGATTCCGGAACTAACTTACTAAACAGTTAGTTCCCTAGTCATGCGCGACATTACATATTATATACATGTTATCTTTTCTCCCCTTTATTTATCATATTCAAAAAAAATACTTGTAGGATTTGTATGAATTATCATCCTATCATTAATCTACAATTTCAAATAAATAATAAGTAAAGATAAGACCTTACCTTCCTTTGTGTTCAAAGAAGGGTAAGATCTTATCTTTATTTTTGAATTTTAACTTTCGTATGTACAGTATCTCTTATAGATACACAATACATTTCTTTACTATAAAGATGATCCTAATCCGGAATAAGAACCGTAGAAAAAAATACCTATTAAACCAATAACGAGAATACCAGTTAAAGTACCTATCAACCAAAGAGGGATCCTTCCGGTGGTATCGGCCATTTCTATTACTTCCTTTCACATTTTCTTAAGTAGTCATGCTCAAGACATAAATAATAATACATATAAATATTAGATCTCACCAAATTGAAATTGGGTAAGAAAAAATATTCTCACTGTTCCTAATTGAAAAAGTAATTAGAGAATAGAACAGCAAGTACAAAAATAAGTAACAATCCCCAATAGAGGCTGGTACGATTCAGTTCAACATTTTGTTCATTCGGGTTTGATTGTGTCATAAATAGCTCCGTTATTTAGTTTATTATAAAGTTTATCGCTGTATGAACTGCATTGCCGATATTGATCCCAAGAAAAAAACCGTAGGTACAGCTAGCCCGTGAACCGCCAACCATCTAACTGTAAAAATCGGATAGGTTCTATCTATAGTCATTAATACCTCCTAAAAAGATCTAGTAAATTCATCGAGTTGCTCTAATGAATCGAAACGGCCAGTTACTAATGGAACCTCTTGTCGGCTTTCTGTGAAATACTCATTTGGCCGAGGACTCCCGAATACATCATAAGCTAAACCCGTACTGACAAATAACCAACCTGCAATGAATAGAGAAGGTATAGTAATACTATGGATAACCCAGTATCGAATACTAGTAATAATGTCAGCAAAAGCGCGTTCTCCCGTGTTCCCAGACATGCTAAGCTCCCTATATTATTGTAAAATCAAGGGTAAATTGATCCCATGAAACAAAGAGATCAGGAAAAGGAAAACTACTGATATCTTCTACAATCCTTGTTTGATTATCAATATAATACCAAGGGTATATTTGAAGTATACTAAGTATAGCTAGCCTTCTTCTAACATAGCAATATAATTTTGCTTAATATTGGGAGCAGAATAGAATGATTCTGCTACTGCCAGTTACTCGAGCTCTATTTGATCAATTAATTCCTTTTTTTTGCTTTCTTTTCACTGAACAGAAATTAGAGAATCTCGCATATTTCAATTTCATAACAGCTTCCGGAAGGAATCCTCTCTCTATATTGCAACAATTTTATATATGGATCATGGGGAAATTAATTTCATTTGAGCAATATTAATTGTAGTAGGTAGTGGCTCTCGCTTCCACAGGTGACTTTATCACTAGAATACATTCATGTCGTTTTAAGAAGAAGATCCAGGAGTATCATTCATTATAAATACAAAATATTCTACTGTTCTCTATTTTGTTTAAATATTATTTATATCGTGATATCGTCTATTTACAATACTATAGCGGAGAAAGTTATGCCATGAACTTAATTCTATAGCACTTTGAGTGTGAATGACCCAAGTGTTATTCCTCTTATGAATAAAAAGGAATCGATGAATAGTGGAATATTTTATTTATCAAATTGTAACTATATTACTATTCCTATTTTATTTTACAAGAAAAGAATATCAAGTTTTACTCAACTTAAATTAATGTCCTTAAAATTGAAAAGGCATATGGAAAAAATAAATCCATTTATAACGTACAGTTTTTTTTACTATGCTTGGCTGTAGCCTTTTTTTCATTATAAAGACCGGTAGAGATAATGTAAGGTGATCTAATCAGAATCATTGTCAAATTCATTCATCTCATACTTAGTAATAGACTATTACGTACAATAATTTTTGAAATTGCTAATCAATTGGTATTGATTTTATTTATGTGTTGCTCAATCAATTGGGGTATTTATTTTCACTTTTTTGATAAAATAAATACCAATATCTTTTTATACTCTATTCCCTCTATGTTTGTTCATAACATTAATTAATTGTTAGATATTCAATTCTAAATTGGTATCTATTTATTTAGACTATTTTTTATTTTTGCTCCTAGAAAAAAATTTAGGTAATTGCCTCACAAAAATACGTATCAATCATTGTTTTTTTTTCATTGATTCCTTCCATGCTTACTATAATTAGTTATTTTGGTTTTTTATTAGCTTTGCTTATTTTCACCTCAGTTCTATTCATCGGATTAAGCAATATACGACTTATTTGACTCAATAGGAATTGAGATTCCTAGTAAATTTGAGGTACTATGTAGATTAGCTATTAATCCTTACCTATTATTTATTAATAAATAAAAATATGATTGAAGTTTTGTTATCCGGAATTGTGTTAGGTCTAATTCCTATAACTTTGGCTGGATTATTTGTAACTGCATATTTACAGTACCGACGCGGTGATCAATTGGATATTTGATTTAGGAACATATTATGGGCGGGTCTACTACTGATTCTGAGGGATCTAGAATTGGCTGTTTCAGTTTAAGTGACAAGAAGATCGGATAAAAAAAAAGAAGGATCACGCTCTGTAGGATTTGAACCTACGACATCAGGTTTTGGAGACCTGCGTTCTACCAAACTGAACTAAGAGCGCTTTTTTTGAAAGAAAGTAAAGAAGGGCCTTTTTTACTCTGATTATTCATGTTTCAGTGAAATAAATATTATTCGACCTTTTCTTTTTTTCTTTTATAGGAGGAAAAGTACTAGGTAGGGATGACAGGATTTGAACCTGCGACATTTTGTACCCAAAACAAATGCGCTACCAAGCTGCGCTACATCCCTCTTAATCGTGAGTATTTTTATTCAATATTTTATATTAAATAAAATTTATTTTGTTTTACACATTTATCCGCTTTGATACCCATTTGGTTTCGTGAATAGACTGTATACACGAAAGATATCATCTATAAGATGTCTATTTTTTGACAGTACTTGGTTAATATCACATGTTCTGTTCCAGAAAAATAACTCGTGCAAATAAGTTTGTTAAGGGACTCATAAACTACGAGTGTAGTTGACCATATAATATATCCATTACGATTGAGAAGGAGAACAACAATGCAAGATATAAAAACATATCTTTCCACAGCACCTGTGTTAGCTACTTTATGGTTGGGATTTTTAGCTGGTTTATTAATTGAGATAAATCGTTTTTTCCCAGATGCCCTGACTTTTCCCTTTTTTTCATTTTAATTTTCCTCTCCTGCGAACCCGAAAGAAAAAAATGATGTTAGATTAATTTATTTTCTTTTTGTATAAAGAAAATAAATTAGATTCAATCTCTTTAGAATTCAAGGGGGGGTCAAGTTAGAATACGACAAAATATAAATCTAGATCCAAAAGTTCCTCCCACAAACAAATAGTAAACTACTTAAAATCTCTTAATTAAAGATTTTATTACTCAATTCATTCTCGTAATAAAATCTTTAATAATTCTTCGACAACTTCTATCCCTTTTTCTTTCTTCTCTTTTTTTTTACAAATTGAAAAGAAAAGAAGTAGATAAAATATCCAAAGTAAGTTATATGGCCAAGGGTGGAAATGTAAGAGTAACAATTACATTAGAATGTACTAGTTGTAGGCAAGATAGTGTTGATAAAAAATCGCCAGGTATTTCGAGATATACGACTCGAAAAAATCGCCAAAATACTCCTCTTCGATTGGAATTAAATAAATTTTGTCCTTATTGTTACAAGCATACTATTCACGGAGAAATAAAAAAATAGATTTAATCTACCATTCCTATCCAGGAATAGTCATTTATCAAAGATATTTCTCTATCTTTGTATTTTAACAAAATATGTCACTGTCAATATTTCTTTTTGAAATATCTTGAAAAAAAAATAGTCTTTGAAAGGTTCATAAAACAAACTATGAATAAAATGAAGCCATCTTTTCGAAATACATCTAAACAATCTTTTCATAAAACATCTAAACCATCTTTTCATAAAACATATAAACAATCTTTTCATAAAACATCTAAACCATCTTTTCGGAATAAATCTAAGCCATCTTTTCGGAATGCATCTAAGCGATTTTCTCCAAATCAGCAGTCTTTTCGAAAACGTTTATCGCCAATTCGGCCTGGAGAGAAAATCAATTATAAAAATACTAGCTTAATTAGTCGATTTATTAGCGAGCAAGGAAAAATACTATCTCGCCGAATTAATCGATTAACGTTGAAACAACAACGCTTAATAGCTAGGGCTATTAAACAAGCTCGTGTTCTATCTTTGATACCTTTTCTTTGTTTAACAATTAAAAGTAATTAGAGCCTAAGAAATAAGCTTGCTCATACATTGAATCGGAGCTGGGATATCTGACAAAGATAGCGCAGATTTCTTTTCTTTCTATAAATGAAAATATATATATTCAAAGATAATTGAATTATCCAAGTGGATTTGTTCATCCCGAATTAATTTTCGTATTGTATCTAGTTTCCCGGAGAAATTCTCCGGGAGATTGTTTGACTATTTCATGATAGAATAATCTTTTACTAAGATCCTAGAGAACCAATTTATATTGATTATATCAGCTATTCCTAGCAAGTGTGCTATTACAGCCATTTGCGCAAGTGTTCTACGATTTATAAGAAACTGTCTTTTGTATAAAAATTGTATGAATTTATTATAGGAGATTCCATTAGCACGGGATGCTGCATTAATCCGAGTAATCCACAAACGACGAAAATCTCTCTTCCGCTTAATTCTATCTCGGTGAGCGGAAACTAAGGCTCTCATCTTCTGTTGGTTAGCAGTTCTAAAAAGTTTTGAATGGGCTCCCCGAGAGCCTGATACAAATGCAAGAATCTTTTTTCGACGTTTTTTAGCTATATATCCACGTTTAACTCTGGTCATTGAAGTTGATTTTTCATAAATGACTAATCTATTTTTTGATCAATCATTTTTTGTTGTTTGGTTTATTAAGCAAAATACTTATTTTTCTAATGTATAAAATATAGATTCCAATGGCTTTTGCTACTCTAACCTTCCCAACCATAATTCCCTTCAGTTAGGTACCTTCCAAGTAAGCAAGGGATTGGACCTTGCATTTAAGTAAGAAAAAAAATATATATTTAATTATTATGGATTTCTTCGTTTCTATGGTTCTTTCTCTAACGGTAAGGTCCTCTCTATACGCCGGAGCCCTAAGATATAAGATGAATAGTGGGTCACTTGTATAGTTTACCATCTTCAGCTCTACTCTCTCCCCCGAATTATCAAGTAAGAAATACTCTAATGATAAGATTTATAGATACAGTAACGACATGTAATTGTGAGAGTTGGCAAGGTAGCTGACCTTTTGCCCGTTCTCGCAGCAATATAAATATAATCTTTATGTTTTTTAAATTTGCATTACTTCCTCGCTCAATGGATTGATGACCATTCGCTACCAATGAGGAAGTGCTTTTCATCCCACATCAAGGTGATTGGATTTGCACCAATGGAAACCATAAATTTCATCCCCGGTAAGAGTAGACGATAGATCTTTACTTTTTAACAGAAGGAAAGTTCTTCTTGTTAGAGCAATTTCCTGGTCCGTTTCAGCTTCTGATCCAAACGAATCGCACATACACCCTAGCACATACTCCTTTACGCTGAGGACATCCTCGAAGAGCAGGAGATTTTGTTCTATTTTCTATTGGCTGTCTCGCGTTTCTAGTAAGTTGTTGAATAGTCGGCACTTTGAATTATATTTGAAAGTGAATGGTTCGGATTGATCCTAACCAACTATATAAAGTGTACACTATATAAAGAAACCAACTATATAAAGTGTACACTATATAAAGTGCCCAACTATATAAAGTGTACACTCTATATAAAGATATAAAGTACGAACTCCTTTTACTTGCAAAAGTATATCTTGAATTTATCAATTATGTTATGGTCGGAATACTACTCATAGTAACTTAATCTAATTAGGAGAAGCAGTCGGCATTATTGCAGGCCAATCAATTGGAGAACCAGAAACTCAAGTATAAAGTGTATGAATAAATTTGATAAAATCATTCTTTAAAGAGAGACAATGACATATGTAGATGTTTAGATAAATGACATAAATGATCCCAATTCAGTAATGATTCTGTACTTTAGTAAAGTAGTTAATATTTAATAGGAATCTTATTTAATGGTAAGAAATAACTAGCATGAGAGGGAAGTCAGGGGTTCGATACCATTATTTAAATGGTAAGAAATAACTGGTAAGTTATAACTGGTAAGTTATAACTGGTAAGAAATAACTAGCATGAGAGGGAAGTCAGGGGTTCGATAATCTTATTTAATGATAAGAAATAACTGGTAAGTTATAACTGGTAAGTTATAACTGGTAAGTTATAACTGGTAAGAAATAACTAGCATGAGAGGGAAGTTAGGGGTTCTATAATAAAAAAAAAAATAAACATTATAGTTGACAGAAATCAATGATGTTAGCTATAAAAAAAAAAATAAACATTATAGTTGACATCAATCAATGATGTTAGCTATAATAATAATAACTAGCGATAAATTGGCTTTTATCGCTAGTTAGATATATAGAAAATATAAAAAAAAAAACAAACACACAAATAATGACTACAATAGTCAATAGCAAGAATAATACTATTCTTGCTATTGACTAATATTGATTTCTATTACACTTTTTTATTAAATTTAATAATTTAAATAACATACTACGGAGGATTTATGCCCAACACTTTTGTATTCTCTATTATAAACAAATATTTTAATACTAGGAGGTTTATGATCGCTACTTTTCTATTGCCTTGGCTAAACAGATGTATTCCAATAATATTGTTTGGTTTATATTATGGTTTTTTAGCCACATTGCCAATTGGTCCAGCTCAGATTTATTATGTCAGATCCTTATTAATAAAAGACAAAATAACAGGTAGTAATGATAAAATAATTCCTACGGGAAGATTGATTCTTAGCGGTTCTTTTATAGGACAACTTATAGTCTTCTCATCCATTTATCTTTGCCCTATTTATACATCGTTATATAAGCCTCATGCGATGACTCTAATGTCTGTGCCAGTCTTCTTTTTTCTTTTTATTAGGATACTCCACTTCCATGTATTGTTCCCTTGGCTTAACAATCCAGCAATAGAGTTTTTTATTGGACTAATTCTACAATTGCTTAATCCTGCCCTTTTTGGTAATTCTGTATACACAAGATTGGTAAACATGATGTTGTTTAGATATAGCGGAAACCTTTTATTTCTGCTAAGTACCGCAGGCGGATGGTTGAGTGGACAAATTCTATTCATAAAAGTTACAAAAATATTCTGTTCACGTGTGGAAGGGGACTTGCCTTTAAAATTAGATAAAAAAGATAAAAAAAATGAGCTTTTCGCTTTAACTTTCCAAGCTATTTTCTTTGGTTACTTTATGCTGGCATGCTATGGAAGAAACCCATCACTTTTCGTTACTAAATGGAACGACAAAAGAGTCTTCCTTCAGGGTCCTCTAAAGGAAATAGCAGAAGAAGCGGAAGAACTCGATTCTAAGAAAAAAGATTTTACGGAAGTTTATATGCAAAAACCAAATAAAACTTATAAGAAAACTTATAAGAAAACTTATAAGAAAAATTTAAAGAAAGTTTCTAGAAATAAAGAATCTTCTATTTATGATAAAATCAAAAGAATTATGTCTTTAAAGGATTTAAATAAGGTTATGTCTTTAAAGGATTTAAATAAGGACACTGACACAGATTTAGCTTTATTAAATTTCATGATAAAACCATGGCCATTAATATTTTTTGATTCTAATCGATTCAACCTACCCCTACGATATGTTGGTATAGGGTTTTACATTGTTCGTGGCTCTGTGAAGAGCGAAGTCGCTGAATATTTCTTCGATGCTTGTCTGAGTGATGGAAATAAAAGAATTTCTTTCACAGCTCCACCCAGTATGTCTTTCTTTACCAAAATGGTAAACTTGGACGATCAAAGTCCTGATTCAAATAAAGATCACCTTCATGAATGGGTACTTACAAAACTAGAGAAAAGAAATTACTTAGGTAAAGAGCTTGAAGACCGAGTGAGAGCTCTAAGCAATGGATCTCCTCTTGTAGATGTGATAGAAAAAAGAGTGAGATTTTCGAGAACCAAAAGTGGAGAGTACCTTTCAGAAGTACATGATCCTTTACTGAGCGGACCATTCCGTGGGTCGATTAATCAATTTAAATCACCGTGGATGCTACCTCCAGATCCTAAAGTAACCGAGCAATTGCAACAATTGCAAAAGAATAAAAAATCGCGATTGAACAACCATGATTCTACCGACCAACTTGATCGAAGTTCATTCATTCGACCAGAAAATAAGGATAAAATCGTTCGAACACGAAATGATAAAATAAAAATTATTATCAAATGGTGGCTCGATAAAATTCTTATATTTTTATTAGAAGAACAACAAACAAGAAGATTTTTGGATGAAGCTACATTGCAAAATTTATTAACAAGATTTTACAATATCTATCCGAAAGATTCATTGGAATATGTTTTGAAAACATTGGCCCCAGCGTCTCTAAATAGAAAGATAGAAAGGGAAATCGCTTCTTGTGATAAAAAAATATTAACTACTTATTTGTTGAATATTTTCCTGCAAACCACGGGTACGAAATGGGAATTGCTTCTTACTGTTGTTCCTACGGAACAGGCTTTGCTTTGTGAGCAATATTGTTTAATAAGTTCGAAAGAACTCCGAAATTCTCTAGTATCTATAAATGTTCCTAAAGAAATTTCAGATAAGGATCTGCTTTCTAAAAAAAGAAGTCATAAAAATAAAAAAAATATTAATCAAGATTATCAAGATTTTTTTATTCTTTATAACAAATTCATGGAATTCAAGGAAAAAGCCTTTGTTAATGATGATTATGAACCTCGAATTCGAGATTTTAATAGACTTATTGTGCCTAAATGCTCCCCCACGATAATATCGGGTCTTTATGATCCTTTCGCTGTCAAAGACTGTCTTGAGGTTCGTCCAAAAAAAGCTCGACAGTTAATAATTATAAAGCCCTTTGAAAAAATACAGGAAGTACTCGAAAAGGAGAAGAAGGAAAAAGAAAAAAAAGAAAAAGACGGGCTTTTCCAAGGATTCTTAGGAGTGTTCAAAGAAGAAACAAATGAGAGTGAAGAAGAATCGGAAGATCAAGAACAAAAAGTAGAAAAAAAGGAAGAATCACAAGAAGACCTAGTAACTAAAGATATACATGTCTTTAGTTATCCATTTGAAGGAGATTTTCGTAGACTTTTAGTCAAAGGAGCCCTCCGTTTTCGAAGACGTAAAGTTTCAGCGGTCTCCTTTTGTTCAAATCGACCACAGTCGATTCTTTTCGAGAGACTAAATGAGATGTCTCCCAAGCTAAATCGCAAACCCACAGTTCAAAAGAAAAAGAAAACTAAATTCTCAATAGAGTACGAAAAATTCCTAGAAAGGAAACAAAAAATGAAAGAAAATCGTCGCCGTCAAATACAACAGGGCTTCGATTGGGAAATATATCATTATCTAAGAGCTGGTATCTTATTCACTCATTCATATCTTAGAAAACGGCTCTATTTCCCTCCATTGATAATAGCCAAAAATATTGGTCGTATTTTATTATTTCAGGAACCCGAATGGGAGCAGGATTGGTACAATTTGAATAAGGAATTTTATGTCAAATGCAACTATGATGGATATGATTTGATGGACGCCGATGTCCCTAAAGATTGGGTAAAAGATTATCTAAAGGAGGGTATTCAAATCAAGATTATAAATCCTTTTTGCTTGAGACCTTGGTATGAATCTAATCCCGAATCTGTTGACACTGACAACAGAACAACTAGTTTCTTAACTATGTATGGGACAGAAAATGAATTACCTTTTGGAAATCCAAGAAAAGTGCCTTCTTTTTGGAAACCTATTGTCGAATTGATTTGGAATTATACGTCCCATCGAGCAAACGTTATTATCGAATATATTAAGCCTATTATCGAATATATTATCGAATATATTAAGCCTATCCTCCAATGGATAAAACCGCTTTTATCAGAAAACACGAAAGTAAAGATTAACATTGGACCAGATACTGGAAGTACAGAAAATATTAAAACGAATGGCCAGCTTCCTGTAATGATTCGGACTAGGCCTACGTCTAATATTACATTTTCTTTAGAGGTTGTGGAAGATCCATTAGAACCATTTTCAATGCAGATCGAAACAGATCTGGATCTGGAAGATTCAGATGATTGGAGAACCGCAATGAATGATGATTGGAGAACCACAATGAATGATCGAATCAAGCAGATGAATCAAGAGTATCTGTTTAATCTAGATATTTATAAAAAGTTGGAAGCTGATTTTAAAAAGAAAATGGATCAACCTTCTCCTGACATAGAATCCAGATTGAAAAAAGAATTGTTTCGAATCAAAATTTGGGGTTCTATTTTACAAAGGAAGAGCGTTCGATTCGTTATGAAGAAATTGCCCTATTTTATAAAAGTTCTTCATTTTAGGGCGAAATTAACACTTATTGATCTCAAAATAAGTATTTTGAATCTCATCGAGTCAAATTTGGAATTTTACACGCAATTGAGGATAAATATTGAAGCAATTCAAAAAATATTCACTCCAAATAGAATTAGCAAGCCAATTATCAAAGAGGACAAACGTTCCAAAAAAATATCCCAAGGATATGTACTTAAAAAAATATGGCAACAAATAAGAAATATGAAGGGTTCCTATGCGAAGGATTTATTAGAATCAAGAGCATCGGCTCCTTTTATAAAAAAAAATGTCAAAAAATTTTTATATTTGCAAGGAATACTGGATTGTAAAAATCCTGGAGATCTAAGGGTAAAACATTGGAAACAATGGTTAAAATGGTGTCCTAGCTACAGAATAGCACCGCAGAAAAAGAAAAATTTAATGGGTCAAAAGAAAAATGTAATTGATAAACGATTCGGATGGAGTGAATTTGCATCTTTTTTGGGAGAAGAAAAATTTGCGGTTTTTATGAGACGACTCAAAAATAGGATCAAACGCCACAGATATGATCTTTTTGCATATAGTTATTTGGACTATATGAAAGAGGATAATCACGGCCCCGCGGTCCAATATATACCCGAACCAGACCATAAAGCTATTACTGAATTTATAAAAATGCAGAAGAAGAAGAAGAATAAGAAAAAGAATTTCGAATTCGAATTCTCCAAATACTCCGAAAGGAGGAAGAAAGCTTACTTAGAAAAGATAGAAAAGAGGAAGAACGATTCCGATTACTTGACAACTAAGAAGGATCCGTATTACATATTTCAATTCTGGTTGTTCCCAGATATTACAAGAAGAATAAAGAATACAAAAACCTTTAAGCCCCTTTATCCACCGGATATTCTTAGAAAACATATTAAAGAAATGCACGGCTTTAAAGAGATTCAAGTAGCAGAAGACTTCGATCCTGATGCTTTTGTGATGGAAAGTCTCAAGAAGAAACAAGACATACAAAGAAAAAAATTTGCCTTTGACGAAAGAATTAAGGCGGAAAAGAATAGAAGAAAAGAAGAAAGACTGAAAGCAAGAAAAGAAAGAAACGAACAACTGAAATTGGCAACTACTCCAGAAGAAGTTGAAAATCTTAAAAAGACATTCAGGATGGAAGATATTCGGAAACGAGAAAAGAGCAAAGATGATTTTGATGAAGAATTAAAAAGGCACAATAAACAAATAAGAGCTATAATGATTGAGAGACAGGCTACTCGAAAAGCTGAAAAAGAGAAAGCTGAAAAAGAGAAAAAAGAGAAAGAGAAAGAGAGAAAAGAGAAAGAGAAAGAGAAAGAGAAAGAGAGAAAAGAGAAAGAGAAAGAGAGAAAAGAGAAAGAGAAAGAGAGAAAAGATAAATATAAAGAGAAATATAAAGAGAAATATAAAGAGAAATATAAAGAGAAAGAGAAAGAGAAAAAAGAGAAAGAGAAAGAGAAAAAAGAGAAAGAGAAAAAAGAGAAAGAGAAAAAAGAGAAAAGGAAAAAAAAGAAAAGCAATAATTTTCTAGTTCGAGACATTTATAATACTTATGGACCTAAAATAAATATTGAAAAAATAAATAGGGAACAGGAAGAGTTACGAATAAAAATAAAAGATTATATTTTGAAGCGAGATGCTGAGAAAGATTCACAAGGTGATAAAAAGGGATGGGATGAAATCAAATTTAAATTGGATTCTGAATTAGACAATAAAAAAGAGATAAAGGGAGAAGTAACACAAGAAACCAAGAAAAAAGAGATAAAGGGAGAAGTAACACAAGAAACCAAGAAAAAAGGAAAGAAACAAGAAAAAAGAAAGAGAAAGGGAGAAGTAACACAAGAAACCAAGAAAAAAGGAAAGAAACAAGAAAAAAGAAAGAGAAAGGGAGAAGTAACACAAGAAACCAAGAAAAAAGGAAAGAAACAAGAAAAAAGAAAAAAAAGAACAGACTCCAAAATACAACGGCTAAAAGAGAAGAAACGCCTTTCAAGGGAAGATAGAAAAAAAGGTAGAAAAAAAGGTAGAAAAAAAGGTAGAAAAGGGAAGAAACGCCTTTCAAGGGAAGCTAGAAAAAAAGGTAGAAAAGGGAAGAAACGCCTTTCAAGGGAAGATAGAAAAAAAGAAAGGCGCAAAGCTAGAAAAAAAGAAAGGCGCAAAGCTAGAAAAAAAGAAAGGCGCAAAGCTAGAAAAAGAGAAAAGATAAAAAGAGAAAAGATAAAAAGAGAAAAGATAAAAATAGAAAAGCTAAAACAAAATAAAAAATTAGATCAACCAAATAAAAAAACAGATGAACCGAATACAAAAACGGATGAACCGAAAACAAAAAAATTACTCTATCGAGAAATGGCAAAAAATGTTGAAATTTGGACAAAAAAACACAAGATCCAAAAACTGCCACTAGATCCTTGGTTTTCCAAGAGCAAAAATGCGACTCGTTACTTAGACAAAAAGAAAGTAGGCAACAAGGCCGCTGTAGCCCAACTAACTTTGCCGCATTTGGAAAACGGGGAATTTTCCATATTATTATTGGAGACTGTCTTGTATCTTAAAAGTGTGGTAAAGAAGAATAACGAGAATAACAAGAAGATCAAGGATGAAGAGATGATTTTGAAAGAGCTTTTCAAAATTTTTGCTCACAAAAAACGACGATCTATGCCATTGCTACCGGGGTACTTTAATGATCGATTCTTTATATATAAAATGGCAAGTCTCTTCTTAAAATTAAAGAAGAAAAGAATTGGTGTAAATATTTTTGATAGATCTAAACGACGAAGAAAAATAAAAACTATTAAAGATGTAAATGAAAAAATTTCAAGTTCTTTCATTTTCGAAGATATTTTTCTTCCAAGACGTCGTAGAGAATTTCGAATTTTGAATCTTTTGAATCTCGAAAACCATTTAGATGAAAATACAACATTAAATAGTAAAGAGATACCAAATGACGAAGGTCTCATCGAAAAAGACGAAGATCTTATCGTAGATGCAAGGCAAAAGATAAGACGTTTTCTTTGGCCTCGTTATCGATTAGAAGATCTTATCTGCATGAATAGATATTGGTGGAATACTAATAATGGTAGTCGATCTGCTATGTTGAGGGTACGCATGTATCCCAAAATAGATCATTGGGAACATATACAAAATATTTTTTACCCTATAAAACAGGGTTTTGTTTCAATAAGAGAGATTCTTCAAGATCTGGTAAATCACACAAAAAGTTTCTTGGATAGGAAACATTCGCCGGTTTTTCGACAAAATAAAACTCTGAATGAGGTAAAGGATCCAAAAATGGACTCTTTTTGTCACTTAAGTTCGTGTTTTCCTTATGACCCCTCCCGGTGCAATGAACTTATTACAAAAGTAAAAAAATTGATAAGTTCCCTTAGAGATAAACTTAGTTTCCTTATCAAGAAACTGAGAGATAAACTTAGTTTCCTTATCAAGAAACTGAGAGATAAACTTAGTTTCCTTATCAAGAAACTTACAGATAAAATTAGGGAACTTATCAAGAAACTTACAGATAAAATTAGGGAACTTATCAAGAAACTTACAGATAAAATTAGGGAACTTATCAAGAAACTTACAGATAAAATTATTACAAGAGTAAGAAAATTGATAAGGGAACTTAGAGAGAAACTTAGGGAACTTATCAAGAAACTTATCAAGAAACTTAGGGAACTTAGAAAGAAACTTAGAGATAAACTTAGGGAACTTAGAAAGAAACTTAGAGAGAAACTTTGGGAACTTAGAAAGAAACTTATTACAAGAGTAAGAAAATTTATAAGTTCACTGAGAGATAAACTTAGTTCCCTTAGAAAGAAACTGAGAGATAAACTTAGTTCCCTTAGAAAGAAACTGAGAGATAAACTTAGTTCCCTTAGAAAGAAACTGAGAGATAAACTTAGGGAACTTAGAAAGAAACTTATTAGAAAAGTAATAATATTGATAAGTTCACTTAGAGAGAAACTTAGTTACCTTAGAGAGAAACTTATTAGAAAAGTAATAATATTGATAAGTTCACTTAGAGAGAAACTTAGTTACCTTAGAGAGAAACTTATTAGAAAAGTAATAATATTGATAAGTTCACTTAGAGAGAAACTTAGTTACCTTAGAGAGAAACTTATTAGAAAAGTAATAATATTGATAAGTTCACTTAGAGAGAAACTTAGTTACCTTATAGAGAAACTTAGTTACCTTATAGGTAAACTTAGTTACCTTATAGAGAAACTTAGTTCCCTTAGAGAGAAACTTCTACTTCTATTTCTAGAAAAGTTTCCCTTTATAAGAAGACTTCTAGAAAAGTTTCCCTTTATAAGACCAGCTCTAAGTAAGTTTATGTGTTTGAAACGTAAACAGACTGTTTACCAAGCAATAATCAAATATATGAATATTCTTACAGAATATATTCTTATGGCTATAAAGTCTCCATTTATATATATATTTTATAAAATTCACTATATATTTAGTGCTCTTATTCCGATCACTCAATTTATATCGTATATATATAGGGTGTGTATAAAGTCTCCATTTATATATATATTTTATAAAATTCACTATATATTTAGTGCTCTTATTCCGATCACTCGATTTATATCAAGTATATATGGGGTGTGTATAAAATCTCCATTTATTTATATACAAAATAAATTTCTTGATGTATTTTATAATCTTAGTCTGAATATATGCAGGTATATTCCATGTATTTTTATTAATCTTTTACCAGAAAAAATGGCTAAAAGCGTCCATAATTGTAAGACTAAAGCCCGATGGCTAGCAGAGCTACAAGAATTGGCGAAAAATATAAATGAATGGGCTGAGGCTGAGGATGAGGAGGCTCCAAAAAAATAATTATTGGAGCCTTTAATGTCCTTAAATGCTCCATAGATATATTAAATTATTATTTATATTATTATTTGAATGAAATTTTCAATTATTTTTTATCTTTTTTTTTTAGATAAAAAGTAGTTCTCGTATTTAAAAAGTTACTTTTCGAAATTTATTTTTTTAATTATTAATGCTGTTTCTACGGGAGATTTATTATTTGTAGATTCCCGTAGAAACCTTCGGTATTAATGTTGAATGACAGAACGAGATCTACACGATCTTGTTTAGCATTCGTTTCGGAGCAGCAGGATTTGAACCCACGACCTCCATCACCCCAAGATGGGGCGCTACCAAACTGCGCCATACTCCGTTGTAACAACCAACTCGCATTTCTCTATTCAATGTCCAAATTGACATTAAATAGATAAATGTCCTCTTATTTAAATATTCGCATTGACAATCTCGTGAAAATCGTCTAATATAGTAACTAAACAATACTAAGCCGCCATGGTGAAATTGGTAGACACGCTGCTCTTAGGAAGCAGTGCTAGAGCATCTCGGTTCGAATCCGAGTGGCGGCATTATTGTTAATAAGATACTATTAATTGAATCCCTTCGATATAAAATACATAGTACTTATGTACTACATATATACTAAATTAGTATCATTGTTCGATCTATGTCAATATCATCGATGACATATCAATCGATTTTATGTTTCTCTTACGAATCTTATTTAAAATAAAATAATTCAATAAATGGTTTTATTATGATATTTATAACTCTAGAACATATATCAGCTCATGTCTCTTTTTCTCTTACTTTTGTTGTCACTCTCATTTATTGGGGAACCTTAGTTTATCAAAGTGAAGAACTAAGTAATTCGGGAGGAAAGGGCATGATAGTGACGTGTATTTGTATAACGGGAGTATTAGTTACTCGTTCGCTTTATTCGGGACATTTACCGTTAAGTAATTTGTATGAATCATTCATGTTCCTTTCATTGACTTCCTCCATGATTCATATACTTATAGAAGTACGGGGCGAGGATGCTTGGTGGTTAGGTGCAATCACCGCGCCAAGTGCTATGTTAACTCATGGTTTTGCTACTTTAGGTCTTCCGGAGAAAATGCAGCAATCTACAATGTTAGTACCCGCTTTACAATCTCATTGGTTAATGATGCATGTAAGTATGATATTGCTCAGTTATGCAACTCTTTTATGTGGATCCCTATCATCGATAGCTTTTTTGGTTATTATGTCCCAAACAAATCAAAAGATTATTTTTAATGGAAAGAATTCCTTTTTCTTCAATAAAAATGGGTATTCATACGACCAAGAAAAAAAGGAATTGAAGCATACTTTTTGCTTTCCATTTATAAATTACCGTAAATGGCTATTTACTGACCAATTAGACCAATTGAGTTATCGTGCCATTGGTCTAGGATTTTCTCTTTTAACTATAGGTATACTTTCCGGGGCAGTATGGGCCAACGAAGCATGGGGATCTTATTGGAGCTGGGATCCAAAAGAGACTTGGTCACTCATAACTTGGATTATATTTGCAATTTATCTACATACTAGAATAAACAGAGGTTGGAAAGGAGAGAAACCGGCAATTCTTGCTTTTATAGGATTTATTCTAGTTTGGACCTGTTACTTAGGGGTGGATCTATTAGGAATAGGTTTACACAGCTATGGATGGTTGATTTAGTAGATTCTTTATCTACTTGAAGGCCTAGGCCTAGTTATAGGATGAGAGGCCTAGTTATAGAATGAAATAAAAGCATTAATTACATATTACTATTTTCTTCGCAGAACTATAGTTCTGCGGGGGCAAACTATAGTTTTGCCTTGCGATGGTTCAGGACGAATATGTCGTTTGGCTTGTTCGCATCCAATGTTAATTTAAGATTAATCAGAAAATGTCTTCATAATCATCATCATCATCATATTTATCATAATCATCCTCAGAAATATCAATACTCTCATGGTCAGGAGAATATTGCTTATAAGCACTAAGGTCATCAGGAGCGATGCCATAAAAAGGAGTTCCATATCCAAATTCCTTTCCGAATTCGTCGATAAAATTCAAGTCTACCGCCTGTTTTGGGCTCAAATAAACATCTCTTTCTAATAGATAAGTAATCTCCTCTCGAGATTGATTTGTCCTGCTTATATAAGTTTTCTGAACATACCACCTCAATTCGCTCATCTGATCTGTAGTGAAGGCTGTATCTTCTGGATCGCTGGGAAAATCATAAGGAGACAAACGGGGTTGGTGGATCATCATCGAAGAGTTTTCGGTCATTATCCGTTTGCCAACGGTCCCCCCGTGCAGAAGGAAAGCTCCCATTGAAGCATTTAACCCGATGCCTATTGTATTTACATCCGCTTTTACGTATTGCATAGTATCAAAAACACCCACTCCCTGTACCAGTCCTCCACCTCGACAGTTAAGAAAAAAGAAAAAATCCTTTTTTTCTTTATCAGTTTGATTTAAAAAAATCATACATTTGATTATATGATCTGCAGTGGGTTTATCCAGCGGTTTACCTAAAAAAATGTATCTTCCATAAAATAGCCTGTGATATAAATCGACCCAGTTCGCGTCGCCTGGGTCATCCGGACTATAAGGCACCCTTGGTATATTAAAATAAAAAAAGTTATGCATGATGGATCACTCCTTTATTGTATTTTTATTTATTTATTATTATTATAATCATGTTTGTCTATAAAAACAACTTTTTTTATAGAAAAACAAAGTTAATTTTTCTTATGCGACGGCTAAAAAATTTGTTCTACACAAAAATAGCGATACAGAGCGTTTTTTGCTATGTTCTTCATATAGCATATAAAAATAAAAAAATTATTAAAGTTTATAAAAAAAATTGAATGTGTTAGATTAGAAACAAATACAATATTTATTGTATTTAAAATAGATTTTTAAAAAATCTGTATGTTTATAACAAACAATATAATGTATTATAAATTTTGATCCCCCCCCAAAAAAATTCTTAAAGGATCAAGACTTGTTTTTGGGAATCTTATAATAGAATAAATTATTCTAACCAACTATACATGTATAGTTCAATTGTCTCGCTCAGAACATTTTTTAAAAGAGCTCGTGGAACCATGCTATCAAACATTCCAAAATCAAATAAAGAATCAGATATTTGATCTTCGTCATCTACTATCTGGTTTAATGTCTGTTCAATAACTCTTTTACCTGCAAATGCAATGTATGCATTAGGCTCGACAATCGTGACATTAGCCAACATACCAAAACTAGCAGTGACTCCACCAGTTGTCGGAGATGTAAGAACTGAAATATACAGTAAATTTTTCTCCTTTTGATGTGTATGCAACACAGCAGCTATTTTATTCATTTGCATTAAGCTAAAACTTCCTTCTTGCATGCGCGCTCCGCCAGAAGCACATACGAGAATTACTGGAAGAAAATTCTCAGTAGCATACTGTATTAAACGGGTTATTTTTTCACCCACTACCGAGCCCATACTTCCTCCCATGAACTGAAAATCCATAACTCCGAGTGCGACAGTAAAACCATTTATTTCACCTATGCCTGTTTGAATAGCGTCGGCTAACCCCGTTTCTTCTTGATAGGAAGTGTTATAATCTTGATAAGATTGTTCTTCTGTTTCTATAAATTCTTCCTGTCCTAGATTAAGTGCAATTTTTATTAGTTCTACGCTAGCGTCGATATATGCTTTTTCTTCTTTAGTTAAAGAGTCATAAGTTAAAGGATATTCTTCTTCAAGATCCTCAGTATCTTCAATATCTTCTATATAAGTCTCTTTTTTCTTTTTCTTACAAAATTTTTCTTTGCTATCTAGTGCTAATGTAGAAAACTCTTTCATTATCTCTAATAAGTAGAAATAAATACTCTTAGTATCTTCAGTATATGACAATAAATTATTGTCACAATCTTTTTCATTCTTCTTGTGATGGAGGTAGAGATTCTCTATTTGTTGAAATAACTCCAAACTATTTGTACTATAGAGTGGATCATCATACATGATATGATTTATGATATTATAACGCTCATAGCGATCTTGTTTTTTTACGTATTCTACTAGAATATCAGAATCAAAACAAGAATATTCTTCTCCTTTCAGTAAACCATAACAACGGGTTTTAAACCAATATTTAAATTTTTTCAAGACCAGGTATCTTTCCATCAAACAGATCGCCGTATGTTTTCTCAGCCATAAAAAATAATCTGTCTCTGGATTATTTCCTGGATAAAAAGGAAATATTTTTTTTATTTTTCTTGTTTTTCTTTTTTCTTCCGGAAAATAAAGTTCTATTTTCACTAAGTTTACCGCCACTAGTTTCAAGAACTTATCTTGTGAAAGTAATTCTTCTTCTAAGTCGGCTAATTGTTTATTTAATCTAAATAGTAATTGCATTTGTAATTCTATATAAATGATTTCCAACTCGTAATTCTCCCAATCTTCCGGATAAGTTTTAGGAAGCAAGCTAAAAATTTGAGCATTTTCCAATTCTTCATTTAAAAGCACAAATCTATGTAATTCATTTTTTATTTTTTTACGTATTTCAAGAAGTATAAATTGAACTGTTTTCAAACCTGTACCAATAATGTCTTGCAGTATCTTAATAGTTTCTTTTGAATCTAAATTCAAATATTTTATGAATTTCTTTTCTAGTACAACCTTAAGGATATTAACAAGAGTATTGTTGTATGCTACTAATGTTTTCAATCCTTTATTATTAAATTTATATTTAAATAATTCTTTGTAAAAATATTTGTGATAAATTACTTTGTACAATAAAATTGAGACCTTTCGAACCATTTTGATGTCAAACGTCGTATGTTTTTTCTCTAAAAGATCTATAGTAGATAAATCCATGTCCATAGGGCGCCAAGTGCCATTATCAATTAATAGTTCAATTCGCTCTGAACTAGTCATTTGCAGAGTTGCTCCACATTCTACACAAACGCCTTTTTGTTCTAAAAAAGATTTCTTATAGATAAAGGTCTCACAATTCTCGCACAAAAACCACAAATGCTTAAAACGTTCCGAATTTAATCTGCCTTCTACGGGTGTTGTTTCGATATATTCAGAATCCTTGTTTTCCTCACACATTTTCCTATATTTTTTCTACATATTGTTAATGTACAACTTTTAAAAGATAAAATACAAATTTATCTTTATTTTTAAAGCTAAGCTCCGGACAAAGCCGATCCAAAATTATCTTTTATATAGATTAGAACAAATTTGACAAATCCATTCAATCATGAGGATAAATGGAATTTGTTAAAGAGAACATTATCTTTAGCCCCCTTTGGTCGCGGGCTAGAAGAGATTGAAACCCCCTGCCCCTTGGGCCTGGATCTGCTGATCCACCGACCCCAATAATCCAGAAAATATATTTATTAGAGGTAACAGGTAAATACCTTTCCTCTGGCCGAATTATATATTCCCATCTATTCGGTATTCGGCTCAATCTTAAAAGAAAAGATTGGGCCGAGTTCGATTTGATTAAGGGACCAAACAGACGAAAGTTACTTGATTACAAGCGATCAATCGTATCAAATTCAAATTTTATTTCTTTCCATACTTCACAAGCGGCAGCTAGTTCAGGACTCCATTTAGTAGCTTCACGGATCACTTCATTACCTTCACGCGCAAGATCACGTCCTTCATTACGAGCTTGTACACAAGCTTCTAAAGCGACTCGATTAGCCACTGCACCAGGTGCATTTCCCCAAGGGTGCCCCAAAGTCCCTCCACCAAACTGTAATACGGAATCATCCCCAAAGATCTCGGTCAGAGCAGGCATATGCCAAACGTGAATACCTCCTGAAGCTACAGGCAGAACACCTGGCATAGAGACCCAATCTTGAGTGAAATAAATACCGCGACTTCGGTCTTTTTCAATAAAATCATCACGCAATAAATCAACAAAACCCAAAGTGACTTCTCGTTCTCCTTCAAGTTTACCTACTACAGTACCAGAGTGAATATGATCTCCACCAGACATACGTAGTGCTTTAGCCAGTACACGGAAGTGCATACCATGATTTCTTTGTCTGTCAATAACTGCATGCATTGCGCGGTGAATGTGAAGAAGTAGGCCGTTATCTCGGCAATAATGAGCCAACGAAGTATTTGCCGTAAAACCTCCAGTCAGATAGTCATGCATGACGATAGGAACTCCCAATTCTCTGGCGAATACTGCTCTTTTCATCATTTCTTCACATGTACCTGCAGTAGCATTCAGGTAATGTCCCTTAATCTCACCTGTCTCAGCCTGAGCTTTATAAAGTGCTTCTGCACAAAAGCAGAAACGATCTCTCCAGCGCATAAATGGTTGGGAATTAACGTTTTCATCATCCTTGGTAAAATCAAGTCCACCACGGAGACATTCATAAACCGCTCTACCATAATTCTTGGCAGATAGACCCAATTTTGGTTTGATAGTACATCCCAATAAAGGACGACCATATTTGTTTAATTTATCTCTTTCCACTTGAATACCATGTGGTGGGCCTTGGAAAGTTTTTGAATAAGCAGGAGGAATTCGTAGATCTTCCAGACGTAGAGCCCGTAAGGCTTTGAATCCAAATACATTACCTACAATAGAAGTGAACAGGTTAGTAACAGAACCTTCTTCAAAAAGATCTAAAGGGTAAGCTACATAGGCAATAAATTGACTTTCCTCTCCAGGAACGGGTTCAATATCATAGCATCGCCCCTTGTAACGATCAAGACTGGTAAGTCCATCGGTCCAAACAGTGGTCCATGTACCAGTGGAAGATTCGGCAGCTACTGCTGCTCCCGCTTCTTCGGGGGGTACTCCAGGTTGAGGAGTGACTCGGAATGCTGCCAAGATATCAGTATCTTTTACCTGATAGTCCGGAGTATAATAAGTTAATCTGTAATCTTTAACACCAGCTTTGAATCCGACACTTGCTTTAGTCTCTGTTTTTGGTGACATAAATAAGTCCCTCCCTATGATTTAATTGGTTAATAGCTCTTACAAAAACGAGGTCTACTCGACCTGGGTATCGAACGTAAAGAATAACTTATGTATTAAAAAAATTTTGTACAAAATACTCATTTTGTAGCCTTTATTGTCGGCTTCACTTTCAAGTGATATTGTATCATGTTATGTATGTATGATGCAACCCAATTTCTTATTTCGATTGACCTGAGGACCTTTCTGCAATTAAAATTTATTCTATATTAGAAGTAAATGTATCACATTTACTTCTAGGCGAAAAATAAAATGAAAAAAATTGCAATAGCAGACGGTATGGGTATAGTTGGAAATGTGCCTAGTTATTGGCACAGCCAGTTGAAGACTTCCTTATGATCGTTTTCCATTTACTTCCAATTTGACAGATTAATATTTCTTTATATCGCATCAATAGCCTCTAGTCGTGTTCTAGCTCTTTTGAGAGCCACATCAGCCTCGATTGCTTGTCTCTTGCCTTCAGCTTGCGCCCGATCAGCTTTAGCTAATCTAAAACTTTGCTGAGCCTCTTGAAGATCAATATCAATACCTCTTTCTGCATTATTTACCAATAATGTGATTTCATTATTGTCTATCTTGGCAAAACCACCCATCAAAGCCATAGTTGACCACTGGGCATTGAGTCGTATTTTCATGACTCCTATATCCAAAGCTGTTACAATTGCAGTATGGTTGGGTAATACACCCATTTGACCATTATTGGTAGTTAATATTATTTCTTGAACTTCTGAATCCCAAACAACTCGATTGGGAGTGATTATACGAAGATTTAGGTTCATTTTGTTTCTTTAAATTTCTTTTAAGTTCATAGCCTTTGCGGTAGCTTCATCAATGTTACCCACCAAATAAAAAGACTGTTCGGGTAGATCATCTAATTCTCCGGAAAGGATCATTTGAAAACCTCTAATTGTTTCTGTTAGACTAACATATTTACCGGGGGAACCAGTGAATACCTCTGCTACAAAAAAGGGTTGTGACAAAAACCGTTCAATTTTTCTTGCTCTTGCCACGATTAAACGATCGTCTTCTGATAATTCGTCTAATCCAAGAATAGCTATAATATCTTGAAGTTCCTTATAACGTTGCAAAGTTTGTTTAACTCCTTGCGCAGTTTCATAATGTTCTTCGCCTACGATCGAAGGTTGGAGCATAGTTGACGTGGAATCTAGCGGATCTACCGCTGGATAGATCCCCTTTGCAGCTAATCCTCTCGATAGCACAGTAGTAGCATCTAAATGTGCGAATGTTGTAGCAGGAGCGGGATCAGTCAAGTCATCTGCAGGTACATAAACTGCTTGAATGGAGGTTATAGATCCCTCTTTGGTAGAAGTTATTCTCTCTTGTAAAGAACCCATTTCCGTGCTAAGAGTTGGCTGATAACCCACCGCAGAAGGCATTCTGCCTAATAATGCAGATACCTCTGATCCTGCTTGGACAAAGCGGAAGATATTGTCAATAAATAGGAGTACATCTTGTTTATTGACATCTCGGAAATATTCAGCCATAGTCAAAGCAGTTAAACCAACTCTCATACGAGCTCCTGGTGGTTCATTCATCTGACCATAGACCAGAGCTACTTTGGATTCTGATATATTTTGTTCATTAATGACTCCAGATTCTTTCATTTCCTTGTAAAGATCATTTCCTTCACGGGTACGTTCTCCTATTCCGCCAAATACAGAAACACCTCCATGAGCCTTAGCAATGTTGTTAATTAATTCCATAATTAACACTGTTTTACCCACTCCAGCTCCTCCGAATAATCCTATTTTTCCCCCACGGCGGTAAGGAGCTAAAAGATCCACTACTTTAATGCCTGTTTCAAAGATTGAAAATCTGGTATCCAACTGTGTAAAGGCGGGAGCAGATCTATGAATAGGAGATCTTGTGAGAGCATCTACAGGACCTAAGTCATCAACGGGTTCCCCAAGAACATTAAAAATTCTCCCCAGAGTAGTTTCACCAACTGGAACACTAAGTGGACCTCCTGTATCAATTACTCTCATTCCTCTCATCAAACCGTCTGTAGCACTCATAGCTACAGCTCTAACCTTATTATTTCCTAATAATTGTTGTACCTCACAAGTCACACTTATTGGTTGACCAGCTGTATCGCTATCCTTAACTATCAAGGAATTGTAAATTCTAGGCATATTACCTGGAGGGAAAGATACATCTAGTACTGGGCCAATGATCTGAGTAATACGGCCTGCCGTATGCTCAAAAGAATCTATTCTGTCGGAAAAAGGATCTATTCTCATAAAAATAAATAAATAATATTGATTCCAATTACTAATACTAGCAAAAAACTCAAAAAGCACAAATGCTCTGTAATGAGTTGATCAGTCAATAATCATTGAGAGTTATAACTTTAATTTACTTAGTAATAAATTTCTTTGTAAAGTTCAACTTTATTATTTAATATAATAATAAATTAATAGAATGGACTTATAAAATTATAAGTAGTAAAACTTATTTGATGCGATTGAGTAATCAAATAAGTTTTACTACTATTGGATTTGAACCAACGACTCTCGCCGTATGAAAGCGATACTCTAACCACTGAGTTAAGTGGGTTATTTATTATCATAGATAGACTCATATCTATAAACAATTCTAGGTATAATACCTTAACCTTATTTGTAATAAATAACTAGCATGAGATGGAAGTCAAGGGTTAAAATCCAATCAATAAAAAAAAAATAAAAATTTTTTTAATTGACAGAAGTAAATTATCTTTCTATAAGTAGTTCTAAATCTTTTTATAACTATTTTTTTAACTATTTCTCTGAATAAAAAAATAAAAAAAGGTTGCAAGATATATATATATCATGATATAATGTGTATGGGTGAGTATTTTTTTCCGTTTCTATTTTTTGCCCATTTCTCTATTTAATAAATTTTAAATACAAAATTTGTATTTGGCAAAAGAGAAATATTCATTCTCCCTTTTTCATTTAAAAGGGAATGGTCCGTTTGGAGCATTTTTACTGGTTACATTTTACAGGAGTAAAATGTATGATTACCTCTTATATTAGTAAGGTCTACATTAGACATGTTACTAATGTAACAATTAACAATTTTTAATAAAAATAAGGAAAAGCCCCTATGGCACCTAAAAATAGATGCTCTTCTGCTAAAAGGAACCAAAGACACAATGTTTGGAAGAACAAAGCATACTGGTCCGCAGCAAAAGCTCTTTCTTATGTTAAGAGCGAGAATATTAATTCTCACCATGAGCTTGCCGATCGTTATCGTATCTTATTTACTTCAGCTAATTTACCGGAAAGAAAACCCTTTGGTTTTATTTCAAAAATATCAGACGACTGGGATTTCCGTGGGCCTGATTGCTCGGAAGATTGCTGCGACATCGAAGATGTCGACGAAATCGAAGATGTCGACGAAATCGAAGATGTCGACGAAATCGAAGATGTCGACGAAATCGAAGATGTCGACGAAATCGAAGATGTCGACGAAATAGAAGATGTCGACGAAATAGAACTTGTCAAAATCGAAAAAGAAGAACTTGCCAAAATAAAAAAAGAAAGGGAGGAGTGGGAAGCGGAAATGCTATTAAAAGAGATAGAGCTAGATATAACTAAAGAGATAGAGCTAGATATAACTAAAGAGATAGAGCTAGATATAAATAAACGGATAGAGCTAGATATAACTAAAGGGATAGAGCTAGATATAACTAAAGGGATAGAGCTAGATATAACTAAAGAGATAGAGCTAGATATAGCTCTATCTAATGAAGATGGAGGCCCTAGTAATGGGGACATGGATAATTCTGGTAATCCGGACATGGATAATTCTGGTAATCCGGACATGGATAATTCTGGTAATCCGGACATGGATAATTTTGATAATACCGGTGGTGTTAATGGATGGGACCCTAGGGACATCTGACGTTTAATTGTTTAAATAGGGGCCCAATTGGGCCCCTCTCCCCTATTGAAATATACATCCATGAATGAATTGTCTATTTTTTAATGATCCCGGAGAAACTCCGACATTAAATCTTGCTGGTAGCTTTATTCTATGAAAATTACATTTTATTTCTCTATGCCGAAGATAAATTCGATCAAAACGTAGGAATATATAGACCATGAACAAAAAGAAATGGATTTGATTCTTTTTTCTTACTCTAAATTAAATAAAATTTAACTTCGGAATATTTTTTTTTATGAGCAAAAATTTGTCCGTTCGTCCCTCTTCGATTCTTAGAGAACAAGGAGGATCTGTTGAATCTCAAGTATGTTATTTTACCAGTCGAATTAAAAGACTTACTGAACATTTGGACCTGCACGGAAGAGACTACTCGTCCCAAAGAGGTTTGTGGAAAATTGCGGGTAAACGTAAACGACTTCTGATTTATCTGTTCAAGAAAGATAGACTTCGTTACAAAAATTTAATCGGTCAATTAGATATTCGTGGGCCACGTTAATTTGGAATGAAATTTTCAGATACATACAATTATGGTTTATTAAATTCCGGATCCTAATGAGTCATTCTTTCTTTTGTTCTCATTGATTAAAAAAACCGGGGAAGAGTTATGATTATGGTTGCTACGGAGAAGGACCTCATGATGATAAGTATGGGTCCCCATCATCCATCAATGCATGGTGTTCTTCGACTTATTGTTACTCTAGATGGTGAAGATGTTATTGACTGTGAACCTATATTAGGTTATTTACATAGAGGGATGGAAAAAATTGCTGAAAACCGAACAATTGTTCAATATCTCCCCTATGTAACACGATGGGATTATTTAGCTACTATGTTCACAGAGGCGATAACGGTTAATGCACCAGAAAAATTGGAAAATATTCAAATACCTAAAAGGGCTAGCTATATCAGAGTTATTATGCTAGAATTAAGTCGTATAGCTTCTCATTTGTTATGGCTTGGACCTTTCATGGCTGATATTGGTGCGCAAACTCCTTTCTTTTATATTTTAAGAGAGAGGGAAATGATATATGATTTATTTGAAGCTGCCACGGGCATGCGAATGATGCATAATTATTTCCGTATTGGAGGAGTAGCTGTAGATTTACCCTACGGTTGGATAGATAAATGCTTAGATTTTTGCTATTATTTCTTCGCAAAAGTGACAGAATATGAAAGGCTTATTACACGCAATCCTATATTTTTGAAACGAGTTGAGGGAGTAGGCATTATTAGTAGAGAAGAAGCAATAGATTGGAGTTTATCAGGACCCATGCTACGAGCTTCCGGAATCCAATGGGATCTTCGTAAAGTGGATCATTATGAATGTTACGATGAATTGGACTGGGAAATCCAATGGCAAAAAGAAGGAGATTCGTTAGCTCGTTATTTACTTCGAATCGGGGAAATGAAAGAATCTATAAAAATAATTAGACAGGCCCTAGAAGCAATTCCGGGAGGTCCCTATGAGAATTTAGAGGTTCGACGTTTAAAAAAGGGAAAAGATTCGCAATGGAACGATTTTGAATCTCGATTTATTAGTAAAAAACCTTCACCTACTTTTGAATTATCAAAACAAGAACATTACGTGAGAGTAGAAGCTCCCAAAGGGGAATTAGGAATTTTTTTTATAGGAGATGATCATATTTTTCCCTGGAGATGGAAAATCCGACCACCTGGTTTTATTAATTTGCAGATTCTTCCTCAACTGGTTAAAAGGATGAAATTAGCCGATATCATGACGATTTTGGGTAGTATAGATATCATTATGGGAGAGGTTGATCGTTAAAATGATGATTAATGTAGCAGATCTCGAAGAACAAGCTATCAATTTATTTTCCCGATTGGGATTTTCAAAAGAAATCTCTAGTCTTATATGGATTCTAATTGACATAATTATCCTTCTATTGGGAATTACGATAGGATTATTAGTTATTGTATGGCTTGAAAGAAAAATATCTGCGGGAATACAACAACGCATTGGACCTGAATACGCCGGTCCTTTTGGAATTATTCAAGCTTTGACGGATGGAATAAAACTACTACTAAAAGAGGATATTATTCCATCTAGGGGGGATCTTTGGTTATTTAGTATTGGACCAGCGGCAGTGGTCATACCTATTTTTTTAGGCTATTTAGTAATTCCCTTTGGTCGCCACATTGTTTTAATTGATCTTAGTATAGGTGTTTTTTTTTGGATTGCCATTTCAAGTATTGCTCCCCTTGGACTTCTTATAGCAGGATATGGATCAAATAATAAATATTCTTTTTCAGGTGGTCTCCGAGCTGCTGCTCAAGCTATTAGTTACGAAATTCCTTTAGCTTTATGTGTGTTATCTATATCTCTACGTGTGATTCGTTGGAATATGAGATTCATTTTTCCCTCTTCTTAGTTATTACTAATCAGAGGGAAAAACAGAAATGAATGGGATGAATATTGATCCTTCATTCCGATCAAAAAACTAGATAGTCATATGGGTGAGATCAAACAGTTTGCAAATCTTGCAGTAAGATGATTAAGTCCCATCGCCCATGTACAAGAGTGAGAGCATGGACAATCAGTTAAAACTGCCCAGTTCATATTATTAGTCATTGGGGCCCAATAGCGGGGAGGCAAAAGAAAAAAGTATGAAGTTACTGTCATATATACCAAAAATCAAGCAAAGGTAGATGGTGAGAAACACCAAGATATAAAAAAGATTAGTTAAAAAAATAAACTGATATCTAGACCAGAGATATTTCCATAGAAATGGGATACCAATAAGGACTTGACATTGGTAGGGATGATCAAGTAGTACTTCCCCAGAACCCCGATCTAGAATATGTTTCCTATCTACTTAAAAAAGAATGGCTATCCAGAACGAAGTAATCCTTTACACAGTTTTCTTTCTCCCACCAAAAAATAGTGAAGGTTGAGATAGGTTCAAAAGCTCCTATTATTTGTAGCAGACGGAATCTCATTGGTTCAATTTATGAATATTCTGGTGCTTCTTTTATTGTGTTCTTTATTTCTTAATGACCATTGAGAAGCCGTATGAAGTGAAAGTTTCACGTACGGTTTTGTAATAGAGATGAAAACAGTAATGTTTCTGTCGACTATAATTATCCAACAGTTCAAGTACAATTGATATAGTTGAAGCACAGTGCAGATATGGTTTTTTAGGATGGAATTTGTGGCGCCAACCTATAGGGTTTCTAGCTTTTTTCATCTCATCTCTGGCAGAATGTGAGAGATTGCCCTTTGATTTACCAGAAGCGGAAGAAGAATTAGTATCGGGTTATCAAACTGAATATTCGGGTATCAAATTTGGTTTATTTTACGTTGCTTCTTACCTAAATCTATTAGCTTCTTCATTTTTTGTAACAGTTCTTTACTTGGGCGGATGGAACTTATCAATTCCATTTATACCCATTCTGGAACATTTTGAATGGGATTCTATTTCTGGAATTAGTGGGGTTGTTGATATAACAATCGGGATCCTAATTATATTAGTTAAAGCCTATCTGTTCTTATTTATTTCTATCACAGCAAGATGGACCTTGCCTAGGATAAGAATGGACCAATTATTGGATCTTGGATGGAAATTTCTTTTACCTATTGCTTTGGGTAATCTATTACTAACAGCTTCTTTCCAACTTATTTTATTGTGACTAACTCTCTTTTCTTCTTTGTGAAAAGGTTATATATTCTCAATTCTGCAATATATCCAAATTTGATAGATCAAATCTATGAAGAGAAATAAATTTATATGAAATGATTATTCAAGGAGATTTTAAATATGTTCTCCATGGTAACTGGGTTTATGAATTATAGTGAACAAGCAATACAGGCTGCGAGATACATTGGTCAAGGTTTTATGGTTACCTTATATCACATGAATCGTTTACCTATTACTATTCAATATCCCTATGAAAAATTGATCCCATCAGAACGATTTCGCGGAAGGATCCACTTTGAATTTGATAAATGTATTGCTTGTGAAGTATGCGTCCGTGTATGTCCGATCAATCTACCTGTTGTGGATTGGAAAGTCGGAATAGATATTGGGAAAAAACAATTGGAAAATTATAGTATTGATTTTGGAATTTGTATCTTTTGTGGAAATTGTGTCGAATATTGTCCCACAAATTGTCTGGCGATGACTGAAGAATATGAACTTTCGACCTATGATCGTCATGAATTAAATTATGATCATATTGCTTTAGGACGTTTACCAATATCGGTTGTTGAAGATTTAACAATTCAAACAATTCCCAGCTCAACATATTAACTTAGTATTTATGAAGAAACTACGGACAAATTTTATGATTCAATCACTTGTACGATTATTCAGATTCAGTTCCGATCAAAGAGTATTTGATAAATAAAATACTTTTTTTACAAATCGGGAATTAATAATTCTATTGACATTCCATTAATAATGTCACATGTATGATTGATCGGAATCTATTATTGACCTATAATTAATGAATCAGTGCCCATATCAAATGAAATATTTCAAGTACAAATACAGGCATATAGGTAAATGGGGTAACTTTTTATTTAGTTAATGGGAGGAAATAATATTCAAACTTATTGTGCACATAATGAATCGACCTGAATCGATATATGATATTCTTTTAGCTCCTCTAACGCTAAGTCTTATATTAGGAGGTATAGGAGTAGTATTACTTACTAATATAATTTATTCCGCTCTTTCATTGGGGCTAGTTCTTATTTGTATATCCCTTTTCTACGTTATATTGAACGCGAATTTCGTAGCTGTTGCACAAATCCTGATCTACATAGGAGCTGTGAATATTTTGATTCTATTTGCCGTGATGTTGATGAATAATCCAAAATATCCCAATTATGCCCCTCCCTGGACCGTCGGAGATAGCATCACTTCAATAGTTTGTACAAGTCTTTTTTGTTCATTAATTACTATTATCTTGAACATATCATGGTTCGGAATATCTCTGACTCAAAAATCAGATCAAATGTTAGAACGAGATTTAACAAACAATATTCAACGTATTGGGGCTCATTTATCCACTGATTTTTTCCTTCCATTCGAACTTATTTCTATAATTCTTCTAGTTGCTCTTATAGGAGCTATTACTATAGCTCGTCGAGAAGAAACAGTTTGAAAATGAAAGCGCGCATATTAGTAGCATAAATAAATATGCTGTTTTATCTTGATAGATCGCGAAAGAATCATTTTCTTCTTTCGATCATAGACAATTAGAAACTTATTCTAACTTTTGTTTGTATCTGAAGAGGTTAAGGTATGAGGAGTTCCTCTATTATGCTCGAACATGCACTTATTTTAGGTGCTTTTTTATTCTCTATCGGTCTTTATGGACTAGTAACAAGTCGAAACATGGTTAAAGCACTTATGTGTCTGGAGCTAATACTGAATGCAGTTAATTTCAACCTAGTAACATTCTCAGATTATTTTGATAGTAGGCAAGTAAAGGGGGATATCTTCTCAATCTTTGTTATAGCTATTGCTGCTGCTGAAGCAGCTATTGGATTAGCTATTGTTCTGGCAATATATCGTAACAGAAAATCCACTCGTATTGATCAATTTAATTTGTCAAAATGGTAATAGATATCTCCTTCCATATGAGGAATTTGTATACCTATTCCTATTCAAATAGATACTAGGCCTATCTCTCTAAAAATAGATCTAGATCTCTCTTTTATCTTTATTTTATATAGATTTATTATAAGTATTACGATCAATAAAGAGCATAATTCATATTTAACTCATTATCCAAACGATCTATCTAACACGATTAGACCAGATTCGGTAAAATCTTGAAAGTTAGACAAATCTGTCTCTTTTATAAAACAAACAGATAGAATCTGAATCTATTCATTATATCACCGATAATACAATTATTGATTTGCTTGATATTCATAATATATCGTCATTGGCCATATATTTAAAAATCTTATTCAATTAAAAACTATTTATATAATAACTAATGGAGTGGAGTTCTTAGATCCAATGGCACATTCAGTCAAAATTTATGATACATGTATTGGTTGTACCCAGTGTGTACGAGCGTGTCCCACAGATGTATTAGAAATGATACCTTGGGAAGGATGTAAAGCTAAGCAAATTGCTTCTGCTCCAAGAACAGAAGACTGCGTAGGTTGTAAGAGGTGTGAATCGGCTTGTCCAACGGATTTCTTAAGTGTACGCGTTTATTTATGGCATGAAACAACTCGCAGTATGGGTCTAGCTTACTAATCCATAAAAAAATAAAAATAGTTAGATCTATCCCATATATATTTTTCATTCTACTTTTGCTCTTTCACTGATCAAAACCCATGCTTTCAATTTTGGGTTGAGCATGGGTTTTGATATCGAAAGTCTCTTTTCTCTTCATTATGAGTAATTTACCTTGGTTAACAATAATTGTTATTTTTCCCATATCTGCGGGGTTATTAATCCCATTATTTCCCCATAAAGGAAATAAAATGATTCGATGGTATACTCTAGGTATTTGCTTATTAGATCTCCTTTTAATGACCTATATATTCCGTTATCATTATGATTTTGATAATTCATTAATCCAATTGGAAGAGGATTACAACTGGATTAATCTTATCCATTTTCATTGGAAACTGGGAATTGATGGATTTTCCATTGGACTTATTTTATTAACGGGATTTGTAACTACTTTAGCTACTTTAGCTGCTTGGCCAATTACTCGAAATCCGCGATTACTGCATTTCTTGATGTTGGCAATGTACAGTGGCCAATTGGGATTATTTGCTTCTCGAGATATTCTACTTTTCTTTCTCATGTGGGAGTTCGAACTAATTCCTGTTTACCTACTTTTATCCATATGGGGGGGGAAAAGACGGCTATATTCGGCCACAAAATTTCTTTTGTATACTGCGGGTGGTTCCATTTTTCTCTTAATGGGAGCTTTAAGTATGGGTCTCTATGGATCTCATGGACCAACATTCGATTTCGAATTATTAGCTAAAAAAGATTATCCCATCACACTTGAAATACTATTATATTTGGGTTTTTTGATCGCTTATGCAATAAAATTGCCAATCTTCCCTTTACATACCTGGTTACCAGATACTCATGGGGAAGCACATTATAGTACATGTATGCTTTTGGCCGGAGTTCTATTGAAAATGGGGGGATATGGGTTGATTCGGATCAATATGGAATTGCTACCTCATGCTCATTCTTTGTTTTCGCCGTGGTTGATAATAATAGGAGCAGTGCAAATTATCTATGCAGCTCTAACTTCTATGGGTCAACGCAATTTGAAAAGAAGGATAGCCTATTCATCAATATCTCATATGGGTTTTGTAATTATAGGAATTGGTTCCATGGCATATACAGGTCTCAATGGAGCCATTTTGCAAATGATTTCTCATGGATTAATTGGTGCTGCACTTTTTTTCTTGGTAGGAACAAGTTATGATAGGATACGTACTCTTTTCCTTGATGAAATGGGAGGAATCGCTATACCAATACCTAAAATCTTTACTATGTTCAGTAGCTTTTCAATGGCTTCTCTTGCATTGCCAGGAATGAGTGGTTTTGTAGCAGAATTTATGATATTTTTGGGAATAATTACTAATCATAAATATTCTTCCACCTTTCGGATCATTATTACTGTAATAGCGGCAATTGGAATGATATTAACTCCCATTTATTTGTTATCTATGCTACGTCGAATGTTCTATGGATATAAGGTTTTGAATGTCCCGAATCCTTATTTTAAGGATTCGGGACCACGTGAACTTTTTATTTTGATCTGTCTCTTTCTACCAATCATAGGTATTGGTCTTTACCCCGATCTAGTTCTATTTTTATATAATGCTAAGGTAGAAGCTATTTTATCTCAATCTTTCTATTAATTGTAATCTTTTTTTTTTTTAACCATCGAGATGAATTCGAAACTATCTAATAGGCCTAGATATATCCTTTTCTTTACGAGATATAAATAGAATGAAATAGAGAAAATTGTTCTCTAGTTCGAGTTATTTCAAGTAGTTATTATTCTACTACACCCTTTGAAATAACTTGGACGAACTCCCTATTGATTCAATCACATTGAATCACTGATGATTAATATTAATAACTATTAATAATTAGTTATATATATTAACTATAAGGTCTAATAAATTCTTTTTCATACTTATAAAAGTATACATGCCAGGAACCAGATTTGAACTGGCGACACAAGGATTTTCAGTCCTCTGCTCTACCAACTGAGCTATCCCGGCTGTTCCCCCGTGCATCATACTAGCACAGTAACCAAACTCCTGTCAACTAAAAACAAAAAGGTAAAAGACAGTATTTGAAAGAGTAGAAGCAACGATGCAAATAAAAACATATATGTATATGTTACATACAGTTATATAACATATACGTATACAAAGATGTATATATATAGAAGCAGACACAAATTGATCATACAATTCAAACTTCTTATCTGAGAATTCTCATGTTCTTATTAAGACACCTAACAAATAAAATAAAAAGACCTCTTTGAGAAAGAGGCCTGGGGATAGAGGGACTCGAACCCTCACGATCTATAAAACCAACGGATTTTCCTCCTACTCCAATTTTCATTGTTGTTGACATTGACATGTAGAATTGGACTCTATCTTTATTCTCGTCCAATTATTACTTCCAAAAATGGAAGTAAACCCAACTCTCTTTCTAGAGAAGCTCTTAATTGGAACAGCTTAATGAATCCTTCAATTTGAATTTGAAGCTAGGCATATTCTTTTGAAAAGAAAACCTAGAACAATTCAAGCTATAATCGTTATTTTATATATATTGGTTAAAATACAAAAGACATTCTGTAAATAAAGTATTTATATCCAATTCAATTTATGTTGATTCGTTAGAATAGCTCCCGTTGAGTCTCTGCACCTATCCCTTTCTCGGAAAGGAAACTATTGTCTCTATAAATCGGATTTGGCTCAGGATTGCCCATTCAAAATATCCCAGGGTTCCCTGGATTTGGATGCTATCACTTGGTAAGTTTCCATACCAAGGCTCAAAAAATTTAAGTCCGTAGCGTCTACCGATTCCGCCATATCCCCTTCTTGTAGAACGAAATCATAAAATAATAATTGCATCCCATCAATTATTTCATTTGCATTATATTCCTTTTGCATTTTTTATGCAATGTTCTTATCTGTATTTCCATCCTACACCACAAAAATATCCCTGTCTATATTTAGATCTTATTGAAATCGTATTTCCGTTCTATAAGTGGAGTCTATGAACGGATGATAAATCAAAAAGTATTTTTTTATTATTATTATTTTTAAAATTTTTCCAATAATACTGTTCCACCTGGGACGGAAGGATTCGAACCTTCGCAATAACAGGACCAAAACCTGCTGCCTTACCGCTTGGCCACGCCCCATTGTTATTTTATTTTAATCAATTAATAGAAATTGAAGCAATGTTTCATTTTAATTCATTACAGATTAATTCTTATCTGGTGCTATGCAATTATGCATATAAAAAACGGAGGGGCATAGATTATTGAGTTAATCAGAGATATCTATAGGGGAACCTAAAAATAAAAAAGAATATACATTCATTGGTCATTCTCTATCAGAATGGTTAAAATATTCTATGAATAAATGATCCCTTCCAACTCGAAGACTAAAAGTCTAATCTTGCCGAAGAAATTCGATTCATTGGCCAAAAACTTTTGAGTCTTTACATCATTTTTATTCATCGGAGAATCAAAATGCCAGTTATCCTCAACCTCTCTATTTGTCTAGACGATGCCGCTTTTCATTTGAATAATCCCTTTTTTGCCAAATTGCCCGAAGCTTATGCGATTTTCGATCCAATTGTTAATGTAATGCCAATTATCCCTCTGTTCTTTTTTTTATTAGCCTTTGCTTGGCAAGCTGCCGTAAGTTTTCGATAACGATAATCTTACAAAAAGTTTTGATTCATTTATTCACTTAATAAAAAAAATGATTGCTTCAATAGTTAATTATTCTCAAGAGATCAAACGGATTAGTGAATATGAACTCCATGACAGTTGGAATTCGGGTTATTAGGTATTGAATATGTTATTCTTATTACATAGAGGACATATCTTTAATATTTAAATAACGAGTAAGAATGAGAATTTGTCTATGTATTCAAAATTTTATTCTATTTTAGACAATTAATTTATATACTTGTTTTTATTTTTTGTTTGAAAAGATGATAGATCAATTTTTTGATTGTTATAATCTTAAACTTGTTTAGGATAGTTTAATTAGTACTCGAGTTCCTATTTATCCTGTTCAATCCCGATCAAAGAAGAAAAGAGAAACAGAATAGATTCAATTTTGAATCTGCTTTTTTTCCTTTCTTCTTTGATCGGGCCAATATATGATACAAAAATTGATGATCTATTCCGTTGTAATTCTAAAAAGAATCCCGGAGATTACATAATGCTTACTCTTAAGCTGTTCGTTTACACAGTAGTTATATTTTTTGTTTCTCTCTTTATCTTTGGATTCCTATCAAACGATCCAGGACGAAATCCTGGGCGTAAAGAATAGTGATGAAAAAAGAGTAGAAAGTAGGTTTTGTAAAAGGTTTCTATAGGTTTTGAGGAGTCATCTCAAGTGACTGAACGGAGAGAGAGGGATTCGAACCCTCGGTACAAATAGTATGTACAACGGATTAGCAATCCACCGCTTTAGTCCGCTCAGCCATCTCTCCTAGATGGGAGATCTAAAATGAATATAGCATTTCACTAAATAAAGATCAACATTTGTGAGAAATTATATTTCTTTATTCCGTTCCAAATATTTTTCGCTTTCTATAGCCCGGCCAGTATCTGGCCAGGCCATTATCTTTCCTAGATAAGAATAATTGACCAAACTATGAAGAATACAGTGCTCTACCTAATCTGAAAGCTAAAATCATTGTTATAAAAGCAGTAAAAAGGGCTATCAAAATTTGACCTTCTGATATCATTTATTTATTTCCTCTAAAATAACTTTTTTTATCATATAGATAATAGATAAGCACCTCTATTTTTGTTATTTTAATAATTCCAGCTGTTCCAGGCTATAATCTGGATGATATGTTCTAGATTGAAACTGGATAGATCATATTGGAAGGGTAAAAAAGAGATTCCAAAGAAATCTTCAAAATTTTCTTCTATATCTGTCATAAATAAAAACTATCACAAAATCACTTGAACCATTCTAAGGAATGTGTTAATAATCATAACAGCTATATCATTATTATAATGATAATAATTAGCATATTTCAGTATTAGGTTATTAATAAATGAATTCTATTTTCTTGAGAAAGAAAAAACTATAAGATTTAAAAGGAACCATCTCCTATTGAATTTCCGGGAATAGTAAAATATGATGATAGGAACTTGCATTAAATTCTTATTAGAATCTAATCAATAATTTTTTTACTATTGGACAAAAGATCGATCTGTATGCTACAATGAAACTGTAGCGGGTATAGTTTAGTGGTAAAAGTGTGATTCGTTCTATCATTATATTCACAGAGTTGAAGGATCTTTCAACTCTCATCTATATTTGGAAAAAACTCTATTTCTATATAGGTTCCAAACCTCTCCTATGAATACCCTGGTTCAGGAAAGGAATTGCACACATTCTCGTAATTTGGATCTGGAAGGATAAAAGGACCATATTTTCCATTCCATCCAAGATGGCGAAACAGAATGTAAAATGTTTTCCAGGATTTGACATCGGATCAATCAAAGATTCATGGATATCAAAAGATTATTTTTCATCGTAACTAAATGTTCAACTGCTAGAACAGCAAAAGTTGGAGTCAAATAGCTAGATAACAGTGACTTTGGTTTACTTGAGTCACCGTAATTTTGTTTGAGCTCGGTGTAATTTGATTTCCTCTAGGATCGTAATCAGTAGAAATAGGGAACGAAGTAATTAGAAAGATTATTTAGTTATTCCAAATTTTATCTTTCTATAGGGATCATCTATCAAGTGAATAGGTCAACCTATATTTTAGGTTGTTCACCTAAAGGAAAGAGGAAAGAAAGAATTACAAATAAACTAACATAGATGTTATGGAGGAGAGTAACAATATTTTTTAATTTTCTTTTTTTATTCACAAAGATGAATTTGATGGGAATAATCATTTTTCATTGACCTCCCTTTCTATCTCTCTCCCATGGAGGAGCCGAATGAAATTAAATTTTCATGTTCGGTTCTGAATTAGAGGCGTTAACCAACGTCGACTATAACCCCTAGCCTTCCAAGCTAACGATGCGGGTTCGATTCCCGCTACCCGCTCATTCATATTCCTTATTTAAAATATTTTTTTCATGTCAACTTCTCTCTCATTCACATTCATTTTTTATGCACATGTTAGATATCTATTTTTTCTCTTTCTTTCCCAAATCTCGTTGTGGATAGATAAAAAATCGTATTTTTTTTTTCAAGGAATATTGAAAATAAAGCGTCCATCGTCTAATGGATAGGACAGAGGTCTTCTAAACCTTAGGTATAGGTTCAAATCCTATTGGACGTAATAATTCATTGTGCTTGTAAATGTTGCAAAGTGATTATTAAGCTCTTCTGTCCTCCAAGAGAATAAAAAATTGAATATTTTCTTGAATAGCTTCTTTTAAAAGATCTTCTGCTTGTTTCGTGAATGTCCCAGTAGAACGTATAATTTCTCCAAACTGAGGTTTATTTTTTATTAAATACTCGCGTAACTTAAGGATAAATTTTTTAACTTGTACGATATCTAATACATCTAGATATCCATTTGTTCCAGTATAAATCATAGCTATTTGTTCTTCCACTGTCAAAGGATCTGATTGAGATTGTTTGAGCAACTCGCGTAATCGTTGACCTCTTGCCAATTGATCTTGCGTAGCTTTATCAAGATCAGAAGCGAATTGTGCAAAAGCTTCTAACTCTGCAAGTTGGGCTAACTCTAATTTTAATTTTCCAGCTACTTGTTTCATAGCTTTCATCTGAGCTGCGGATCCTACTCTAGATACGGAAAGACCAACATTAATGGCAGGTTGAATTCCTGCATTGAATAGATCAGCCGATAAGAAGATTTGTCCGTCGGTAATGGAAATTACGTTAGTGGGAATATAAGCTGAGACATCTCCAGCTTGAGTCTCAACTATTGGTAAAGCAGTCAAACTCCCTCCACCTAACTGAGAATTTAATTTAGCCGCTCTTTCCAATAAACGAGAATGTAAATAGAATACATCTCCTGGATAAGCTTCCCGGCCAGGTGGTCTTCTTAATAGAAGAGACATTTGTCGATAAGCTTGTGCTTGTTTGGAAAGATCATCATAAATGATTGATGTATGTTGTTCTTTATACATAAAGTATTCGGCTAAAGCTGCTCCTGTATAAGGAGCAAGATATTGTAATGTAGCAGGAGAATCCGCAGTTTCCGCTACCACAATGGTATACTCCATTGCGCCACGCTCTTGGAAGGTATTAACTACCTGAGCTACGGAAGAAGCTTTTTGACCAATAGCCACATAAACACATATTACATTCTGATTTTTTTGATTTATAATCGTATCTGTAGCTACTGCCGTCTTACCAGTCTGTCTGTCCCCAATAATCAATTCTCGTTGACCTCGTCCTATAGGGATCATAGAATCAATAGCAATAAGACCCGTTTGAAGAGGTTCATATACAGAACGTCTTGAAATAATACCTGGGGCGGGAGATTCAATCAATCGATATTCGGAAGATGAAATCTTCCCCTTACCATCAATAGGTCGAGCTAGCGCATTTACAACTCGACCTAAATAAGCATCACTTACTGGTATCTGAGCAATTTTTCCTGTTGCTCTCACGGAACTCCCCTCTTGTATCATCAAGCCATCACCCATTAATACAGCTCCAACATTATCTGATTCTAGATTTAGGGCAATACCTACCGTACCATCTACAAATTCTACTAATTCCCCTGCCATTACTTTATCAAGACCATGAATACGAGCAATGCCATCTCCTACTTGAAGTACAGTGCCAATATTAACAACTTTGACCTCGTTATTATATTGTTCAATCTGTTTACGTATCATACTACTGATTTCATCGGGTCGAATAGTTACCATTAACACTAGTTAATTCTCTTTTGAAAAATAAGACCTATTATTATATATATAATATATATTATGTTAATCAGTTATGTTTTTCATAGCTAGGAGCAGGTGGATATTATGCTCGATCGTACGTAAATGTAACTTGCTATTCAAGCGACTATTCAGAGTTCCTAGAGCTCTTTGTACAGCTTGGCAATAAATTTGTTGTCGAACCTGTTCAATTACTCTTTCTTGTTCAAAGTGAATGGTCTCATTCTTTGAAATTTCTAATTGTTTTAAATTAATACAAGCAATATTGATAAGATCCTCTTTTTCTTGTTCTATTTGAGAGTATCCATTTACCCGAATTTCACGCGCTCGCATTTCTACTTCCCGTAAGCGAACCCGGGCTTGCTCAAGCTGATTAGCAGCTACTTTACATAGTTCTTCAGAATTCTCAATAGTACTCAATATTTTATGTTTACGGTTATCTAATAGATTACTTAATGAAAGTAGATTATCTATTCATAAGTTGAACGAATTTATAATCTCTTCCCAAACCGAACACGAACCTTTCGATTCATTCGGCTCTCCCACTTGGCTTTTTTGTTTACAACATTAGAATTATTTTTTTTACCAAGCCTACCCTTTTCGTTCATATTATGTAAAAATAAGATCAATCTATCAAAGACCGAAATCTACGAAGGGCTCTTTTGCCAAAAGGGATTTTTTAATATCAACAAAGTTGTTGTTCTTTTTCTTCTTTTTTTTCTTCTTTTTTTTCTTCTTTTTTATTTTCATTCGTATTTCCTCTTTACTTTTTCTTGAATAAATTCGCTTCTGTGTAGGTCGTCGGTTCCGCATTTAAACCAAAAAAATTGGATGGGAGATTAAAACTATTTTTCAGTAGATAGATTGAATAATTCCATTGATATGAATGTTATATATCGGATTAACCTCCAACTATGCCTTTGAACCCATCTCATATTAGCACAGCGGTGGAAAGAGTACCCAGTTGTGCTTAGACTTCAAGCAGTTTAGCTTTAACCATTCTAAAGATTTTCTCTTGTTGGTTGGGATTGTTAAGAGAATTTCCCAATCAATTACGAAATGCTATAGTTCTTCCATATTTATTTTTTCCCTTTTAGAAGTAATTCGTTGAGATCATGCACTTTTCTATCTACAAAGTGCAGTTGGTTGGATCCAGCTAGATTATTCAAATATACAACTCGCACACACTCCCTTTCCGAAATAGATCAGTACACCAAGCACCACACTGAGATTTATTATATTTGTTTCTAAAATATTGGTATTTAACCCGAAACCCTCAGCGGAGGGTAAATAAATTAGGGAAATGAAAGAATCAGTTACATTTTTCATACGCTCTCCCCTCATAGATAAGGATACTTTTACAAAGTTTTTTCTCTGACTCGATTCTACTATTATTCGAATTCTGGATAAGCAGATTTCAAGTACTTAGTAAGTCCCAGGTCCCGCATAACCATAAATAAGAATAAAATTATTAAAAAAAAACTTTGCTCGATCTATCTACTTCTCCGAGTGTCGCAAATCTTTCTGATCGAAATAAGTGAAGTATAAGTCCATTATTTTGGATCAGCCCCTCCCCTATTGGCTGAACAAGAAAATTTATAGAGGGGGGTACTTAAAATCCCGAAGGGTACGGATTTTGGTCTCCGAGATCAAACAAATGGATTAGCAAATAAAAGTGCTAGAGCTACAACTAACCCATAAATAGTTAAAGCTTCCATAAAAGCTAAACTTAGCAGTAAGGTACCTCGTATTTTACCCTCCGCCTCTGGTTGTCTCGCAATACCTTCAACAGCTTGTCCCGCAGCAGTGCCTTGACCAATGCCAGGTCCAATAGAAGCAAGGCCTACGGATAATCCAGCAGCAATAACGGAAGCAGCAGAAATCAAAGGATTCATGGTAATCTCCTCTTAGGTTAATAAATGGTGTAATGGTATATAATATGATAGTTTTATCTATTGATTTGATTGTTCACGTTCAACTACAGAACAATTTCTTTTAAACAACTAAACTCCAACGAAATGATATTCAAAATTATGCTATTACTAAAGAGGTAAATTATATACCCTGATATTCTATTCTTTTTTAGATGAAATAGAGGCAGATTTTTATTCATTTAATAAAATGAAATATTCCGCATAATAGCCTATTTTTTATGCTTATTTACTTAATAATTATCTAGATATATAGTATATATATTAGTCTATATATATCATATATGCATATACATATATGACATAATATAAACTATGTACATAAAATGTATGTATACCTTCGAGGTCAAAAAATTCATTGTTCGACACCGGGGTACATAGTTTACTAAACTAATTCCCATTAGTAAACCTATTAATTCTATTAATGTATATATGAATCTACAAATATGATCTATTCTGTCTATCAATTTTATCAACGGGATTAGTGATCCTAAATCTTTCTACTAAGATCTTAGAGATTAAGTATTTCAATTTATTATTATACAAGGGAGAATAAAAATGGAAAGAACATTTCACGTCTCATACATAATTTTATATGTATGAATTGAAAAGTTAGAAAAGATTGAGTCCAATTTATTGAATTAATGATGACCCTCCATGGATTCGCCTATATAAGCTGCGGCTAGAGTTGCAAAAATTAGAGCTTGAATACCACTTGTAAATAATCCTAAAAACATTACAGGTATAGGTACCACTAAAGGTACTAAGGAAACAAGAACGGCAACTACCAATTCGTCAGCTAATATATTTCCAAAAAGTCGAAAACTAAGTGATAGAGGTTTTGTAAAATCTTCTAATATGTTAATTGGTAAAAGTATTGGGGTTGGTTGAATATATTTACCAAAATAGCCTAAACCCTTCTTTGTAAAACCTGCATAAAAATATGCTACTGATGTGAGCAAAGCTAGAGCTACTGTAGTATTAATATCATTTGTAGGTGCGGCTAATTCCCCATGAGGTAATTTAAAAATTCCCCAAGGAAAAAGAGCACCTGCCCAGTTAGAAACAAAGATAAATAGAAACATAGTCCCTATAAAAGAAACCCAGGGACCATATTCTTCTTCGCCAATCTGAGTTCTAGCCAAATCTCGAACAAATTCGAGAACATATTCCACAAAATTTTGAGCTCCGTTCGGAACGATTTGTAGATCTCGAACAGCTAGAGTAGCTGAACCTAATAAGACAGCAATTACAATCCAGGAAGTTATAAGTACCTGTGCATGAACTTGAAACCCCCCTATTTGCCAATAAAAATGCTGACCTACTTCCACACCGGATATCTCGTAGAAATAATTAAGCGTGTTAATAGGAAATTGTACAATATCCATATTACCCTTTATATATAAAGATGAACTTCAAAAAGTAATTATTTTGGTTCAATAACCGATTCCTCAATTATTTCACTATCATCAGTTAGGCTACGAAATAAAATAATGGAATGATTATTTCATTGATTAAGAAGATTTCTTTATTTCTTTAATAAATATTTTTTTTATCTTAATCTATTCTATAAGATTTGGGAATAGTAGCCAACTTAGTTCTAGCTTCACTTTTTTTCTTTACCCGCGCGAATTGCTGAAATGAATTCATTTAGGACCAGTTGGATTGGTCCTCTACCATCATCATTGGCTGGGATTGGGATATCCACGATATTTGGGTCACAATCTGTATCAACTAAGCAAATTGTTGGAATACCCAAACGTTTACATTCCCGAATAGCAGTATATTCTCCTTTTTGATCGAGAATTATTACAATATCGGGCAATTCTGTCATGTATCTAATACCCTCTAGATCGTTCTGCAATTTGTTCAAATCTCTATTGAATATTGCTGCTTCTTTCTTCGTAAATCGATCTTCCATATTTTTTTGTTTCGTTAAACTTTTGAATTTGTTAAGTCTTGTTTCTGTAGTAAACCAATTAGTTAACATACCCGCGAGCCATTTTTTATTTACATAATGACATCGAGCTGCTAAAGCAGCTAATTTAGCAGCATCAGTTGTGTGATTTTTTGTACCAACTATCATAAATTGTTTTCCTTTCTTTGATGCATCAAACAAAAAATCACAAGCCTGTGATAAAAAATGAGTCGTGTAATTCAAATTTAGAAGATGACTATTTTTACGTTCTTTCAAAATGTAAGGTGCCATTTTAGGATTCCTTTTTTTAGTCTTATGACCAAAATGAATTCCTACTTTTATCATCTTTTTTATATTGAGGTTCAAATTTTTTATTTTCATTTTATTTTCATTTTATTTTCATTTTGTTTTTTACTATGAACTGTAATACCTACATTCCAATGGAATGGGTTAGATTGCTTGCCATAGCGTACTTGGTACAAGATATTCATTTCATTTTCTCTTTTAACAATAAATTTATTCATTTAAAAATAAAAATTATTTTTTTACTCCTCGTTTTTTGTTTTTATTTTTGTTTTTCTTTTTGTTTTTCTTTTTTATTTTTACTAGTTTTTTTATAACTTTTTTTTTTTTTTGCTTAAGAGATAAAACAGAGACTTTATATTGATGATCAAAAAAAAAATCTTTCACTTTATTGATAAATAGATTTTTGTTCCTCGTTCTCGAATCGATTTTGCCCCGTTTTCCCAAACGGTTGAATCCAGTACCGACAGGTATCATTCCCCCGAGAATAACATTTTCCTTCAAGCCCTTCAACCAATCAATACGACCTTGAAGAGCAGATTTAGCGAGGACCCGAGCAGTTTCCTGAAAACTCGCTTCTGACAGAAAACTTTGAGTATTCAGAGATGCGTTTGTCATTCCCAATAAAATGGTTCGATAGTTGATTCTTTTTTCTAGAGCACGATCCATTCTTTGTACTCGTGATAATCCAATGAGTTCTCCGGGTAAAAAAACAATACCTAGTCCATTTTCAAAATTTTTATTTTCTGACTTGTCCACATCAACAACTAAAATTTTTGATGTAATTTGGCGGACAATAATTTCTATATGTTTATCATAAATTTGTACCCCCTGGGATCGATAAATCTTTTGAATTTCATTAACCAACTGATTCTGACTATGCTCCATAGTTATTCTAACACTGGCGAATGACCCCCAAAAATTTCCAAAAAATATTGCCAGGTTTCTGTTCAATTTTTGAAAATTTTTTTTTCTATTTTTTGATATTGAAGTATTCGAGCGGGCTTCTGACAATTGTTCAACTTTAGGAAGACCTTGAATTATATCATCGGATTTTAATCTTTCGTATAACAGAGTTATTAATGTATCTCCTTCGTAAATAATTTTACCATAATAACTATTAAGAGTTGCTCCTCGAGTAGCCAAATAGGGTTTAGCTAATCTAATGATGAAAGATTTTTCATTAACAACTACAATTTGACCAGAACCTTGAAGTTGTTTATCTTCGGATATCCATATACTTTCACAAAGAAATTGTCCGAGGCTGACTACTGGAAATGTTTTTTCAAAAAAATTCGATAGGGAAAAGTACAAATTCAAATTGAATAGATTGAAAATAATATTCCTGCATGAATAAAATTGATAAATTCCCCTCTTTTCGTCGATAAAATAGCATTTAGCTACTTGGAAAGTATTCGAGTCATTGTTAGAAATTGAACGTTCATTTAGTAAGACTTTTTTATAAGTTATGAAATGAGAGTACGAGAAACGGTTAGCAATACTATGTAAATGACCCAGGAGACCTGACAATTCAATTATTTTTCTATTTGCATCCGACTTTTTTGCTATATTAAAACATTTTAAATCATTAAATAGAACGATTTGTAAAAAATCAGAAGGGGAAAGAATAAGAAAAGATTCATCTTTTTTATTCTCATTAGGTAATGAACGAATAGTTTCCTTACTAAATGATTTACTTTTATCATTCGAAAAAAAAGAATTAGTGTGGTCTAATTTTTTATGAAAAAAAAATTGAGAGCTTGCTATATTTTCCCTTTTTGCCATATTTAAAAAAGAGTATTTCAGCAATCTAATTTGAATCATATTGATAATGATCTTATTTGTTCTTACTGAAATAAGAGAAGCATAAACCTCTTTTATTTTTGATCTGGAACCTCCGTCTAATTTATTTTCAAGAAAATTCCATTTTTTTTCAATTGAATAACCTCCGATAATATTCCCATATTTTATCCTTTTTGAACGAGAGTCATTTTTTATCCTTTTTGAACGAGAGTCATTTTTTATCCTTTTTGAACGAGAGTCATTTTTTATCCTTTTTGAACGAGAGTCATTAAAAAAAGCAAAAATGTTATTTTTATGTAGAATACCTTCTCTGGGCATTCTAAGAATTAAATCGGGACAAGGGATTCTTCGCTTTCCCCATTCTTTATCACACCATAATGGTACGATGAGTTTATTTTTTTCCTCTTTTACTATTATATTGGTATTTTCAGAAAGAATGGTGAAATAGATAGAGTCTTGATGATCGTTAGGTATGGTTCGATCAGTTTCGAAATAATTAAAGATTTTTTTTTTTTGTTTTTCAAAACAGTTTGAGTCAACTGATTCGTGTTTCACTTGATCCACTGAATAATTCGAAAGTGATTTATGTTTGTCAAGAAGAAGTTCTGGAATATCAACTTGATCTTGATCTTTATGAAATGAATAAAAAGGTACTACAACGGATTCATATATACCTCCCGATAATACCCATAAATGGCTTGTCTTTAATATAAAATTGAACATAGGGATACTCCGGTGCATTTCTCCTGTTAGGCCAGAATATATATGTTTCTCGACTTTTTCTTTTTCTTTTTCTTTGAAGGGGGATCTTTTAGCACGAACCTCGGCAATAACTTGTTCCGATTCCACGAGTTGATTATTCTGAATGAAAAGCAAACTTTCTGCGGGAATGGTTAAGTTTTTTACTTCATATTGATTATCGATAGTAACATCTAAACTATTATGACATATATAAGCAGGATGCCCATGACGGGTGCGGGTAGGATAAACAAAATTTTCATTAAATTCAATTTTTCCGGTGAACGGGGCTCGTACATGTTCTGCAATATCACCTGTAAATACCCCACCAGTATGAAAAGTCCTTAATGTTAGTTGAGTTCCCGGTTCTCCAATTGATTGGCCTGCAATAATGCCGACTGCTTCTCCTAATTCGATTAAGTTACTATGAGTAGTAGTCCGACCATAACATAATTGACAAATCCAAGATATACTTTTGCAAGTAAAAGGGGTTCGTATATATATTGGTTGTATTTGTAAATAATATAATTGATTGGCAAGTTTAATCCCAATATCTTGATTGCGCGTGGCAATACATCTCCCGTTTATATATACATCGTCTGCTAATACACGACCAATTAGCGTTTGTAGAACAAATTTATTTTTAATTGTTTCTCGATCTTGAATGAGATTTACAAAAAGACCTTGTATAGTACCACAATCTACTTTACGTACAACGAGGTGTTGTACTACTTCAACAAGTCTACGTGTGAGGTATCCAGCATCTGCTGTTCGTATAGAAGTATCCACAACTCCTTTACGAGCACCGTAACATGAAATAATATATTCCGTTAAAGAAAGTCCTTCACGTAAATTCCCTTGAATGGGTAGATCCACAATTTTTCCTTGAGGATCTGACATTAATCCTCTCATACCTACTAATTGGTGAACCTGAGATGTACTTCCTCTAGCTCCTGAAAAGGACATCATATGTACTGGATTAAAAGGATCAGTCATCCTAAAATTTGGGTTCATTTCTCGCCTCAAATATTCACTGGTAGCATGCCATATCTCAATCAATTGACGTAATTTTTCCACTGCATGTACATTCCCATAATCATGATGTCTTTCCGAAGCAAACCCTTGTTGCTGCGCATCTCGGATAAGCCCTGCTTTAGATGGTGTTGTTAAAAGATCATCAATTCCTAATGAAATAGCTGCATCAGTAGCTTGCTGGAAACCTAAAATCTTCAGTTGATCTAATATATGTGATGTATATGTCATTCCAAATTGATTTACGAATCTTCTAATAAGGTGCTTCATAACAAATTTATCCATCCCTTTATTAAAAAAGGGCACTTCAAAGGGAAAGGGCACTTTGACGAAATCAGGTTGTGCCATAAGAAAAAAATATCTCCATTTTGGAAAGCAGGATTCAGCAATGGGTTTAAGCTCAAAGGCTCCCTTGATCTTTATCTCTGCATGAATCAAAGGGTCATAAGATTAATAACATTAAATTCTGAATAGTGACATTTCTTGTCGGATATCATAAGTCCACAAGCCCTTTATGGCTTCTTCTATTTCTCGATTAAAACGAATACGACCAACGGTTGTTCGAATGTATTTATTAAGTATTTCCCCCACTCTACCTTTTCTTATTCGAAAATAATCATAGATTTCGTAGAAGGTACCTAAAGATTCATATTGAACTTCGATAGGAAGTTCTCGGTTTACTGAATTAATAATAGAGGTATCTATATTTCTCCCCCATCGGAGCCATAAAGGGCTGTCTAAATCAATTTGTTTTTGTTGATAAGCTTTAAGCGCATCATCATAGCTATAAAACGAAGGCGAAACGATCTTCTTTTTTGAGTTATTTGGGTGGTACCTATTTTCATAAATACCCTTATTTTTTTGAAGAGTTGATCTATAAAGTCCTAGAAGCATATCTTGAGTCGGTACACAAATAGGATCTCCTATAGCTGGAGAGATAAGATTGAGATGAGAAAACATAAGTAAACGAGCTTCTACTTGAGCTTCCATAGATAAAGGTACGTGGACAGCCATCTGATCTCCGTCAAAGTCCGCATTAAATCCTGCACAAACCAATGGGTGTAACCGAATAGCACGTTCTTCTATTAAAATAGGTATAAACGCTTGTATTCCTAATCTGTGTAACGTGGGTGCTCGATTTAACAATATGGGATGTCTTTGCATAATCTGTTTAAGTACGTTCCATATAATAGGTTTTCTATCTCGAATTAAAAATTGAGCAATTCTTAGATTGGGAGCAATCTGTCGTTCAACCAGCGCACGAATTAAAAATGTTTGAAAAAGTTCTATTGCGATTTCTTGAGGCAATCCACATTGATACAATGAGAGAAGGGGACCTACCACAATAACAGAGCGACCTGAATAATCGACCCGTTTTCCAAGTAAATTTTCACGAAATCTTCCTTCTTTACCTTGGATGAAATCTGAGAACGATTTATAAGGTCTATCGTGACTATCTTTCACCGGTTGTGTGCCTATACTGTTATCAAGAAGTGCATCTACGGCTTCTTGGAGTAATCTCTTTTGATCAAAAAGCACTAAATCCGTATCAGTGCTATTTAAGAAATCTAAATAAATATTATTTCGACGGAGAACTCTTTGATAAAGTTCATTGAGATCCGAAGTAATCACTCCACCTTCATTTAATTGAAACATTGGCCTCAGGTCGGGAGGAAGAACTGGTAATAGGTATAGAACCATCCATTGTGGTTCTACATTTGCTGTAATAAAATATTTAGCAAATCTCATCCGTCTAACCAAAAGATCCTTTCTTCTTCGAAGTTTTTTAAGTTTTTGCTCCTTAAATTGAGCATATATTTCTTTATTACTAAATAAATTCTCTGCCTGCGAGAATAATATAGATATTAGCTCATCTATTTTCTTCCATTCTATATATGAACGATCTATAATAATTTTCAGATCTAGACCAGCTAATTGTTCTCTGATAGCTTTTCCTCCAGTGGCTATTTCTCGCTCTTGAAATGGCGTAAAATGCAAAGATAAAAAATAAGAAAATAATTCTAGCAAGGGTTCAGCCTCAGATTGAAGGAAACGCTGAAATCGCAATAAAGTTGGCTTCTTAACTGTGTACCTGGTAATAAAACTATTTGGATAGGTTTTGTTTTTATAATATTTTTTTCCCCCCCCTCAGAATCGGACATGAAAGTTTCCTCTCATCCGGCTCAAGTAACTATACCGAAATGGAAAGTAATTATGTATCTATCATTATGCAAAAAAATGCTTTTTTGCTCTCTATAAAACTAAATAGTTACTCTTTGCTCAAGTTCCAAGTGAATTTATTGGTTTCGTATTCGTATTATGACATAAATATGGAATTAGTGAGCAGTCTCCTCCCTTTTGAACGATACATTTCTTTGTGAAAGACCTTCAATTCGTTTGAAATTCATAAGGGATTTACTTGTCTGTATCTCGTTATAATTGATCCTGTAGGTTTCTGTTTTACTTCGATGGTTACAATACTATTTATTTGAAGCATATGTGCGATGAATATACTCCTATAACCATTAAATAAAAAAAATGAAACAAATTTTTCAATTCCATTTTTTAATAAAAGAAGTATTTTTACGAAGTCCAATTAGCAATTTAATATACAAGATATTAACCCTAGATTCATTCCTCTTTATCAACATGTTTTTAAGATGTTTCTAATTCTGAGCTTCATGCTACTCTTCCCGAGGGGCGTGTCAGAGCTAAAGGCATCCCAATTAGATTGAATAGGATGACAGATCCTATGGATCTGTATAATCGGAGCTTGTGATCAAGTCACACATCGCAGTATACTGGGTCTTCTAATTCTTTACGAGTTTTATCTAATAGATCCGCGATATAACTGGGGCGTCGTTTGAAATACCAAATATGAACAACTGGACATGCCAGTTTAATGTATCCCATTCGATATCTTCGAATTCGAGGATCAACAACAAGTTCAACTCCACATTGAGTACAAAAATTGGATTCGTTCTCATTTTCCATTATTCGAGATTTTCCACAAGCGCAAACTCCCATTTTCTTAGGTCCAAATATTCTTTCACAAAATAATCCATCTCTTTCTGGTTCATAACTTTTATAATCTAAAGTTTGGTCTGTAGTCACTTGTCCAACTCTTTCTCCATTAGGTAATATTCTTTCAGACCAAGCGAGAATCTGCTCGGGAGAAACTAATCCAATTCGAAGTTGTTGATGTTTATCCTGGTCACTCATAAAAAATAAATTTTGATTCATTTTGATCAAACTTCCTTCTTATCTATCTGAAAGTCTATCTCAGATAGAATAGTATGATTCAATTCTAGAGCTAAAGATCGTAGTTCTCGACTGAGCAATCGGAAAGATTCTGTAGGAGTGCTAGGTTTAGGCATTGGTTCTCCATTGATAATAGCATCAAATATTTTTTCACGAGCGTCCATATGGTCAGATTTTAAAGTAAGAATCTCGTGTAAAATATAAGCAACACCAAAACCTTCTAGAGCCCAAACTTCCATTTCTCCTACTCGTTGCCCTCCTCGATGGGATTTTCCTTTTAAAGGTTGTTGTGTAACCAGTGTATAAGGTCCACTGGAACGTGCATGAATTTTGTCATCAACTTGATGGCACAATTTCAAAATATAAGCTATTCCTATTGTAACAGGTTGTTCAAAAACCTTTCCTGTTCTTCCATCAATTAATCTATGTTTTCCAGGATGATCAGGTTCAAATACCCATGGATTAGCTGTTTGCTCGCTAGCTTTATAAAGCTCAGAAAACACTAGTTTTCTAGAAGCTTCTAGCTCATACCTTTCGTCAAAAGGTACTAATCTATAATGTTTGTTCATTAGTTTTCCTGCTAAACCAAGCAAACATTCAAAGATCTGTCCTACATTCATTCGTGAAGGTACCCCTAATGGATTTAATACCATATCCACTGGTATTCCATTCTGTAAATAAGGCATATCTTGTCTGGGCAAAATTTTTGAAATAATACCTTTATTACCATGCCTTCCAGCTACTTTATCACCCACTTGTATTTTACGTTTTTGTGAAATATATACATGAATTTTTTCTACAATATCGCCGAGATAATCTTCTTCTTCCTCGATCTGCTGGATACATCTCACATCGATAACTCGACCTTTTACACCTTTAGGGACTCTAAAACAATTTTCTTTTCCAGTAGGTGCCTTAATATCAAATAAAGTTTGTAATAATACTCCTTCTGGAGTATTTAATAGTGAGTCTTCTTCTGCTTCCCGTATTAATTTACCTACTAATACATCACCTGTTTCTATCCAAGATCCTATCATTACAAGGCCGTTTTCGTCTAAATGACGGAGGAAGTAAGCATTTAAATGAGGTATTTCTCTAGTTATTACTTCAGGGCCCTGGTTCGTAAAATAAACTCCAATTTCGTATCTTACGATCTGGAAAGAAGTAAAAATTTCTTCATATATCAGACGTTCACTAATAAGTATTGCATCTTCAAAATTGTATCCTTCCCATGGCATATAGGCTACTAAGATGTTTTTTCCCAAAGAAAGTTCTCCCCCTGCTGTAGCTCCACTGTCTGCTATAATTTGTCCCCTCTTTACATATTCCCCTTGGCGAACTCGGGGTTTTTGATGCATAAAAGTATCACTATTAGAACGTTGATATAGAATCAATTCTGTTTCTATATTGTCTTGAACAACGGATGAAGTTATAGTGATATTTCCACCATCAATATACTTTATTTTTCCCCCTTGCTTGGCTATAGCCACACTTCCTGAATCTAGAGCTACTTGACCCTCCAATCCAGTTCCGACAATACACTTCTCAGGTTGAACAAGTGGAACTGCTTGACGCTGCATATTAGAACCCATTAAAGCACGATTTGCATCATTATGTTCGATAAAAGGAATAAGGCAAACTCCAACGGAAAAATATTGGGAAGGAAAAATACTTCTTAAATGAATTTGGTCCCATGCAAAAAATAAAAATTCTTGTTGAAATCGAGCTGGAGTAAATTGTTCCTCTGGAACCCCTTGATTTAATGCCAGAGAATTTCCTGTAGCTATCCGATAGTATTCATCTTCTCCCGGTAATAGATAAACCATATGTTCTTCCTTCGATCTCTCAGATAGCCTATGGAATGGACTTTGTAAAGAGCCGTAATGACCAAGCGTTGTATAAATAGATAACGATCCAATAAGCCCAACATTTATTCCTTCGGATGTCGTAATCGGACAAATACGTCCATAATGACTAGGATGAATATCCCGTGTACGAAAAGTAGACGTTCGACTTGTCAATCCTCCAGGGCCCAAAGAGCTCACTTTTCGACTATGAACTATTTCTGCCAATGGATTAGTTTGATCCAAAAATTGCGATAAAGGATGTAAACCAAAAAAATCTTGAAAAGTTTTCGTTAATCGAATGAAATTTCCCAATTTCTTAAAAGTTATTCTCTTTTTCTTTTTAGGATTGATTGATGCAGATAATAGAGTTTTTTCCATTTTTTCTCCAAAATTATATAGAGATAATCGTAGTTGTTCTTGTAATAAATCTGCTACAGAACGAATATATCGATTTTGTAGGTGATCTATATCATCGGGTGTACCCGTTCCCAATTGCACTTTGATAGGGTAATCCACAGCAGCCAATACATCGTGCGGTAATAAAAAAATCTCGTTCTCGGGTATATCAAGACTTAGTTTTTTATTCGGATTTCGTCGACCAATTTTTCCTAATACACATTTAGTTTGAAAAAATGTTGTTTTCACTTTTTCATATACAGACGAAAATTCCAAATTTTCTTCATTGTCGTCAGTTATGTCTAGTTCTTTATAAAGTTCCAAAATAGCATTTTCCTTCCCGCCATACCAATTGGAATATATTTGATACTCCTCCGTTCCATTGAAAAATGCTTTGAGATTCTTATAGTTTAAAATATCTTTGGAATTTAGGCCCATAGCCAATAATAAAAGTAAAACAGATATTTTTTTTTTTTTGTTTACACAAATCCATATCTTTTCTGTTTTTTTATTGATCTCTAATCTTGATCTTCCTCCCCAATCTGAAATTATAGTGCCAATATAGATAATGTTTCCCGACGGTTTTCGTTCCCAAGTGTAATAAATACCGGGACTTCTTAATATTTGATTGACCACGACTCTATAATTTCCATTTATTACAAAAGTTCCTTTAGAATTCATCAAAGGAATATTTCCCAGATATAAAAATAAAATCTGCTTCTGTTTTTTTCGGCGAGTTTTCTTAATCAATGTTGCTGGTATATGTAATTTACAGTAATATGTAAGAGACATATATACAGCATCTCTCTCTTTAATTAAAGGTTCTGTTAATTTATATTCATTTACAAAAAGACTAAATTTTATTTCTTTATTTGGGCTTTCAAATTTTGAAAACTTATTGAGTTCTTCTATTAAGCCTTGATCGATAAAACGACAAAATCCTTCAAGTTGTATTTTACCAAATTGGGGAATTGTAAATATTCCTTTATTTTCATCTAATTGCATTGGATGTTCCCTATTATATATAAAGTATATTGTATATTTCGATATTTATTCCTCATTGATCTATACGAATAAATTCGACAAAAAAATTTACATGTATATTTTTTTAATTATATCCTAAAAATAGGATAAAAAGAAGAGGTCCTTTTCTATTTTATTATTAAACCTTTCTTAAATACAAATATATGATGGGGATCTTTTTATAGTTTTGAATTCTCTAGCTATTGACAAATGTGGATTAATGATACTATAATTGCAATAGGGACCATAAATGCCTCGGAATCCCTAGAGGAACCAATAGGGACTCTAAATAGAACCTATAATATAATATAGGTTTCATTTCAATAGGAAATTTAAAGTCCCTATTTTATATTGGAAAAGTCTAAATCCCCCTATTAGACCTGGGGACTCTAAATTGGTTATATGACATATCTGAGTAATAAAGGATACATGTAGTGAAATACCCTACATAAGATCTCCGATGGAGAAAGAACTAAAAATATTCTTCCCCTTAGTATAAACTAGATGTCTAAACTAGATCTAGGGCTGGCGGCATAGCCAAGTGGTAAGGCAGGGGACTGCAAATCCTCGATCCCCAGTTCAAATCCGGGTGTCGCCTTGGTAGCGTGAACAAAGTGAAAGGAATCTAAAAGTCTCCATTTGCACTCCATGTCTTTTGGAGACAACTTGTGTAGCTACAAGTCTTATTAATTCAATTTTATCATTAATGTCTGATCCTATAGGTAGTAACTAGTTCTAAGAAACAATTTTGAGAAGTCTCTACTATCGACTCATCCTTTCGGAATAGGAAGGTAGAGGATTTTAACTTTGCACTATCCTTATTAGTTTCATTAACATCAAGTATCAATAATTATATTATTCTTTTTTATAAAGAGAGGCATTCGTATGGATATAGTCGGTATCGCTTGGGCTGCTCTAATGGTAGTTTTTACTTTTTCTCTTTCACTCGTAGTATGGGGTAGAAGTGGACTTTAATAGAATTAATAGTCCTTATATTTTTAATCATTCTGTTAAAAAAAAAACAATATCATTAATTATTATACGAATATAATTCGTATTATAAAAAAATATCATTAATTTACGAATATAATTCGTATTATCAATTAATGATCTAGTAATATTGATCAATCATATGATCAGATCAAAATTACTAGATCATGTTATAAATGCAATTCTACTTCATATTTATCAAATATGAAGTAGTTCAATATATAGGGAACTTATGCTATTAAGCATTATATATATTTGCATCTGTTCTCGGAACAAATGCATATGGGGCATTATTATGTTACTCTGTCTCAACTATACATAGATCCCTTTTCCATATGTATTTTTCCCCTTTAAGATTTCCAATTTTGCAAATAATGCTTTTTACTGTATTCGAAATAAAAAATTGATAAATAATAATAATAAAATACTTTTCTAAGTAGGTTATATTCAGAATAATACCGATGTTCTGTCTCTATAAAGTTCTTTTTTACAGAGGTATGTAAGAGATTATGACTAGTTTCGACTTTTTTTTATCAGGTATTGAAAAAAAAGTAACCACGAGACAAATGATAATTTAGATCTACTTATCTAAAATCTGTGTAGAAGAAGTAGTACAAACGAAAAATCTTCCTTTCCTTTTTTGTACTACTTCTTAAAAAAAAAAATATATATCCTTAATATGACGACCCCTATTACTTTTTTTTACTGATGAGATGATCTAAAATTCATCTAGATCATAAGTAATCACTGTATTTTGGTTTGACTTACCGTTTTTACGTAAATGATGAGTAGAAAAGCAGTAGGAAATGAAATGAATAATACAATAGCAATAAATGCGAGGATATTTACTTCCATTATTTATTTTACCTTCGTTTTAGAATAACTCGAGATTTGATCTCATAGAGTATCTCGTTTTTTTTTTACAAAAAAAATGGATTGAATCCATGGAGTAATTCCATCAATAGGATCAATCTGAGTAACGGAATTTAGCGGATTTTTTTCTATTCTTCAATAGAAATTAATGACTATAACATACTATTACCTCTTGTTCATATCGGATTTAATAATCCGATACCTAATGGATCGATCTCACCGTCTTATTAGTATAGTTCCAAGGTTTGACTCAATTCAATTTTATCGCTAGTAAAAATAACATTAGACATGCAAATTAAATTTGATTAATGAATAAAGTCTTTGTCTCAATCAAATATTTAGATATTAATGACGATCGGAATTTGAGGATCAGAAAAGTAGCATAAAGAGTGCTCTGATGGATTATATTTATCCATTTCTATTATTTAAATAAGACTTACTAATAGTTAAAAAAACTTACGTTCATTAGAATAAATCCCCCTCGCAGTACGAGTATTTAATAATATAAAAAAATTAAAAATGAATTCTCTTGGTTCCTTCCTTTTTAATTAGGGGACATCCCAACATATGTCTATATATTTGAATGTCTATCTATATTCAAATTTTATTCAAAAATAAAATTTCGTAAAAAAAACTTTTGCTGTCTAATTCTGGCAGACATAGGTATTTCAATTTTGATTTCAAAAATTGAAAGTATTAGACCTATCAATATATTTATTAAATAAAAAAAAAGACAACGTTTTTAACTTATTCATAAGTTGGATCAATCTAAATTGATGGGAATCTAAAAAGGTTCATTATTTTCCCCTAAATTTATTAAATTGCTCTGTTTTACGGAACAATGGTCAAATATGAAGGAAGGTTAATTGCCCTGTAGTCCTACTTTTTTTTTATTCTATTATTTATGTCGTACAAGAAACGAACAGCACCTTTCTATATAGATATGATTTTGATGACCCCGCAAAAAGTCTTTTTATGAAAAAGGACCGACCGAAAACGGTCTAGTAAAAAAATGGATTATATTGGATCAAATCCTGTCACTATCTGTATTTGTACCTATACGTATTTGGTAGGTATTAGTAAACGATTATTGATAATCGTTTACTAATATTTATCTTAATTCGTCTTGTAATGTAGTTTTTTTGCCCGGGAGCTAAAAAGAAAATAGCTCCAAATTATCTTATTCTAAGAATTTCACATCACCCTGAAATGATCAGAATTATTCTGATAGTAAACCAAATATAATCCAATATTTATTGATGATAATCAATTGGAATCTTTTCTATTTATTATTAAATAAATAACGTTATTTTCGTTTCTGAAAAACGGGGAACTAGCACATTTGAAATATTTTATTTCCGGACAAGCAAAAATATGAGATAGGTTGAGTAGTATCTACTGGAAATAAGATAGGATGACCGCAGAGCGTAGATCTATACGCGGTATTCTTATTTAGAAGGAAGAATACCCCTGTGTTATTATTCCTAACACAGATCTTTCTACGATACCCTTTTTTATCTCTCAAGGACAAAAGAGGATTGCAGATCTATCATGATAATTCGATGGTATAATCCACATTCAAAATGCGGACAAAAAGAACCATTCTAGATTTGTTGGATTATGTAGATCCAGGTAGATCTACATAATTCCTAGTAAATCATATTTTAGTCTACTCTCTTTTCCTTTTTTGCTCTTCTTTGGGGCAGGGATCGCTCAAATAATTTTTCAATTTATTTGAATCGGGACTGACGGGGCTCGAACCCGCAACTTCCGTCTTGACAGGGCGGTACTCTAACCAATTGAACTACAATCCCACTAGGTACAGTGTATTTACTAATTAGTAATTCCACTGTGCCGGGTCGATAAAACATTTTGTACAACTTTTATCTTTCAATTCTTCCGAAAGTATCTGTTCGTTCCGATTCTTTCTATATAGAGTATTCAAAAACCTATTACCTTTTTTACCAATATCAATATATGATTGATATTGGTATTGGGCCGAGCTGGATTTGAACCAGCGTAGGCATATTGCCAACGAATTTACAGTCCGTCCCCATTAGCCACTCGGGCATCGACCCAGGAAAAATAGGGAAGTAATTATAATACCTAATTATAATACCTAATTAGGTATTATAATTACTTTCCTAGCCTAGTACCCCTAGGGGAAATCGAATCCCCGTTGCCTCCTTGAAAGAGAGATGTCCTGGGCCACTAGACGATAGGGGCCTACTTATTGTCATAATATTCAAATCCCTAGGAATTTGTCAATAAAAAGAATCTTTCTTCATATTAATTATTTCATATTCTTCTTGTATTGTCAGGATCGGCAATATATCTATATTCAATAAATAAATTACTATTTTATACATTACATTATTAATATCTACCGAATATGTAGTCAGACTTATCGATTGGTCATTTCATGACCAAAAGCCCTTTTAACTGAGGGGTAGAGTAACGCCTATGGTAAGGCGTAAGTAATCGGTTCAAGCCCGATAAAGGACTATTCTTAGAAAGCTCAGTGTTCATTTTGAACATTTTATTAAGGAAAAAAACCCTGCAATAAACAATAAAAATACCTGTCATGATGAGTTTTTTGTTCTAACGGAATAGAACATGTAATATGATTGAGGACAACTAATATAGAATTATATTATTCTATATAGTTTTTTTTTATCTTGCTACTAATAAGATGAGGAATAGTATAAGATTAGGCATAATAGACTTCACTTTTTTCATTTTAATTAGAATAATGAAAATTTCAATTACTAAAATATTTTTACTTTTTTCTCTTCATTATTTACATATTAAAATAAAGTAAATAAAAATTAGAAGTAAGTGAACCTAACCCATTAACTGATTAATATATCAGTTATTCTGATATTGAAAATTGAGGTAGATTTTGAAAGTGAACCTTTCAATTCAATCACTTTAAATTATTCAAATAATTTAATACTTGGTTGTTAATTAGATATTCTGTCGAATTATTTTTTCTTTCCGGAAAAAATGGATATGTAAATCTGAATTATAGATGGAATTAATTAATTTTCCTTTTATCTTTAATATCTAATTAAATTATGATGTACCAAACATTCTAATAGTAATGTACTATACATTTTACTTTGGTCATTCTACCAGTGAAAAATAGATTGGAATTCAGATATCAAAAAAGATAAGAAAAGGTAAATGGAAAACAAAGGAACTGTTCATTTTTCATTATAGTAAAATAGTTTCCCTTTATTTTTTTTTACTTATGAATTGAATAAAGGGAAAGGAACGAATAGAGTTCTTTCCTCTAGCTCTATGAGCTATAAAAATATCTCCTTCTTATTGTTCCTATTTATTCGTAGAAATAATGTAGTAGTAAAAAACATAGAGATTCATAAAATAGTGATAAATACTACTATGAGTAAGGTTCAAGACTAATAATATTCAATAGAATATATTTTGTGAATAGTTTCTAAGAAGGGAGTAAGAAAAGCTAGCTTGCTTTTCCGGCAATTGTTCTGTTGATATTTATTACATTCAGAAGATAATTTTAGGATAAGAAAAAAAATGGAATAGAAACTACTTCGGGTTATCATTCATTTACTTATTATTGTATTAGTTAAGTTTAACTGAATAAAATATGTGCCAATCAGAAATCTTCGGAACCCGATTTGTTGAAAGGGATGATGGAACATTATCCATAAATATACAAAACAGCGTATACCCTTGATTCTATCAGATAGGGTGCTTGGAAAAGGTTGGAATAGTTAAATAGGAGGATCACTATGACTATAGCTCTTGGAAAGTCTTCCAAAGAGGAACAAACTTTATTTGATATTCTGGATGACTGGCTACGCAGAGACCGTTTTGTTTTTGTGGGTTGGTCCGGTCTATTGCTTTTTCCTTGTGCTTATTTTGCGCTAGGTGGATGGTTCACGGGTACAACTTTTGTTACTTCGTGGTATACTCATGGATTGGCCAGTTCCTATTTGGAAGGTTGTAATTTTTTAACTGCTGCAGTTTCTACGCCTGCTAATAGTTTATCCCATTCTTTGCTGCTATTATGGGGTCCTGAAGCACAAGGAGATTTTACTCGTTGGTGTCAATTAGGTGGTCTATGGACTTTCGTTGCTCTTCATGGTGCTTTTGGTCTAATAGGCTTCATGTTACGCCAATTTGAGCTTGCTCGATCTGTACAATTACGACCTTATAATGCAATTGCGTTCTCTGCTCCGATTGCTGTTTTTGTTTCCGTATTCTTGATCTATCCATTAGGCCAGTCTGGTTGGTTTTTTGCGCCTAGTTTTGGCGTAGCAGCTATTTTCCGATTTATCCTCTTTTTTCAAGGTTTTCATAATTGGACCTTGAATCCATTTCATATGATGGGAGTTGCCGGAGTATTGGGTGCTGCTCTTCTATGTGCTATTCACGGTGCTACCGTGGAAAATACTTTATTTGAAGACGGTGATGGTGCAAATACATTCCGTGCTTTTAACCCAACTCAAGCCGAAGAGACTTATTCTATGGTCACTGCGAACCGTTTCTGGTCCCAAATTTTTGGGGTTGCTTTTTCCAATAAACGTTGGTTACATTTCTTCATGTTATTTGTGCCAGTGACCGGTTTATGGATGAGTGCTATTGGAGTAGTTGGCCTAGCTCTAAACTTACGTGCTTATGATTTTGTTTCCCAGGAGATTCGTGCAGCAGAAGATCCTGAATTTGAGACTTTTTATACAAAAAATATTCTTTTGAACGAAGGTATTCGTGCTTGGATGGCAGCTCAGGATCAGCCTCATGAAAACCTTATATTCCCTGAGGAGGTTCTACCCCGTGGAAACGCTCTTTAATGGAACTCTAACTTTAGCTGGTCGTGACCAAGAAACCACTGGTTTCGCTTGGTGGGCTGGTAATGCCCGACTTATTAATTTGTCAGGCAAATTACTTGGGGCTCATGTGGCTCATGCCGGATTAATCGTATTCTGGGCTGGAGCAATGAATCTATTTGAAGTGGCTCATTTTGTACCGGAAAAACCTATGTATGAACAAGGTTTGATTCTACTTCCCCATCTAGCTACTCTAGGATGGGGAGTCGGTCCTGGTGGGGAAATTGTGGACACTTTTCCCTATTTTGTATCCGGGGTACTTCACTTAATTTCTTCTGCAGTTTTAGGCTTCGGTGGTATTTATCACGCACTAATTGGACCCGAAACTTTAGAAGAATCTTTTCCATTTTTTGGTTATGTATGGAAAGATAGAAACAAAATGACCACAATTTTAGGTATTCACCTAATCTTGCTGGGTGTTGGTGCTTTTCTCCTAGTGTTTAAAGCTTTATATTTTGGTGGAATATATGATACCTGGGCTCCCGGCGGTGGAGATGTAAGAAAAATTACGAACCTTACGCTTAACCCAAGTACTATATTTGGTTATTTACTCAAATCCCCTTTTGGAGGGGAGGGATGGATTGTTAGCGTGGACAATCTAGAAGATCTAATTGGGGGACATGTGTGGTTAGGTTCCATTTGTATCTTCGGTGGTATCTGGCACATCTTAACAAAACCTTTTGCATGGGCTCGTCGCGCGTTTGTATGGTCCGGAGAAGCTTACTTATCCTATAGTTTAGCGGCTCTCTCTGTCTTTGGTTTTATTGCTTGTTGTTTTGTTTGGTTTAACAATACAGCTTATCCGAGTGAATTCTATGGACCTACCGGCCCAGAGGCCTCTCAAGCACAAGCATTTACTTTTCTAGTTAGAGACCAGCGTCTTGGAGCTAGTGTAGGGTCTGCCCAAGGGCCTACTGGTTTAGGTAAATACCTTATGCGTTCTCCTACTGGAGAAATTATTTTTGGAGGGGAAACGATGCGTTTTTGGGATCTTCGTGCTCCCTGGTTGGAACCTCTAAGGGGTCCTAATGGTTTGGACCTGAGTAAGTTGAAAAAAGACATACAACCCTGGCAAGAACGACGTTCAGCAGAATATATGACTCATGCTCCTTTAGGTTCTTTAAATTCTGTGGGTGGTGTAGCTACCGAGATTAATGCGGTCAATTATGTCTCACCTCGAAGTTGGTTAGCCACCTCTCATTTTGTTTTAGGATTTTTCTTTTTCGTAGGTCATTTGTGGCATGCAGGAAGAGCTCGTGCAGCTGCAGCAGGATTTGAGAAAGGAATTGATCGTGATTTTGAACCTGTTCTTTCCATGACCCCTCTTAATTAGAGATAAAACTAGAGAAATATCTAATTTATTTTTATTGGAAGGCGGGATAGCGATATCCTTTGCCATTATTCTTACAACTGAATCCTTGTTGCTCGGCTATTATAGCCGAGCATTTTTTTGGTACTGAACTAAGTTCTAGAATTTGTCTTTTTCGTAAGACAGTTTTAGTTGTTCCACGAACAAAAGGAGAGAGAGGGATTCGAACCCTCGATAGTTTTTGAACTATACTGGTTTTCAAGACCAGAGCCATCAACCACTCGGCCATCTCTCCCGAACTAGGATAACTCATTTTATCCCGACAGCTAATATCTGTCTATAGGGCTAATAGTCAGATATATAGTTCATATATCATGATGATAAAAAGATATAGATTTCCTTATTCTTTTATACTAAAAAATTTGATAATTTTGATGAATTTATGATCAAATAAAAATCCGTAGTGCATTTTATTCAAATTTGACCGGATAGGGATCGAATGGTATAGCCTTTTGAATCTGTTGGAAGCTTTTAAGATCACAACCATGACTATTGTGTTCCAATCGTCTGTGTTTGCATTAATTGCAATTTCAATTCTACTAGTGATTGGTGTACCTGTCGCACTTGCCTCTCCTAATGGTTGGTCAAGTAACAAAAATGTACTATTTTCAGGCGTATCATTATGGATTGGATTAGTCTTTTTAGTAGGTATTCTAAATTCTTTCATATCTTAATATATGTGTTTAAGATCTTTTAGGTTTAAAATCACCTCCCCCCCCCTCTCTCTAGGGGGCATTATAAATTCACAAGGGAATTTACGATAAATTAAAAACCAGGTAATGAAAGTGATCAAGGGAGGGGTTATTTTTTGAATAGTATGATTTACTATTGATCAATCAGTCTATTCAAATTAACCTACATAGAATGGTAAGGTAATATATGGGTATATGTTATACCCATATAACGAGTCAAATGCGGGTATGGTTGAATGGTATAATTTCTCCTTGCCAAGGAGAAGATGCGGGTTCGATTCCCGCTACTCGCCCATCTGTAGGATAGAATATAACTATGGGCTAATTATTGGTTTAGTCGTATTTGTATCGTATTTATACATACGATACAAGATAAATGGGATCAGTCATTTTGGATAGAAAGACTTATTGTGTCTTTGCGGAGACGGGATTTGAACCCGTGACTTCAAGGTTATGAGCCTTGCGAGCTACCAGACTACTCTACTCCGCGCTATCCCTTCATATTACCTTTGTTATAATACCCCAAAATGGGTAGATCGAGCAATCTGCTATTCTCCCTATATAGGGAGGGAGAATAGCATAACAATAACTTTAAAGAATCTATTTTTTTTACCCTACCAACTCGATTTTGTTACTCCAGCCAACAAACATGCGTGAGCCATTTCACGGATTATATATGCGGATAATTCAAAGTCTCTATAATTGGCTCTAGGTCTTCCAGTCTTCAAACAACGTCGACGAAAACGTGTAGGTGCACTATTACGAGGTAGAGATTGTAATTTTTTAAAAATTTCCAATTTTTCATCCAGTGATGAGACTTCGCTCATCTCTTTTTTCAAAGATTGGCGAAGCAAATTATATTTCCTTTCCAATCTTTGTTTCTTTTTCTCTCTTTCAATGATACTTTTTCTTGCCATAATGGTTCATCCAGTTTATATAAAAATATAGATCAAATTTGAGATGGAGACGTATTACGTGGATTACTCCTTCTTTTTATGCATAGAGATTAGATTGAGAATTTCAATATTCTCTAAAATGAAAAAGAATTAACCGAATTTGCCTGATGTAGAAGCGATTAAGAAAGCTGCATAGGTGAATATATAGCCTACAGAAAAGTGGGCTAATCCCACTAATCGTGCTTGAACAATGGAAAGAGCTACCGGCTTATCCCTCCATCGAACTAAATTAGCCAAAGGTGTGCGTTCATGAGCCCATGCAAGAGTTTCAATAAGTTCTTGCCAATATCCACGCCAAGAAATAAGAAACATAAATCCAGTAGCCCAAACAAGATGCCCAAATAAGAACATCCACGCCCAGACAGATAAACTGTTCATACCAAAAGGATTGTATCCATTAATTAGTTGTGAAGAATTTAACCAAAGATAATCTCTTAACCATCCCATTAAATAAGTGGAAGACTCATTAAATTGAGCTACATTTCCCTGCCATAAGGTGATATGCTTCCAATGCCAATAGAAAGTAACCCATCCAATGGTATTCAACATCCAGAAAACTGCTAAATAAAAAGCATCCCAGGCCGAAATATCGCAAGTACCGCCCCGTCCCGGACCATCGCAAGGAAAACTATAACCAAAATCTTTCTTATCAGGCATTAGCTTAGAACCTCGCGCATCTAAAGCACCTTTTACTAAAATCAATGTAGTTGTATGCAAACCTAGAGCAATAGCATGATGAACCAAAAAGTCTCCGGGACCAATTGTTAAGAACAGTGAATTTTTATTATCGTTAATAGCATTCAACCAACCGGGTAACCATATGCTTTTGCCAGCATTGAATGCTGGATCATTTGCTGAAGATAAGAGTACATCAAAACCATATAAGGCCTTACCATGAGCAGATTGTATCCATTGAGCAAATATAGGCTCAATCAAGATTTGTTTTTCTGGAGTACCAAAAGCGAGCATAACATCGTTATGAACATAAAGTCCCAAGGTATGAAAACCTAGGAATAAACTAACCCAACTCAAATGAGATATGATGGCCTCCTTATGTTCCAACATTCTCGCCAATACATTATCCTTATTCTGTTCTGGATTATAATCTCTAATGAGAAATATAGCTCCATGAGCAAACGCCCCTGTCATAATGAATCCGGCAATGTATTGATGATGAGTATACAATGCAGCTTGCGTAGTAAAATCTTGTGCTATGAATGCATAGGCAGGTAAAGAATACATGTGTTGAGCTACCAAGGAAGTAACAACTCCCAAAGAAGCTAGAGCAAGACCTAATTGAAAGTGAAGAGAATTATTGATTGTGTTGTAAAGACCCTTATGCCCGCGTCCTAATAAGCCTCCCGGAGGAATATGTGCTTCTAAAATATCTTTTATACTGTGTCCAATCCCAAAGTTGGTTCTATACATATGACCAGCAATGAAAAACACAAATGCAATAGCTAAATGATGATGAGCGATATCGGTTAGCCACAAACTTTGAGTTTGTGGGTGGAATCCTCCGAGAAGAGTTAGAATAGCAGTTCCCGACCCTTGAGATGTACCAAATAAATGACTACTGGTATCAGGATTTTGAGCATAAAGATTCCACTGACCTGTAAAAAGTGGTTCCAAACCTCGGGGATATGGTAATACATTCAAGAAATTATCCCATCTTATGTGCTGTCCTCTTGATTCAGGAATAGCGACATGAACTAAATGTCCTGTCCAAGCCAAAGAACTGACTCCGAAGAGCCCCGACAAATGATGATTGAGACGAGATTCGGCATTTTTAAACCATGAAACACTTGGTTTCCATTGAGGTTGTAGATGCAACCAACCCGCTGCTAAAAAGAGAGAAGAAAGAAATAGCAAGAAAAGAGCTCCATTATAAAGCTCTTCATTATTGCGTAAGCCAATTGTATACCACCATTGATAAACACCGGAATAAGCAATATTGACCGGACCGGGGGCACCTCCTCGGGTAAAGGCTTCTACAGCCGGTTGACCAAAATGAGGATCCCAAATTGCATGAGCAATAGGTCTTACATGTAAGGGGTCGCGGACCCATGCTTCGAAATTGCCTTGCCAAGCTACGTGGAACAAATTACCAGAAGTCCACAGAAAGATTATAGCTAACTGACCAAAGTGAGAAGCAAAAATCTTTTGATAAAGGCGTTCTTCGGTAATATTATCATGACTCTCAAAGTCATGTGCAGTAGCAATACCAAACCAAATACGACGAGTAGTTGGGTCCTGGGCCAAGCCTTGGCTGAACTTTGGAAATCTTGATGCCATAATGCTTTTCAAATCCTCCTAGCCATTATCCTACTGCAATAATTCTTGCTAGGAAGAACGCCCATGTTGTGACGATTCCACCCAGAAGGTAATGAGCTACTCCTACAGCACGTCCTTGGACAATACTCAAGGCTCTGGGCTGGATAGCAGGAGCAACTTTCAATTTATTATGGGCCCAAACAATAGATTCAATAAGTTCTTGCCAATATCCACGGCCACTAAATAGGAACATTAAACTAAAGGCCCAAACGAAATGAGCACCTAAGAATAAAAGACCATATGCAGATAATGAAGAACCGTAAGATTGGATTACTTGAGAAGCTTGTGCCCATAGAAAGTCACGGAGCCACCCATTAATTGTAATGGAACTCTGTGCAAAGTTTCCTCCTGTAATATGAGTGACCACTCCCTGATCACTTATACTACCCCAAACATCGGACTGCATTTTCCAACTAAAATGGAATATTACTACCGAAATTGCATTGTACATCCAGAATAACCCTAGGAAAACATGATCCCAGGCAGATACTTGGCATGTTCCTCCTCTACCAGGCCCATCGCAAGGAAAACGAAAACCAAGATTAACTTTATCGGGTATTAAACGAGAACTGCGAGCAAATAAAACACCTTTAAGTAATATTAATACAGTCACATGGATAGTAAATGCATGGATATGGTGTACTAAAAAATCCGCAGTTCCTAATGGAATAGGTAACAAAGCCACTTTGGCACCTACTGCTACCAAATCACCGCCCCCCCAGGTTAAGCTGGTGCTTGCTGTTGCATCAGGAGCTGTCAAACTGGGTGCTAAAGCATGAGTGTTTTGTATCCATTGAGCAAAGATAGGTTGTAATTGTATAGCAGTATCTGAAAACATATCTTTAGGACGTCCTAAAGCACTCATAGTATCATTATGAATATATAGACCAAAACTATGGAAGCCTAAGAAAATACATGCCCAGTTGAGGTGCGATACAATTGCATCACGATGTCTTAGAACACGGTCTAAAAGATTGTTGTATTGAATAGTCGGATCATAGTCTCTTACCATAAAAATAGCTGCATGTGCAGCAGCGCCAACTATGAGAAATCCACCAATCCACATATGGTGCGTGAACAGAGACAGTTGGGTACCATAGTCAGTAGCTAGATATGGATAGGGAGGCATAGAATACATATGGTGAGCTACGACAATAGTTAAAGACCCTAACATAGCTAGGTTAAGAGCTAATTGAGCATGCCATGAAGTAGTTAAGATCTCGTAAAGACCTCTATGCCCTTCCCCTGTAAATGGACCTTTATGAGCTTCCAAAATTTCCTTGAGGTTATGACCAATACTCCAATTGGTCCTATACATATGACCAGCGATTAGAAAAAGAATCGCAATAGCCAAATGGTGGTGTGCAGTATCGGTCAGCCACAGACCCCCCGTTACTGGGTTGAGTCCTCCACGAAAAGTCAAAAATTCTGAATATTCCGACCAATTCAGGGTAAAAAAGGGGGTCAATCCCTCAGCAAAACTGGGATAAAGTTGAGCTAAAAGCTCACGATTTAAAATAAATTCATGAGGAAGTGGTATCTCTTTAGGGTCAACTCCAGCATCTAAGAGTTGATTAATAGGTAAAGAAACGTGTATTTGGTGTCCTGCCCAAGATAGAGACCCAAGTCCTAGTAACCCTGCTAAATGATGGTTCAACATGGATTCTACATTTTGGAACCAAGCCAATTTTGGAGCAGCTTTGTGATAATGGAACCAACCAGCAAAAAGCATTAACGCTGCAAAGATCAATGCACCAATTGCGGTGCAGTAAAGTTGCAATTCACTAGTTATTCCGGATGCTCGCCAAATCTGGAAGAACCCAGAGGTGATTTGTATTCCTCGAAAACCTCCACCTACATCTCCATTCAAAATTTCTTGACCTACTATTGGCCAAACTACCTGAGCACTGGGTTTAATGTGAGTAGGATCGCCTAGCCATGCTTCATAATTGGAGAAACGAGCGCCGTGAAAGTACATCCCACTTAGCCAAATAAATATGATGGCTAATTGACCAAAATGAGCACTAAATACTTTGCGGGAGATCTCTTCCAAATCATTGGTATGGCTATCAAAATCGTGAGCATCAGCATGTAGGTTCCAGATCCAGGTGGTAGTATTAGGTCCCTTAGCTAGTGTCTTTGAGAAATGACCGGGTTTAGCCCATTTTTCAAAAGAGGTTTTAATAGGATCCCTCTCCACTACGATCTTTACTTCTGGTTCCGGTGAACGAATGATCATTGAGTTCTCCTCTTTCCAGACGAGACATGAGAAAAAACCCGCCGAATAAAAAAAATATATATATTCTCAACTCGTTCCTCTAGCGACTATGATTGATACGGAAGTCGATTTGAGGCAGGTGTTCAAATTTATTATGACATATCTGATATGTGCTCAATGGACCATTACGAGATGTAAAACGTCTTTCCCACCCAGTGAGTGGTAAAAAACATATCATTATCTTCATATCCAGATTTATTTATCCATATCTCTCGACCCATATGTTACAGATCACTTTTATGATTCAAAAGAACTTGGAATTGATAAATATTAATGAATCTTTACTAAATTATATCTCCATTTACCATATTGAAAAGATTATTTAACGACCCATAGAAAGTATTCTTTGTTATATTTTCAACATATTTTTCAATAATGACAATGCAATAAGAGAAGCTAATTCGATCGCATAGTATGAAAAATTGAAATTGATTTATCCTGGATAAATTTCATAATCTTGATGATTTACCAGTATAGTAATCAAGATATTTTCATTCTCCGAAACGTCCTGTAATCTTTAACCGATTTTGTGCTTCGATATAATTGCTTGGAGCAAGCGCTATAGCTTGTTTCCAATACTCAGCAGCTTGATCAAACCAAGCTTCCGCAATTTCAGGATCTCCCTGTTGAATGGCCTGTTCTCCTCGGTCGGGATAGATCAACTTGTAAAAGTTTTCTTCCCTTAGAACCGTACTTGAGAGTTTCCTACCTCATACGGCTCAATTCACTATTCTTTAGTCCCTTACCCAAACTTCCAAAATAGGAGATAGTTCGAAATACGTTCAGGTTAACCGAAAGAACAGAATGGGTCAATGACATGAGTTTCAAACTTCACTTTCGATAAATGATCAGGTTTTCTCTTTTCTCCCACCCTAAAAAAGATGAAGTATTAGAAATAAAGAGATCTACTTCAAATTTTAAGATAAAAATCTTTTTAGGAGGTAACTATCTATGTTATGTATAGAAATTTTGAATAATACTTTCCTGGTAGGAGAGTACTTCACATCTTTAGGATCTGATCCTACACCGCTGCTCAATAGCCGAGTAAATCAACTCTATTACATAAATTGATTACCCATGAGCAGATTTGATCGTATCAGCCCGAACTTTCAATAATTGATCTTTATGGTGCTTTCTCCATCAATTGAATTGATTTTATCCATGGACTATCCAGGCTATATTTACCCATTCATATTTGGGCTCCTATGAGGGATATTCTTTTGACTACAGCTGATAAAAAACCGTTGTTTTGGACGGTGCATATGTAGAAAACCTCTTTTTTTTATTTTCCGTAGTTCTAAACGAATTCATTCTATAGTACAGATAGCCGCACGTAATGACAGATCAAGGCCGTATTATTAAGAGCTTGTGGTAAAGACGGGTTTCGTTCTAATGCCTGGAAATAATATTCCAAAGCCTTAGTATGTTCCCCATTACTAGTGTGAATAAGACCTATATTATATAGTATATAACTTCGGTCATAGGGGTCAATTTCCGGTCGCATGGCTTCATAATAATTTTGTAAAGCTTCCGCGTATTCCCCTTCGGATTGAGCTGACATTCGTTACGGTCGTTCATTCAATTGAAATGATCTCCGCTTCAAAACCGTACACGAGAATTTCACCTCATACGGCTACTCCTTTTTTACAGAATAAGGGAAGTAATCCATTAAATTGACAAAATTGAGGATTTTCCTCTATTATGAATTAACAGGAACTAGTGTATTTCCGATGAATCTCTAGCTATCCTTCTTGCAAAGATTTTTTTCTAAATACCAAACATTTTAGCTTAGCAATACAAACATAATCTCTAACAATTTATTTGTCCTTAACGCACTGTATTTTACGGGGATTATTCACTTCAACAGTCTCCGATGGTTCTAGCGGTATCCGAAGTACAAACGAGATGGATGTTTGTTGCCTCAACCATTCTAACTAGCCCTTCATAAAAGGGTCGTGTGTATTATAACGAAGCATTTGTGTTGTCGATTTTAACGCGTAGTGCTTTTTCCCCTATGCGTACCTATCATATAGGTTTGATCATTAACATCTATGTAATAGGTATAACCTTTCGCTTGATACTAGAATCTCAGAAGATCCAAGCATCTAAGGCTGCATAAATCGGGGATACACGATAGAAAGAATTGTTCTATTTATAAAACTCACCTTCACTAAGCGTAAGTTTTCTTTAACTTAATAAATATCCCGCCATTCTACGAAACGAGAAAAAGCAGAAAGAAGAAAATATCAAATCACACCATCTCTGTAATAGGTAAATGCCTTTTTCTCCCCTGAAGCCATTGGGATTATTTGCAATAATATATCCGCTACAATTGTGAAAGTCTTGTCAATAAAATTGTCATTTCTCTGAGATCTAGGCATAGTCAATTAAAAATTTGATAATTTTTTTTTCATTCCCCATAAGGAAATGATTCCATAAACAAAATTATTTGCTAATGTACAATAGCATAATAAATGGATTTCCTTACGATCGGAAATAATGTTCACATTAGAATTTTTTCTGAATAAAGAGAAATTTGGAATATTTAAAATAAATGTTCATTAAATTTATTGATGAACAAAAAAAAAGGAGAAAAATGAAAATCTCTTGAAATAACAAGAAAAGAAGAAGTGTGGTAAAATACTCTTTTGTCTTTATGCCAGATTTCATAAATACTTTTACTTATGCAAAAGTAAGTTATCGCATAATAAATTAGAAAAAACTTGTTCTTTTCATTTTGTCGATTCAAATGAAGAGATCACGTAGGAAAGATGGCTGAGCGGTTCAAGGCGTAGCATTGGAACTGCTATGTAGGCTTCTGTTTACCGAGGGTTCGAATCCCTCTCTTTCCGTATATTCGGGATAGAGAAAATAAATTTAGTAAAATGAATATCGGTATGGCAAAGGAAAATAATATTTAAAAAAAAAAGACATATAACATTGTCATGTAACATACAGAGGGACAGATGTGCAGAAATCCTTTCTTTTCATCCTCAATTTAAACTCGACGGGAATAGTATTCTACGACCAATAATTCATTAATCTTCAAACCGATCCGGTTATTATCTATTATTTTTTTAACTAATCCACTATATTTATATAGTGACTTTTTTTTATTTTTTTTAAGATTTAAATGGGATGGCACCCTCATTTTATCCTTCTGGAAAATATCTATATTTTGATTAATTCTATTTATCAATCTTTGTTTATCTTTTATAGAGATAAAATCTTGGGGTTTGCAACGATAACTTGGTATATCTACTATACGATCATTGACCAGGATATGCCTATGGTTGACTAATTGTCTGGCTTCAGGAATGGTAAGTGCCATACCCAATCGAAAAAGGATATTATCCAAACGCATTTCAAGTAATTGCAATAGAACCTGACCCGTTGAGCCCTTGGCTCTTCTAGCAATACGAACATATTGAAGTAATTGGCGATCTGTAAGTCCGTAATGAAAACGTAATCTTTGCTTTTCTTTTAGACGCACAGGATATTTAGAAGGTCTAGGAGGTTTAGAATGTTTTTTTTTACTAGGCTCTTCATTTTTGTTGGGTGTTTTCTTACTTAGTCCTGGTAAAGTTTTGAGGCGATTTATTATTTTTAAACGAGGTCCGCGATAACGGGACATAAAAAACTCCTTATTTCAAGAAATGAACAAATAAATGTTTTTTTAATGTTGGAAAGAGGAATAATATAAACAGTATGAATATTGTAATGATTTTATATAGAGATAGGGAAATCAATTATTTTCCATTTTGTTTAGATTGTAGAGAGAAAAAAAGATATCTTTCAATCATTCATTTCGTTTCTAGTTGAAACGGATCATGGCACGACAGACCCGGCGGACACGGCAGACCGACGATCAGAAAAGGAACAGTCTTTTCCCTATTTCATAGATTTTAACGATCTATGATTGATAATAATAAATGAAAAGAATAAAAACGAGCCAGCTATCGGGATCGAACCGATGACCATCGCATTACAAGTGCGACGCTCTAACCTCCTCTGAGCTAAGCAGGCTCATATGCATGCAGTGTGTAATCACATACTTATTGGCGTAAAATGAAAAGATCTCTTCGAAATCGCTAGAATTCTAGCGAATCAAATTAGAATAATGCAATTCAGATTAAAATGAAACATTGCTTCAATTTCTATTAATTGATTAAAATAAAATAACAATGGGGCGTGGCCAAGCGGTAAGGCAGCAGGTTTTGGTCCTGTTATTGCGAAGGTTCGAATCCTTCCGTCCCAGGTGGAACAGTATTATTGGAAAAATTTTAAAAATAATAATAATAAAAAAATACTTTTTGATTTATCATCCGTTCATAGACTCCACTTATAGAACGGAAATACGATTTCAATAAGATCTAAATATAGACAGGGATATTTTTGTGGTGTAGGATGGAAATACAGATCAAATTGAGATAGAGATAAAGTCTAATTTATGAAATTAGCCTATTGGATGTATGCTGGTCCTGCTCATATTGGAACCCTACGAGTAGCTAGTTCTTTCAAAAATGTGCATGCCATTATGCACGCTCCTCTAGGAGATGATTATTTTAATGTAATGCGTTCTATGTTAGAACGCGAAAGAGATTTTACTGCTGCAACTGCTAGCATAGTAGATCGTCACGTACTAGCACGCGGATCTCAAGAAAGAGTTGTGGATAATATTCTGCGGAAAGATAAGGAGGAACATCCTGATCTTATCATATTGACACCTACATGTACCTCTAGTATTTTGCAAGAAGATTTACAGAACTTTGTGAATAGAGCATCCATAATTTCTGATTCCGACGTAATTTTTGCAGATGTTGATCATTATCAAGTGAATGAAATTCAGGCAGCGGATAGAACTTTAGAACAGGTGGTTCGATATTACTTAGATAGATGTCATAGACAAGAAAAATGGGATCAATTTCTAACCGATGCGCCTTCTGTCAATATAATTGGAATTTTTACATTAGGTTTTCATAATCAACACGATTGTCGTGAGTTAAGACGTTTATTACGAGATCTGGACATCGAAATTAATCAAATAATTCCTGAAGGAGGATCTGTAGAAGATCTTAAAAATTTACCAAAAGCTTGGTTCAATTTAATTCCTTATCGTGAAGTGGGCTTAATGACAGCGATGTATTTAAATAAAGAATATGGGATGCCTTACATATCTACAGCTCCCATGGGAGCTGTAGATATGGCGGAGTGGATCCGCCAGATTAAAAAAAATGTTAATACCTTGGCTCTTAGTTCATCGAGTAAAAGAGTGGATTATGAACCTTATATCGACAGACAAACTCGATTTGTTTCCCAAGCTGCTTGGTTTTCAAGATCTATTGATTGTCAGAATTTGACGGGCAAAGAAACAGTTGTTTTTGGTGATACAACTCATGCTGCTTCAATCACTAAGATACTTGTTCGAGAGATGGGGATTCGTGTGAGTTGTACAGGTACTTATTGCAAACACGATGCGGAATGGTTCAAAGAGCAAATCAAAGGTTTCTGCGATGAAATACTTATCACAGATGATCATGCTGAGGTAGGAGATATGATTGCTCACATGGAACCATCTGCAATATTTGGTACTCAAATGGAACGTCATATTGGTAAACGTCTTGATATTCCTTGTGGAGTTATTTCTGCACCAGTTCATATACAAAATTTTCCCTTGGGATACCGACCCTTTCTAGGTTACGAAGGTACTAATCAAATAGCTGATCTAGTTTATAACTCATTTGCTCTGGGTATGGAGGACCATCTTCTAGATATTTTTGGTGGTCATGATACTAAAGAAATAATATCCAAATCATTGTCTACAAATATAGGCTTAATTTGGAATCCTGAAAGTCGACTAGAATTAAGTAAAATTCCTCGTTTTGCCAGAGAGAAGGTAGAAAGAAATACTGAGAAATTTGCACGACAAAAGGGTATTGAAACCATTACTGTCGAAGTAATCTACGCAGCTAAAGAAGCGTTGAATACCTAGCTAACTAGAACAATTGATTTATATTATTATAAAAATGTATTGTAGAAATTGAGTTAATGACTATTCATAATTACATATCCATTTTATATCAAATCTAAAAATTAGTCTAAAACGATGTGGTAGAAAGCAACGTGCGACTTGAACGACATGATTAGTTCTGTAGATTATGACATCCGCCATTTTGACTCGAAGATGCTCTTAGCTCAACATTTATCTCCTTAAAAAAATATGTTTAATAATGAAGCTTGACCACAATTTATTTTTCAAATATGGGCAGAATCTAGGGTTAATGTAAATGAAATCAACGAGCTATAACTATTCTGTAATTCTACAGCTTAAAAAAACAATAGCGAATTAGAATAAATCGGAAAGATTCCGAGAAAACTTGATCCAATTTTACAAGGATCAAACATTCCTATTGCTCAACGTGGAAAATAGCGGAATGTATGTTGCTATCATTCCGTAAGGACGAGAACCACCAGAGTACAGCTTGGACCTAATGATTCATAAAAACTGATCTGAGAACAAGAAAATTATATTTCCGATCAAACGATTCGATCCATACAATGGATTGAGATATTATTTCACATAAAACGGAGAGAGAAAATAGATGCAAGATGGCTCAAAAAGTGGAGAGAAATGTTATACTATTTTAGTAATATTCTCTTATTTTTTAAGATAACTCAAGCATACTTGAGCTAAGAGTAGAAATTATATCTGTTATTCTCCTTAATAAGTAAAAGGACTAAGATATCTAATATTATTTATCTGTTCTATAGATAGGGAGATCCTATTTAAACAAATATTAAAAATTATTACTCGAGCCGTATGAAGGATAAACCTTCATATACGTTTTACAGGGGGGGGGTAGAAGGGTGTATCTAGCCCAATGAGCTACCTATCGAATTGTTGCAATTGACGTTAAGTCTCGAAGAGAAGGAAGAGCTCTTCAGGAATTGGGTTTTTATGATCCAATCAATAAGAATGAAACTCGTTTAATGTATAGCGCTATTTTAAATTTTCTCGAATTAGGAGCTCAACCTACGGAAACTGTTCATGGTATTTTTCTTAGGGCAAAAATTATTTTAAACTTGCTTTAAAAATATATTTATTAAAAAGGAGGATAAATCGTGCGTCTACGTCTAGGTCCTAGATATTTATCTATATATTCCATATATATAAGATTTTTAAGATTTTTGAATTATAAACGTTCTGTGTCATGGTTGTTTTATTCTTATTTAAGACGTACTTTAAAAATATATTTATTAAAAAGGAGGATAAATCATGCGTCTACGTGATACTATATATTTATCAATATATTCCATATATATAAGATTTTTAAGATTTTTGAATTATACACGTTTTGTGTTACGGTTGTTTTATTCTTATTTAATAGAATTTTTAATATTTTTGAATCGTACACGTTCTTTTTATTTAATAGAATTTTTAATATTTTTGAATCGTACACGTTCTTTGTCATGGGAGTTTTATTCTTATTTAATATGTACTTTACAAATACAAATATTTTTATTAAAATGGAGGTTCAAATATGCGCTTAAGTTTTGGTCCTATAAATATAACTATAAATTATATAAGATTTTTGTATTATACACGGTTTATTTCATGGCTGTTTTGGTATTATCCATTTATCTTTATATTATTATATATTCATTTAATGAATTTTACTTACGTAAGAGCTTATATACAGAAGCACGTAAAGAATCTTTTTCAAGGGGTATGGAAATGAAAAAAATTAGAGTTCTTCCACCGAGAACGAACCGAATAAATAGAATAACAACTTTTGTTTTACTGCCACTCCTAACGGTCTTATTTTTTTACTGCTATTCCTAACGGTCTTCTATGGATATTTATAATAATTTTGCATCTTAATGTAGTGCCAATCTAATAATCATTCATTCCCAATCATTTTGGGATTGACAATAAATAGATTATTTTAATATAATAAAAGTGAATATGCGCGACCATGCATATTGACAATAGCTTATTATTTGGAGATACTAATAGTTAGTATCTCCACCATTCATTTTTTTATGGTTAATTCGTTGAACAGATCAGAAATAACCTGATCCGGAAAGATCACTTTTTTTGATTCATAAATGGTAAATTTGATGCTTTATTTTTTGAAAGGTTCTATTCCTGTCGTTCAATCATAACAATTGATAAAATATCATATCGGTTCGAATAACTACGTATTCCACTTCGACTGTATATCTCCAAATAAGGGTTGCTAACTCAATGGTAGAGTACTCGGCTTTTAAGTGCGACTATGGTCTTTTACACGTTCGGATGAACTACTAAATTCGTCTATACCATCGGTAAAATTAGTAAGACTACGACTGATCCTGAAAAGTAAATAAAATGGAAAAAGCAGCATGTCGTTCTAAGAATCTCGACTTTATTTTTTGATCAGAAGCGAATTTTATCCAAGGAATTCAATGCATGTAAATGCATATTAACATGTATGTATAATTCGAACAAATGGATTTTTTCTTTTTGAAATAAGATCAAATAAATTGGAGAGTGAGAGTAATTAAGTCAAGTGAGTTAATGGATAAAGCTCGATGGCTTGAATCATAAGTAAAACCAGAAGAACGAGCTTCTGTTCCTCATTTAAACCAGGAATTTCCTTTACTAATCGGAAGTTAAGAGCCTTTTAGTAACCGATAAGGGAAGTTTTCCCCTGTAGTAAATCAGGGATTTCTACACCCACAATGATTCCTAAGTACTCGAAGACAAATGTGTAAGAGAAATAGTGTACTGACCAGGTTAATTGCATTCCATGAGTCAGGAGAGCGATCGGACCGCAAAAATAAAAGATTTTTGTTCTTCCTCATGACGAATGAAGATCTATATGAATAAAATTATCAGATAGATATTTTATATTATGTCCCGACTAGATCGCACCATGTATCATTTAATAATCCAAGAGGTTATTCTTGGTTCCGGGGTTTTTCAAAAAATGGATGAATTCCAAAGAAATAAAAACAAACATAGATCTTGGCAACAATTCTTTTTATATCCACTTTTTTTTCGGGAAGATCTTTACGCAATTGCTCATGATCATCATTTAGATATATCTGGTTCCTACGAACCAACGGAAATTTCAGTTTATAATTTTTTTAGTTTTCTAGCTGTAAAACGTTCGATTCGTCGGATACGTAAACAGAATAATTCAATTAGTTTATTTGGGAATTGCTCTCCAAATAAATTGATTGAATGCAATAAGAATTTTTCTTCTAAATTGATATTAGAAGGTTTGACAGTTGTCTTGGAAGTTTCGTTCGCAATGCGATCAAAACATCTTATAGAAGGAATGGATGGATGGAATAGTATCCGATCCATCCATTGCATATTTCCTCTTATGGAGGATATATTCCCACATTCCAATTATATATCAGATATGCGAGTGCCCTACTCAATTCATCCGGAAATTTTGGTTCGAATTTTTCGTCGCTGGATCCGAGATGCTCCTTCTTTGCATTTATTACGATCCATTCTCCATGAATGGAAAAATAGTTTTAGTCGAGAAAATTTGCAGAAAGCTCTGATTACACAGAGGGAAAATACGAGGTTCCCCCTGTTCCTGTGGAATTCTTATGTGTATGAATGCGAATCGTTTTTAGTTCCTCTTGTGAAACAATTTTTTAATTCACAATCATTGTTATATGGATCTTTTCCCGATCGAACTCATTTTTATAAAAAGATAAAACATATTGTTTTATTTCCCCGTCAAATTTCAACAAAAAAGATCTGGTTGTTGAAGGATTCTTTGATCCATTATGTGAGATATGGAGAAAGATCCCTTATACCTCTAAAGGGTACTCATCTCCAAGTGAAAAAATGTAGATATCATCTATTTCATTTTTGGCAATACTATTTTCATCTTTGGTTTCAACCGTATAGGGTATGTAGTCTTGAATTATCCAAGACTTATTCCTCTTTTTTAGGTTATTTTCTCAATATTAAAATTAAACCTCTCGTGGTTAAAGTCAAAATGCTAGATGGTTTATTCATTACCGATCTCATTACCAATGAATTAAACCCAATAGCTCCGATTAGATCAATTCTTTTCTTTTTGGCTAAAGAAAAGTTTTGTGACATCTCAGGGTGGCCAATTAGTAAATTGTCTTGGACCAGTCTATCAGATGATGATATCCTCGATCGATTCGATCGAATTTGGATAAATCTTTTTCATTACTACAGTGGATCAATCAATCAAGATGGTTTATATCATATAAAGTATATACTTCTACTTTCATGTGCTAAAACTTTAGCCTGTAAACATAAAAGTACGATACGTATAGTTCGGGAACAATTAGGTTCGGAACTCTTTACAAAATCGTTTTCAAAAGAGCGAGAATTCATTTCTTCCTCCTTTTCAAAAACTCGTTCACAGAGAGAACGAATTTGGAATTCAGAAATTAGCCAGATAAATCCCCTGGCTAATTTCTGGCAAAATATGCAGAATAAACAAATAGAAAACTGATTTGACCAATGAAATGCTTATTGAGCAATTGCCAGGATCAATTTATGATCCTATATATTTTTTCCGCCCGGAAATCCAACCAAATGATTAATAAATTACTACATGGAGAAAGCCGTGTGCAATGAAAATTGCAAGCACGGTTTGGGGAGAGATTTCTTGCTCTTATAAAAAGAGCAGATAATCCACTCCATCCGATGAGCTCCGGGTTCAAGTCCCGGGCAACCCAGAGTACACAATCTAGTACCTAAAGGTATTTTTGTCTACTTATTCTGGATCCAATCCAATAGATGCTGCCTCTATTGCTCTTAACAAGTAACAGAGGCAGCATCCCACTATTTGGAAATCATCCTGAGAAAAGATAAGGTTTTTCTTACCCATTAAGACCAATCACATTTAACTTCATAAAAAAAAGGGGGGGGGGTAATTAATAAATAATATTATTACCTTGAATGATAAAGAAAGAAGGAATGCTAATAGAGCGCATTAATACCGCTATTAATATCTATGGATATAGAGTATTGAAAAGTATTTCAATATGTGTGCGAAATAAGTATATAGTTTATGAAGGAAGATACTATGAATTTATATATTATTCATAAAGGTGTCAAAATATTGGTTGACATACAGATATGAATCATGTTATACTGTTGAATAACAAGCCTTATGTGTATGCTTGGGAGTTTCTAATGATTAAATAAACCAAGTTATAACCATGACCGCAATTCTAGAAAGACGCGAAAGCGCAAGCCTATGGAATCGTTTTTGCGATTGGATCACTAGCACTGAAAACCGTCTTTACATTGGATGGTTCGGTGTCTTGATGATTCCTACCCTATTGACTGCAACCTCTGTATTCATTATCGCTTTCATTGCAGCTCCTCCAGTAGATATTGATGGTATTCGTGAACCTGTTTCCGGTTCTCTTCTTTATGGAAACAATATTATTTCCGGTGCTATTATTCCTACTTCTGCAGCCATTGGTCTGCATTTCTATCCCATCTGGGAAGCAGCTTCTGTTGATGAATGGCTATACAACGGTGGTCCCTATGAGCTAATCGTTCTACACTTCCTACTTGGTGTAGCTTGCTATATGGGTCGTGAGTGGGAGCTTAGCTTCCGTCTAGGTATGCGTCCTTGGATTGCTGTTGCATATTCAGCTCCAGTAGCAGCAGCTACTGCTGTTTTCTTGATTTACCCTATTGGTCAAGGAAGCTTCTCTGATGGTATGCCTCTAGGAATCTCTGGTACTTTCAATTTCATGATCGTATTCCAGGCTGAGCACAATATTCTTATGCATCCATTTCACATGTTAGGTGTAGCTGGCGTATTCGGCGGCTCTCTATTTAGTGCTATGCATGGTTCCTTGGTAACTTCGAGTTTGATCAGGGAAACTACCGAAAATGAGTCTGCTAATGCAGGTTACAAATTTGGTCAGGAAGAAGAAACCTACAATATTGTAGCTGCTCACGGTTATTTTGGCCGATTGATCTTCCAATATGCTAGTTTCAACAACTCCCGTTCTCTACATTTCTTTTTAGCTGCTTGGCCAGTAGTAGGTATCTGGTTTACTGCTTTGGGCATCAGCACTATGGCTTTCAACTTAAATGGATTCAATTTCAACCAATCTGTTGTTGACAGTCAAGGTCGTGTAATTAATACTTGGGCCGATATCATTAATCGTGCTAACCTTGGTATGGAAGTTATGCACGAACGTAACGCTCACAACTTCCCTCTGGATCTAGCTGCTGTTGAAGCTAATTCTATAGACGGCTAA